ACCGACTGATGTTGAAAAATCAACGGATGAGCTGTGATTAGGGGTGAAATGCCAATCGAATCCGGAGCTAGCTGGTTCTCCCCGAAATGCGTTGAGGCGCAGCGGTTGATGCTATAGCTTAGGGGTAAAGCACTGTTTCGGTGCGGGCTGCGAGAGCGGTACCAAATCGAGGCAAACTCTGAATACTAAGTGTGTAGTCAACCAGTGAGACAGTGGGGGATAAGCTTCATTGTCAAAAGGGAAACAGCCCAGATCACCAGTTAAGGCCCCTAAGTATATACTAAGTGGTAAAGGAGGTGGGAATGCATAGACAACCAGGAGGTTTGCTTAGAAGCAGCAATCCTTTAAAGAGTGCGTAATAGCTCACTGGTCAAGTGATCCTGCGCCGAAAATGAATGGGACTAAGTATATCGCCGAAGCTGTGGGATGTAAAATCGGTAGGGGAGCGTTCTGTAGTAGGTTGAAGCACTAGCGTAAGCGGGTGTCGACGATGCAGAAGTGAGAATGTCGGCTTGAGTAGCGAAAACATTGGTGAGAATCCAATGCCCCGAAAACCTAAGGTTTCCTCTGGAAGGTTCGTCCACGGAGGGTTAGTCAGGACCTAAGGCGAGGCTGAAAAGCGTAGTCGATGGATAACAGGTTAATATTCCTGTACTGCTTGTTATTGGTAACGAGGGACGGAGAAGGCTATGTCAGCCGGATGTTGGTTACCGGTTTAAGCTTTCGATATGAAGAGGAATGGAGAAAACATTCTGAGTAAAGAAGCGAATACAAAGTACCAAGGTACTAAAGTGATTGATGTCATACTTCCTAGAAAAGCTCGATATACCTTAAATAATAAGCACCTGTACCCTAAACCGACACAGGTAGGTAAGTAGAGTATACTAAGGGGCGCGAGATAACTCTCTCTAAGGAACTCGGCAAAATAGCCCCGTAACTTCGGGAGAAGGGGTGCCCTGTAAAGGGTTGCAATAACCAGGCCCAAGCGACTGTTTATCAAAAACACAGGTCTCCGCTAAATCGCAAGATAATGTATGGGGGCTGACGCCTGCCCAGTGCCGGAAGGTTAAAGAAATGGGTTAGTTGAATGACGAAGCTCATAACTGAAGCCCCGGTGAACGGCGGCCGTAACTATAACGGTCCTAAGGTAGCGAAATTCCTTGTCGGGTAAGTTCCGACCCGCACGAAAGGCGTAACGATTTGGGCACTGTCTCGGAGAGAGACTCGGCGAAATAGACTTGTCTGTGAAGATGCGGACTACCTGCACCTGGACAGAAAGACCCTATGAAGCTTTACTGTAGCTTGGAATTGGATTTGGGCTCTTCTTGCGCAGAATAGGTGGGAGGCTAAGAAAATAAATTTGAGGATTTATTGGAGCCACTAGTGAGATACCACTCTGGAAAAGCTAAAATTCTAACCTTGTTAGCCGTTATCCGGCCAAGGAACAGTTTCAGGTGGGCAGTTTGACTGGGGCGGTCGCCTCCTAAAAAGTAACGGAGGCGTGCAAAGGTTCCCTCAGGCTGGTCGGAAATCAGTCGTAGAGTGTAAAGGCATAAGGGAGCTTGACTGCAAGACTTACAAGTCAAGCAGAGACTAAAGTCGGCCTTAGTGATCCGGCAGTACCAAGTGGAAGGGCTGTCGCTCAACGGATAAAAGTTACTCTAGGGATAACAGGCTGATCTCCCCCAAGAGTTCACATCGACGGGGAGGTTTGGCACCTCGATGTCGGCTCATCGCATCCTGGGGCGGTAGTACGTCCCAAGGGTTGGGCTGTTCGCCCATGAAAGCGGTACGCGAGCTGGGTTCAGAACGTCGTGAGACAGTTCGGTCCATATCCGGTGCAGGCGTTAGAGTATTGAAAGGATTTCTCCTTAGTACGAGAGGACCGGGAGAGACGCACCGCTGGTGTACCAGTTATTATGCCAATAGTAAACGCTGGGTAGCTAAGTGCGGCACGGATAACCGCTGAAAGCATCTAAGTGGGAAGCCAACCTTAAGATTAGTACTCTTACCGTTTTAAACGGTTAAGGTCACGGCAAGATTAGCCGTTAAATAGGCTTTAAGTGTAAGTTTAGTAATAAATTTAGCTGAAATGTACTAACAGACCGAAGACTTAATTTATATATTTATTATCTCAATATAGTTTTAAACCTTGATACTTATAGCGTAGTAGAACCACTCCGATCCATCCCGAACTCGGTTGTTAAATGCTACAGCGGCAATGATACTAAAGAGGAAACTCTTTGGGAAAGTAGCTCAGTATCAAGGTTATTTTTCTTTACCTGCTATATTAAAATAATATAACAGGTAAGTCCTAATAATTTATATTTAAATAGTTATATTTTTTGAGGGAATTTGTTTTGTTGTCATATATCTTATTATATGATCATTGAATTTCATATCTTTTTCTAATCTTGATACTAATTCTCCATTGCCTTCAAAATTAATTTGAACATATATGCCGTCATAATAGTTTATAATATTGTAGCTTAAGTGTCTTCTTCCCCGATGTTGTACAAAAATATTTTGACCACCGTATGTTTTAAGCATTGTTTTATATTTATAAACTAATGATAGATTTGTCTCTTCTGTGATATCAGGTTTTAAAATATAAATGGTTTCATAATAATTAAGAGACATTAATAAATCACTCCTTCGGTTATTGTTGATTATCAATTTGTATTCTAACAGCTTGTGATATTACTGGTATTTTAGCATATTTGCCTTCAATTGACTTAATTACAGAGTATGTAATAGTAAGTAATACAAACCAAAATAGAGTGTTACATAGCATTAAGCCATATAAACTTGTACGAAATTCTATAGGTAAAGCCCTAAAGGTTGCTCCAAGTAAAGAATTAATTAGAAACAATAGAATTGATTGAAGTACATTAAATCTTATAAAAGGTCGATTAGGAATTGGACTTTTAGGTCTTACAAATAAGTAATAGAGTACAAAAAATATAATAAATGCCCATGCAGGATTAGTTACATAAACAATCACAAAAGGCATTAATGTTTTTTTATATAAACTCATTAAACTAAAAGGATAATCAGGTAAAATTTGCTGTCCAAAGTTTTGTAATCCTTCTAAAAGAGGAAGCCAATATGGTAGTATTGATCCACATCTGTCTATTATAGTAATTGAGTTGTTCTCATTCAAGCTGTCTTTACGTTTATTCATAGTAGAAAGATATATATTGTAAATAATAATTATAATTAATTCGATAATTTATTTTACTAGAATATTGATTACTAGTATTTATAAGTATTTGTTCAGCATATAATATTATTTTTTATTAAAGCTGAAGAGTTGTTGTATACTTAGAATATTGCTTGTTAATCTAATTTAGATATTTTGCTTTCTAATATATTTAGTATTAAAATTCTTATAGATAACTATTGTTAATTTTACAATATTCTTCTATTGATTTCCAAATATTATTAATATTGAGTAAAGAGGGAATATTATATATATGATTGATACTAAGATTCAGCAACCAATAAGTCTTGATAAGGACTTTATAATTGCAAATAAAGTATTTAATTCTCGATTAATGTTAGGAACTGGTAAATATGAAAGTTTGCAAATAGCTCAAAGTAGTATTCATGCAAGTGGAGCATCTATCATAACGGCAGCTATTAGACGACTACAAAATGCTAATTATTTAAATGAAATTAGTTTGTTTACAGCTTTGGATTGGAATGTGTTATGGCTCTTGCCAAATACGGCTGGTTGTACTACTGTCGAAGAAGCAGTTCGTGCCGCATCATTGGGCCGTGAAATTTGTAAACGTGTAGGACAAGACGATAATAATTTTATAAAATTAGAGGTTATATCAGATTATCAATATTTATTGCCAGATCCAGTTGGTACCTTAAAAGCAGCAGAATATCTAATTAAAAAGCAATATACTGTATTACCTTATATATATCCAGATCCAATATTGGCTAAACAATTAGAAGAGTTAGGTTGTTCTAGTCTTATGCCTTTAGGTTCACCAATTGGTTCCGGTCAGGGTCTAAAGCATATAGAAGATATTAAAATGATTATTGAGAATTCTAAAATTCCTGTTATTGTGGATGCTGGTATTGGTACAGCTAGTGATGCTGTACAAGCTATGGAAATTGGAGCTTCTGCTGTATTAACTAATTCTGCTATTGCACATGCAAGATATCCTCACGTTATGGCTCATTCAATTCAATTAGGGGTTCAAGCAGGTAGATATGCTTATATAGCAGGTAGAATGCAACAATTAAATCAAGCTCAACCTAGTTCCCCAATTACAGGTATATCTTCTTAAATATAATATAAATATTTAATATATTACACTAGTTTATGATTATAGTTATTGATAATTATGATAGTTTTACTTATAATTTAGTTCAATATATTGGTACCTTAGGTTATAAAATTAAGGTTATAAGGAATGATGCTATTGTTATTGATGATATAAGGAAATTTTCACCAGATGCAATTATTATTTCTCCAGGACCTGGCTTACCTTCAGATGCTGGCATATCATTAGAATTAATTAAGGTATTTGCAGCAGAGATACCTATTTTAGGTGTTTGTTTAGGACATCAAAGTATAGGAGCTTTTTTAGGTGCTAAAATCATACATGCTCCTAAGCCTATTCATGGTAAAACATCATTGATTTATCATGATAATAAAGGCCTTTTTAATAGTATTTCTAATCCTTTTATTGCAACAAGGTATCATAGTTTGATTATTGATTATAATACAATTCCTGATCATTTATCTGTAACAGCTTGGACGGATGATGGTATTATTATGGGATGTCAACATAAATTTTATCCTAATTTACAAGGTGTTCAGTTTCATCCTGAAAGTTTGTGGACAGATGAAGGAGAGCAAATTATTAGAAATTTTTTGCAAAGTTCATATAGTAATCAAAGCTAAGTTTATTAGATTTTGGATATTTCTTTTGTTAATTTTAATATATCTTTTTCAAAGGGCATGTATCCACGATTTGTTTTCCCGGATATATCAATAGAATTTTTTTTAGTTATAATCCAAACTTGTGAGTAAGATAAATAACTAAAGCTTGTACTAAGTATTAATAACAAAAAGCTAGTATATATACTTTTTAATCCAGGATCTTTTTTAATTTGTAAACCTGTACTTGTTAAAATAGAATCAATCCTTATTGGAATAAAATCAATTTGTACTTCTTCATTGGTGCTAACTGTTTTTATAAGTTCACCATTAATATTATAAATAATAATCGTGTCATTTAATCCTGAAATAAGAAAAGAGATTTGTTGATCATTGTAAATTAACGTAGTTCCCCAATAAGTCTGGTTTTTATTATTTAATTTAGTTAAGGGTACTTGTATGTTTTCATTGTTAATACAAAGTTTAAGTCCATAGATTTTCCATTCTGTTTGATATATTGTTAGTCCTTCAAATTTCATTGGGTGATTTACGGAAATGAGTTCAGTTTGTTGTTGTTTTTTTTCATGGTTATATAAAGTTAAGGATGAATAAAATTGTTTAATTGATTGATTAGGGTAATATTCTATTGTAAAGTTATTTACTTTTCCTGTAATTTGTTCTGGTATTTTACTGAAAATGCCAGATTGTACTGTATTTTGTATATTAAAATGCTCTCCTATTGGTATCATTTCTTGCAAATAAAATGAAGTAAATATGCTAGTTAGTGACCCTAATAGTAATAAAATAATACTTAAATGCACAAAAACAGGACCTATTTTACCAAAAATACCTTTGTAGCTATATATACATTGTTTTTGGTAAAAGCTGTAATATTTTAATTTATATAAAGAATAAAGAATTGCACAAGGAGTATAGTAGATATTATAATTTTGTTGATATAATTTATGGTGATTGCATCCAGCTTGTCTAAATTTCCATTTTTTTGCATATTTTAAGCTTGGTAATTGTGTTGAAAAAGTGCAAAGAATTAAGCTCAAACTAAAAATGCTTACAAGAATTAAAAAAGGTAAGCTACTATATATTTGGTCCAATTGATATTTCTTGATTATTTGCCAATTTACTGAAAAAAAGTTGTTATCTATATTTATCGGATATGTAGTTTGATAGTATTCTAAGTTATGGTTTTGCTCAATAATAGTACCAATGATACTAAATAATGCAATCGTTAAAAGTAAAAATATTGAAAAAGTTAAATTACTTAGTGTTTTGAATATGTTTAGTTTGAATATTTTATATATCATGATTAATTCTAATAATTGCTAATTATATATAAGTACTTATCAAGCGAGTAAAAATATTTCATGTGAAAGTAAAAAAGATCCTATGCTTATTGTAAGGCATCCAATTATTTTAGAGATATGGTCCCATATGTGATTTATAAAATTATTATTCATAAATATTTGGAAATAAAAAATAGTAAGTGTTAAAGGAAATATATATCCTATTATATATATAGTAAGGCATGTAAATCCAATAATGAATTGTTCAGTTGAGCTAATCCATATTATTAATGTGATTAAAATAGGTGTACTACAAGGAGATATTCCAATACCAATATTGATACCAGTTATATATGCTTTTAATGATCTATTATCTGTAAAATGTAGTAATTTAAATGTTTTACTGGGTGTTACAGAAAAATTTAATATATTTAATAAATTGCAACCAAGTAAAATAATAAAAATAGACCATATAAATGGAATTGAATTAAATAAATACCAATATTTTTCTTTTAATAAGAGTCCTGAAATTCCTATTGCAAATAAGCTTGTACTAATACCTATAAGTAATAGGAAAATATCTGTAAATCTTTTCTGTTTTTCTTTGATATATATAATTGTAAAAGGTAAAGAAGATAGCATACAAGGATTAATACTTGTTAAGAGTCCTCCAATAAATAGTATCAAAAAACTAAAAACACTTATTTCATTTAATTGATGGATTAAAATATTATTGATTTGTTGTTTTATGGAATATAGATAAAGTTGTAAAAAATTAGTGTTCATTTGTTTAATAAATTATTTATTGTTGTATATTTTTTCATCTCCCCAGGAAGGATTTGAACCTACGACCAATCGGTTAACAGCCGACCGCTCTACCGCTGAGCTACTGAGGAATATTATTGTTTATACTAATATAATATATTTGTATAAAAAAAACAATTATTTCTTTTCTGCTGTAAATTTTTTATATTGCTTTTTTATTTAAAATATGTTAGCTTTAAACTTATGGAATCAAGAAATAGCGGACGTGGTGGAATTGGTAGACACGTTAGATTTAGGATCTAATGAGAATATCTCGTGAGAGTTCAAGTCTCTCCGTCCGCAATAAGAATTAAGTCCAGCGTTCTAGTACGAGTTGAATTGATCCATCTTGTAATATATTACTATTAGTATGTGTAAAACCTTTTTCATGGCTTTTTTTTATAATAGTATTATATGCATATTGTTGGTTTAATTTTTCTATAAGTGCATCAAGTTTATTTTTTTCAAACCATGTTTTTGAGTCAGCAATAAATTCGTAATTATGATTATTCCATATGAAATGAGGTAATATAATATCCTTTTTTCTATTTTTAATAGATACGTAAATTGTTGGTTTTAGTTTGTTAGATTCATAAGTTAAGTTATGGTGTATATTCAGCTCTTTTAGACTTTGTATAAGTATATCTTGATTTTTTATCCTTGTTTTTATTTTACTTAAATGTGACATGATAACTCCTAATGATAAAATAATTATCTAAATATAGTCTTATCTAATATTTTAAAAAGGTCAATACCTAATTTATTTTACTCCTTATTTCAATGGTAAATTAATATTTAGTTATTAATGCATTTATTTTTTAATTAAGATTGAGAATAAAGTGTACTTACTGAGCTTATTTTAGAATTTATAGTTTTTTAACTATATATTATGTAATCCTTAGGTAACAAGATTTAATTCTTGGGAAGTATCTAGATAAATCCTAAAACTTTTAAAATTATGACTGCTACTTTAGAAAGACGCGAAAGCGCAAGCCTGTGGGAACGTTTCTGTACATGGATCACTAGCACTGAAAATCGTTTATATATTGGTTGGTTTGGTGTAGTAATGATCCCTACGTTATTAACAGCTACATCAGTATTCATCATTGCATTTGTTGCTGCTCCTCCAGTAGATATTGATGGTATCCGTGAGCCAGTTGCTGGTTCACTACTTTATGGTAATAACATCATTTCTGGTGCTGTTATACCTAGTTCTGCAGCTATTGGTATTCACTTTTATCCAATTTGGGAAGCTGCTTCATTAGATGAGTGGCTTTACAATGGTGGTCCTTACGAATTAGTTGTTCTTCATTTTCTACTTGGTGTATGTTGCTATATTGGTCGTGAATGGGAATTAAGCTACCGTTTAGGTATGCGTCCTTGGATCTCAGTTGCTTTTACAGCACCAGTAGCGGCAGCGGCAGCAGTATTCCTTGTTTATCCTATTGGTCAAGGAAGCTTCTCTGATGGAATGCCTTTAGGTATCTCTGGTACGTTCAATTTTATGCTTGTATTCCAAGCTGAGCATAATATTCTTATGCATCCTTTTCACCAGTTAGGTGTTGCAGGTGTATTTGGAGGTTCTTTATTTAGTGCGATGCACGGTTCATTAGTAACTTCTAGTTTGATTCGTGAAACAACTGAAAATGAATCAGCTAACTATGGTTATAAATTCGGACAAGAGGAAGAAACTTATAACATTGTTGCTGCTCATGGTTATTTTGGTCGTTTAATTTTCCAATATGCAAGTTTCAATAACTCACGTGCATTACATTTCTTCTTAGGTCTTTGGCCTGTAGTTGGTATCTGGTTTACATCTATGTCTGTAAGTACAATGGCATTCAACTTAAATGGTTTTAATTTCAATCAATCCGTAGTTGATAGTCAAGGTCGTGTAATTAATACATGGGCTGATATCTTAAATAGAGCTAACTTAGGTATGGAAGTAATGCATGAGCGTAACGCACATAATTTCCCTCTAGATTTAGCTTCTGGTTCCTCTTGTCCAGTAGCTTTAGTTGCTCCTTCTATCAATGGTTAATATAAATATATCTTATAATATAACCTAGATATAGATATTTAATAAGGCTTGAAATACTTTATTTCAAGCCTTATTTCTTGTTTAACTACGATTTATACATTCTAAGCTAGTATAATAAAGATTTAAAGGGATAATATATCTGTATTTAAAAGCAAGAAGATTAATTCTCGAATTAAATGCAACGTCCGTGGAGATTGTAAGGTTTTTTTTAAATTGTTTTTTAAAAAAAATATTATTAACATTTGCAGTTTTATATTTATAATGAATGGTCATATTGACTTTATCATATATTTTATTTAAAGGTAAATTGTGATTGGAATTTTCAAAAATTTCTTGCAAACTTTGCCCTCTTCTCCTTCTTGTTAATTCTACGAGTCCTAATTCTGATAATTGTATAATTTCTGGCTTGGCATGGTCATTTTTTAAGACTTTACTGAAATGCTCTAAAAGTTTAATTTGATCTTTATGTGTCTTCATATCAATAAAATCGATAATAATAATTCCATTAATATTTCTTACTTGTAATTGATATGCAATTTCACTAGCTGCTAAACAATTAATATGTAAGAGAGAATTTTGCATATCATTTGTAGAATTAAAGCCTCCTGAATTAACATCAATTATTGTTAGTGCTTCTGAAGATTCAATAAACATATGAATTCCATATTGTAATTCTACTTTTGTATTTAAAATTTGAAAGATACTTTCATTAATATTAAATTGTTCAAGTACACATAAATTACTTTTGTATAGATTTAAGTTTGGTCTTTGAATTTGACTATTCTTGTTTATAGAAATAGATTCATATAATTTTTTTATATCTTGATTTGATTCTGCAATTATTGTATTTGTATCTTTTCGTAAGAAATCTTTTAAAACTTTTGAAATAATATCATTTTCTTCATAAAGAATTGATGGACAAGTGCTATTAATGCTTGATTTTTGTAAAAAATACCATTGTTTTTTTAAACTTCTTAGATCTTCAATAATTATAGAATCTTTTATTCCATTACAAGATTCTTTAAATAATATGCCCATGTTATCTGGTTTAATCAATATACCTAAAGACCTTAAAAAGGAACGTTCATTTTCATCATAAATTTTATGGCTAAGACAAATAGTATTATTAAATGGCATTAGTATTAGATATCTACCTGAAAGATGTATATTGTTAGTTAGTTTAGGGCCTTTATTATGGGTCGGTTCTTTAATAATTTGAACTAAAAGTTTTTGTTTTAATGTAATATACCTTGAAATATTATAAAGATTTAGGCTTTTTATTTTATAATTACTTTTTATATCAGTAAGATGAATGAACCCATTTTTTTTAGTATTATTTAATCTAATAAAAGCTGCATTTATACTAGTAAATATCTTATGAACAATCCCAATATATATGTCATTAACTTGATACGTATTGCTGATTATTATAAGTTCTTGAATTTTATTATTCTGGATAATTGCAGCAATGTTGTTGAAACTTGATATGACGATTTTTTTTACCATTGATATAAAAGTACAGCTTTGAGCATAATAGTCATAAGAAAAAGTTCCATAATTTATTTATGAACTTACTTAGTTTATTGGTTTAATATTTTGTATTTGAATATTAATTACTTTACGTTTTTTATTTGCATATGTAAAATAAATAATGCCATTTGTAAGGGCAAAAAGAGTATCATCTTTGCCTTTTCCGACATTTTTACCAGGCTTAACTTTAGTTCCTCTTTGTCTAATTAGAATGTTACCCGTTTTAACAGTCTCTCCACCATATTTTTTGACCCCTAATCTTTGTGCATTAGAGTCACGTCCATTTTTTGTGCTTCCACTTCCTTTTTTATGGGCCATAGATTTTTTTATATTGTTGTAGTTTTCATAGATTCAATAAGTATTCTACTCATTGATTGTCGATGTCCATTTTTAGATCGCATATTTTTTTTCGGTTTCATTTTAAAAATAGTTATTTTACGACTTTTTAAATGTTTTAAAACTTTACCTATAATATATGCATTATTTAAGCATGGTTGTCCAACTTCTAATTTATCATTGTTCTTAATAAATAAAATTTTTTCTAATTTTATATGTTCACCTGGAGAAGCTTTTATTTTATTAATATCATAAAAACGTCCTGGTTGTATCCATATTTGTTTACCACTAATTTCTATTATTGCATAACTCATATTGTAAATTTATCAAATGAAATATAGTATTAATTAAAATATACGATTGTACTATTACTATAATATACATTACTTATTAATACAAGTTATCTAGTTTTATAATTCGTATATCTCATTAATATTTTTATATATTAATTGTGTTAGCTTACATAACATTTCGGCTGATAATCTAATTGCTCTAAGATTTTTTAAATATAAAATTTTAAGACCCATAGTAGGTTGATGAGTAAAATATTTTCCTGATATTATTGATCCATCCGGCATTATAAGTCTTTTATGATTTTTTAATTGACCATAAATAGGTCCTGCTTGTAATTTATAAATATTATGCGCTTTATATAATTGAAAACGTCCTATTTTTTCGCTTTCTAGTAAGATATAAGTAAAAGTATGTTTATATGGGTCATTGGGATTGGCGTATAATAAATAGTGTTTATTTATTGTTAAATACCCATAATGAATTATGTGTATTTTTAAGCTGTAGCGGAAAGTTGTTTGAGAGTATTTTCTGGCTAATTGTAAATATTGAAAGATACCTGGAGGGCCAAAAATATTAACTTGTTGTACACGACAACTAAGGCTTAAGCTTGATAGTAAGCCCATAATTCCAGATATATTGTCTATTTCTAAACTAGTAAGGATAATATTATTAATTTGATGAATCTTGATTTGATTTTGGACTAATGTATTTTGGCATCCTTCAGGGCAATTAAATAGCCAAACTTGTGTAGTAAGATTACATTTTATTAAAAAACTTAAAGAGTTATTTATCATTTTATAAAACCTATAAATATTCTTAATCAATAGTTTTTAGCCTATTGATTATATTAGAATATATTGAATTTATAAATTAAGAAATGTAATTGAAGAACTAATCAGCTTCATTGAGCTTAGATATGGAGTTTAAATATATAAAGCTATTACTTTTTCCAGTTAATATTGATTTTCCAAGAGAAATAGCTTTTTTGCTTTCATAGTATGCTTTTCTATTCCAAATTGCTTTACGTGATTTTGATTTCGATTTAGAAGTACGTTTTTTAGGTACAGCCATAGTGATAAATTATATATCGGTTAATCTTTAAATATGTTAAATATAATATTTATTGAATTTAAAGAAGGGATTTATATCCCTTCTATATGTTTATAGTTAAATTATTATGAGTTCATACTTCGCAGTTGTTGCAAAGCAGCTCTACCAATATTATATAAAGCCCAAGATCCTGCAGCAAGTACAGGGATTAATACAATTAGGAGTCTCATATCCATATGGCTTTTGATTTCCTTATAATTAATAGATTAATGATTTTAATTGCAATAGATTATTTATCTAAAAGTATTATTAAGATAATATAATTATATTATATTATGATATCAATTTTCTGTGTGATAAATTGCAAAATATGTGTCAAGAATTTGCAAACATATATTATATTAAATATCAAGTGTAAGTTTATGTAATCTTTAATTACAATATTCTGAAATAAGAAATAATTTATGAGAGATTTGCCTTTTACATTAGATCAGTTAAGAATTTTGAAAGCTATCATTAAAGAAGGAAGTTTTAAAAGAGCTGCAGATAGTCTTTATGTCTCTCAACCTGCTATTAGTTTGCAAATTCAAAATTTAGAAAAACAATTAAATATACCTATTTTTGAACGAAGTAATAAACGTGCTACACTAACTGAAGCTGGCAGTTTATTACTTCGTTATGGAGGAAGGATATTGGCTTTATGTGAAGAAACATGTCGTGCTTTAGAAGATTTACAAAATTTACAAGGAGGAACATTAGTTGTTGGCGCAAGTCAAACTACAGGTACTTATTTGATGCCACGTTTAATAGGATTATTTCGACAACGTTATCCACAGGTTACAGTTCAATTGCAAGTGCATTCTACGCGATTAATTTCATGGAGTGTAGCTAATGGTCAAGTTGATGTTGCAGTTATTGGTGGAGAAATCCCTTGTGAACTTCAAGATGTTTTACAAGTAACATCTTATGCAGAAGATGAGTTAGCATTAATTCTACCAACATCGCATGTGTTTTCTCAGTTAAATAATATTCAAAAAGAAGATTTGTATAGATTGAGGTTTATTGCTTTAGATACACAATCTACAATTAGAAAGGTTATAGATAATGTTTTAGGTCAATATGATATAGATAGTAGTCGTTTTAAAATAGAGATGGAGTTAAATTCTATTGAAGCGATAAAGAATGCAGTACAATCAGGTTTAGGGGCAGCTTTTGTATCTGTCTCAGCTATAGCTAAAGAGCTTGAATTAGGTATTCTCCATTGGGCAAAAATTGAGAATGTTACAATTAAAAGAATGTTATCTATAATTGTAAATCCAAATCGATATAAGTCAAAAGCTGCAGATACTTTTAGTAAAGAGATCTTAACATTATTTGTAAATCCTTCAAGGGATAGTAAAATAATATAATTTTAAATTATATTATTTATTGCATTGTTTGTAAGGGATGTTTAATATGCCCTGATGGAGCTTCAAATTGTCCAGTTAATATAAAGCCAAAACGTAATTTTAGCCAATCAATAAATTTAGGATTTTTTGAAATTATAGCAGCTGATGGCTTAATTAATTGTTTTTTTATATTTAACATGTTAGGTGCATTTATAAATGCAGGATCTATAATAAGCCAAAAATCAAGATCTTTGCCTATATTTTGATAATGATTTGTTCTTTCTCTTAATACTTCTTCTAGAGGTTCTTCTATTAGAAGGAAATCTTTACTAGCAATAGCAAAATAGTAAGTAGTCATATTTATTTTAAGTAATAAAAAATGCTTTAAAGTAAATTTATTATTTGCATTATAAATATAGTTCAATATTTATGTTTTGTATATAAAGTTATTGGATATTTTGAACTTAATGATGAATTTTAATATTTTTCTTATTAATTTGCTAGTATATTTATATATGTTATTATGATTAGGTATTGGCCAGATAATCAAGGAATAGACCTTAATATTCAAGTTTCTAATTTATTTAAAAAAGTATATATAAAGTTAAATTTTAATTTATATAATACAACTTCTCATTTGTTATCAATAGATATCGTAAATTCTTATTTTAAGCAAGAGTTATTTAAAATTATTTTATTAGAACTAGAAATTTTAATACTTGATATTATAGAGCTTGATATTAATATTAATGATATTTGTACTTTGAACCAAAAAATATTAATTGATTTAATTAGTAAATCGATTATTAGTTGCCAACAAATTTTTAAAATTAATATTCAAGAACTTTACAATATAAAGTCTCAATCTAGTAATCTTATATCTTCCAGAAGAATTAAAATAGAGCATAGATTACTTTTACAAAATCTTTTAATTTATTTGGTGTTTGGTGGTGCCGCAGATAAGACCAATTTGTATTTGTTTCCTAATTCTAGAATTCCTTCAAAGCATGTAGAAATTTTGTTAGATAATCTTGTGATACAGTTGGCAGATATTATTTTTTATGAGTTAATTGAGTATAATAAATCAACATTGCAATTATTTGAATTTTTAAAGTTACATAATATTTGTCGTAGTACATATATCTCTGCAAGATCAATAGCTACTTTTAAAAATAATTTAGTTTGGTACAATTATATTGCATATTATTTTACTCAGCCAAGAATTATTTATAATAATCGATATCAAGTCTGGATTTTTAGTACTAAAGGTTTAAATTGTCAGTATATATATGCATCAAGAGAACAAGATATTAAGTTATTATCTCATATACAATTTTTAATAGTTGTATTGTTAGAATTCCAAGATTTTGTTACTCCAAAGATACAAAATCTTTTAATTATACTTGGAAAAGTATGGGTTTATCTAATACGTTATGTTTTGAGTAACAGTTTAAAGGTAATTCTAAAAAGTATATCTATTGTTATGCGTTCTAAATCATAAGAAAAATATTCTTTTATATAATATATAATATCTTTTGTTTAAAAAAGTTAGATTTTAGTATGGATTCAGATATTTTAGATAAGAAATATGTAAGGTTAAAGAAATTATTACAATTACAAAATCCGTATCCAAAGTTAGAGATATGGGCTTTGATACGTGAGATTTCTCAAGTAGGTGAGAAAGGTTATTATAAGTTATTTAATGTATTAAAACAGCGTTATGAAAGTACGCATATTCAAATTAATTTTATAGATGGTTTTATTTTTGAAATTTTGAGAGATTGTGGATATATTAAGCTTATTGATCTGTTAAATACAAATTTCCCTTATGGTGTTGTATTATTGCAATCTGATGTTGGTATTGACTATCGTCCTTTACAACATTTATTAGTGACAAAACAGTTTCAAAAGGCAGATGAAACGACGTCTTTAGTATTATGTCGTTTAGCTCAAAAAACTAGTCAACATAATCGTTCTTGGTTATATTTTACTGATATTGCTAAATTACCATCAAGTGATTTATATACTATTGATCAATTGTGGCAAGTACATTCTGAAGGTTTATTTGGTTTATCAATACAGCGTAAAATATGGTTATCTCATAATTCAAATTGGGAAATGTTTTGGAATAAAATAGGTTGGAAAGTTAATAATACTATGTGTCGTTATCCACAAGAATTTATATGGAACATTACAGCTCCTCCTGGACATTTACCATTGTGCAATCAATTAAGAGGTGTACAAGTATTAGCTGCTCTTTTTCATCATCCAGTATGGTTAAAATAAATAGATTTAGATATAAAGTTAGGATATTTTTTATTGATTCTTATGATATTAATAAAGTGAGCAAATAATTTATGTGAATCTTGTGGACCTGGACTTGCTTCAGGATGATATTGTACGGCAAATAAGGGGTATTTTCTATGGCTAATTCCAGCTATTGTATAGTCATTATAGTTAACTTGTGAAATAAAAATGTCTTTTGAATGACTACTGTGATTATTAATAGCAAATCCATGATTTTGACTACTGATTTCAATTGTATTCTTAGTGCCAATTGGATGATTTAGTCCTCTATGTCCAAATTTTAGTTTAAAAGATGGCATTCCTAAAGCTATACTTAATATTTGATGACCCATGCAAATTCCGAAAGTTGGGATTTTGTGTGCTAATAGTTGTTGTACTGTTTTAATAGCATATGTTACTTTTTGGGGATCTCCAGGTCCATTAGAAAGTAGTATTCCATCTGGCTTATATTTCAATATTTCTTGACTAGATGATGTAGCTGGAATAATAATTATTTCTTTTGTATAGATAAGAAGATTTCTTAAAATATTGAGTTTTACGCCAAAATCAATAACAATAATTTTTAAATCGTATTGTGTTTGGTTTTTTATTTGTGGTTTATAGATTGGTTTATATTCATCAATTTTTTGTAGTTTATAAGTATGAGTTGTAGAGATAAATTGTACTAAATCTTTTTCGGTATAATTTGTATCATTATGAAATTCTTGTATTAGTAATTGAGGATCTAATATATGTGTTGATATACATCCATTCATTGTGCCAAATTTTCTTAAATGTTTCGTTAAAGATCTTGTATCAACACCATATATGTGTGATATATTATATTTTTCTAAATATTCAATTAGTGATTGACAAGTTCTCCAATTGCTTGGTCTTAAACAAATATTTTTTGCTATGATTCCGTTAAGACAAGGAGCTTGAGCTTCGTTGTCTTCATGATTGATACCTGTATTACCAAGTTCTGGATATGTAAAAGCAACTATTTGTTGACTATAGCTAGGGTCAGTCATAATTTCTTGATATCCAGTGATACCGGTATTAAAAACAATTTCTCCTTTAGAGGTAAATAGTTTACTGAAAGACCATCCATAGTAGGTTGTGTGATCTGCTAATACTAATATTGCTTTGTTTGCTTTCATTCTGTTTTTGATGTTATTGCAGTGCAATTGGTATTTTGATTATAAAAGAAAATAGACAGCTTTAAATTTATGCTATCTATTTAATTATAGAATTAATTAGGATTTGATTGATATTATATTTAGTTACCAACCTTTTTCAGCCTGGCTTAGAACATAATTACCTACGTTTTCAATATCTTCTGGTTCTAAACGACCACCAAATGCTGGCATTGCACCTTTACCATTAGTAACTTGTGTGGTTATAGCATCAATGTCGTACATGTCATATTTTTCTAAAACATCTTGTTCTAAAGTTTTATTCGCTATAATAGCATTCTTGCCTCCTGCATGGCATGCTGCACAATTTGCATTGAAAATTTGTTCACCAGCTTCAATATCAGCTGCTAATGTTGAAGAACTCCAACTAGTCATTATAATTCCTATAAAAAAAATAGTAATACCAAGTGATTTATTCAATTTTATTGCTCCTCAAGTAAATAATATTATGTCTGGACTAGACTACTATATAATATTTAGGCTTTATTTATTTTAGTTAACTTGTAATAACTTTTATAAATTATTAATTCTATGTTAATAATAAATTTTTCCACCTCCCCATTTTTCTAATACAACTTTAGGTTGTATTAAAATATGACCAGCGATTGTGAAAAGATCTTCATCAGTTAAGTTTCTCATTTTCGGAAAAATTTCTGCACTTTTTATGCTAGGATGCAATTCTGCAATAGATTCAGCTCCATCATAACTAGTTGGATTTTTCATGTAATCAATTAAGCCTTCTATATTATCACGACGTGGTGTTGCTAAACTTAAACCTTCAGGATCTAAACCAATATTAGGGTTTGTTTTTGTAATTCCTCCATTATGGCATTGTGAACATGTATTATTAAATAATCTTTTACCTCTTTTAACTTGTTCTGGAGTAAGTACTGTTGTTTTTCCAGATTGATTTAGTGGAACAGTCAATGTTGCTTCATCTAAGTTAATAGCTTTTACATCTTGATGTATAAAAATTGATGTTAATAAAATTAGTAAACTAGTGAACCGAAAAGTTTTTTGTATTGAATTAAACATATAAATTTTGTGACGTATAATCATGAAAATAGATAATAAATATGAAATTAGAAAGATACATCTGTAAATTTTATTTTATAATTGTACCCACTGCTTTCATTCTTTAATATTTAGATAGTATAATATGTATTTTAGTATTACTTTATGTGTCCATTTGCTTCGGCAAATTTTCTTAATATTTTATATTAATTATCTTAAGTGTGAATAGTGCAAAGCTAATATTTGACTGACTTTGTTTGTTAATTTGGTTCTAGGAATTATTAAGTCAATAAATCCGTGAGCAAATAAGTATTCTGACGTTTGGAAATTATCAGGTAAATCTTCTTTGATGGTTTGTTCAATTACCCTGCGTCCTGCAAATGCAATTAATGCATTGGGTTCTGCGATAATAATATCTCCAAGCATTGCAAAGCTTGCAGTTACACCTCCTGTTGTTGGGGAAGTGAGTATTGGAATATATAAGAGTTTTTTATTTTTATGTTGTTCTAGAGCTGATGATACTTTTGCCATTTGCATTAAGCTTAGTAAACCTTCTTGCATTCTAGCTCCACCAGAAGCACATAATATTATGACAGGAATTTCTTTTTGAGTGGCCATTTCAATTAATCGGGTTAATTTTTCTCCGACCACTGATCCCATGCTACCTCCCATAAAACGAAAATCCATGATACCTATTGCTACAGGTATATTATTTATTTTACCTAATCCTGTTTGTACAGCATCTTGTAATCCTGTTTTGCGTTTCATGTCTTGTAGTCGTTTACCATACAATTTTTGATCTATAAAACCTAGGGGATCTGTTGATGTTAATTTATCATTAATTACTTGCCAACTGTTAGGATCAAGTAGTTGTTGAATTCTTTCTTGACTAGAGGCTGGAAAGTGATGTTCACATTGAGGACAAACTTTAAAGTTTCTTATTAATGCTTTATGATACATTAAAAGACCACATTTATCACATTTTACCCATAAACCTTCAGGAATTTTAATTTTAGCTGTCTTTAAATTATATTTTGATTTCAGTTTTCTTTTAGCTAATAACCAGTCAGAAAGAGACATATTTAGATATAAGTTAAAAGTTAATGGATAAATAAGTATAGTCTGAATAAATGCTACTATTTAATAGCATTTATTTATTAAAGTTTTATAGGGTAATAAGATTTTTTAAAAGATATTTTTTAATCTCGAATTGTTTTATCTTTCTGACTAACAAATAATAATGCAGCACTAATAGGTAAAACAACAATTACTGCTCCTAATACTAAGCTATTTAAAAAACTAGATAATGATGATGTCATATAGGTAAATTCCTTTTAATATATGTATTTATTAAAATATGTGTTGTAAATTAAATTTTTGTTTTACAATAAGGAAGTTTATAATTATATTGTACAATACTCTATAGCAAATAAATTTCAATTATTTGTGATTTGTTTAATTTTAGTAATTTTAATTACTCTAATGCATTCCATTGAATAATTGTTGTTCCCCATGTTAAACCAGCACCAAAACCTGCTATTACCACTATATCTCCATTACAAATTTTACCTTGTTTAAATACTTCATGTAGAGCTATTGGTATAGAAGCTGCAGATGTGTTGCCGTATTTGCTTATATTGGAAATCATTTTATCTTGAGGAATTGATAATTTTTCTGCAACAGCTTCTAAAATTCTTTGGTTTGCTTGATGTAAAATAAGCCAAGAGATATCGTTCGTAGATAAATTAGCTAGTTTAAGACATTCTTGGATACTCTGTGGAACTTGAGAAACTGCAAATTTGTAAACTTCTTTTCCATTCATTTTTAAGTATTCATACTGTCCATGCATGAATGGAATTGATTTGTGTATTTTGATATTTTGTTTATTTATTTTATATAATATAGATAGTTGATTGGCCTGTGAACCCTTTGTGTTTAGTTTAAAACTTAATAAGTCGTTTTTATAATTTTTCTGTACAATAGCGGCACCTGCACCATCACCAAATAAAATACATGTACTACGGTCAGACCAATCTACCCATCTTGATAAGATATCTGCACCAACAACTAATATATTTTTATACGATCCTGTTTGAATAAATTGACTCGCTGTAATTAAGCTAATTATAAAACCAGAGCATGCAGCTGTTAAATCAAATGCTGCAGCATGATTAGCTCCAATTGCAGCTTGTAATTGACTTGCACTTCCAAATAAGTCATTTTGACTAGATGTGGCTAAAATAATTAAGTCTAAATCATTTGGTTCCAATAGTCCTCTATTAATAGCTTCCAATGATGCATTTTTAGCTAAATCAATAATTGATTGTTCTTTCGGAAGAACTCTTCTTTCCTTAATTCCTGTTCGCGTAGAAATCCATTTATCAGATGTGTTAACTAGTGTGCTTAATGTTTCATTAGTTATACTTAGATCAGGCACTGCAGATCCAGTTGATAATATATGTACACCTAGCGTGTTGTATCCTATCATATGTATACTAATAAAGGTTTTGTAAATTTATATGATTTTATTATTATAGTTATGATGTTCTGATGAAAGTTTATTGTAGTAATCTCTTATGAATTAGTGCTTTTTCTTGCATAAATATTGTCTTACTTAATATATTAAAGATAAAAGTATAAAAATCGTAGAAAACTCGGAGGATTCACCAATTGTAATGAAGTTTTATTGCTGCTACTTTTCAGTCCTGACAAAATTGAATTTCTTACAGATGTGAATCTCCGAGCATGCTATAATTATATCATTTAAAACAATAATTGCGCAACTAATAAAATAAATATTTATGACATTCCTCGAATTATAAAATCAAAGTAAGATGCTACTTGTTTGGATTCTTGTTCAGGAAGTAATTCTAGTGTTGCTGTTTTTAAGCATTGTATACTATCAATCATTCCTACAATAGGTACTCCTAATGAATTATACATTTCTCTAACACCAATAATTCCTATTTTTTCTATTGCTTCTTTATCTCCAGCTAAAAAGCCATAAGTAACTAAACGCAAATACCATCCATAATCTCTTAAGCATAAAGATCGTTTTCTAGCTCCCTCTGCATTTCCTCCAGGTGCAATATATTCGGGATGTAATTGAAAAATAGCTTTACTAGCTTTTTGAATGATTTCTTTTTCTTTATTTCTTAAAATGGAAATAATTTTTATTCGCTCTTCTCCAGTTTTTAAATACTCTTGAATAGCTTGTAATTCTCCAATAGTTGGATAACGTAATTCATTATCTGCATTAATGATTATTTGACTTACTAAACTCATATATTATTAGATAATTTGATTTATAACAATTTTATCTTAATTTTATAAGGAAATGATCTTTTATATCTAAAACAACAAGCTTATGTTATTTAATCTTTTTTATAAAAGAGGGCATAGGCCCTCTTAATATTAATTCTTCTTAATCATTTTATTATAAATAAAAATATAAGACATCTGGAAAAAAACGGTTAATTTCAATAACTAGGCCAGCTGTAAATGTGATCCAAATAGCTCCTACGACAGGTATTGTTGATAAATATTTTAATAAATTATCGTCCATAAGTTATAAATCCCCTTGTATTAAATTTTTTTCTTATCTTGGTGAAACAGTTATTTTCTCGTTAGATTGAATCAGATTTCCACTTGTAAATTCTTGCCAAGCTGCTAAAGGCCAAGTAAAGCCAGATGCTGAAAATTTTACTGCTAATGGTACATCTAAAATAATTTCTTTTTCTGTTGGTTTACTTGTATTTGCAATCGCTTGTAAATAACTTCTACCAACCCAACCAATCCAACCTGCAATATATATAAATAAAAGTCCAGGGAATACAAAATCTCCTGCTCGATTCCATCTACCATCAGCAATTAAATGTGGTAAGCCATCAGAACCACATAAAAGACCTGCTTTACTATATTTATTGAATCTATTTTTTGTTCTTTGAATTTGTGCTTCAATAGCTATTGCAGGTGGTGTTGATGGCTCATATTTTTTTAATCTTGTTTCTAATTTTTTTACACTACTTTGCATGCGTTTTGCAAATGCTTTAGATTCTTTACAAGGTATTAAGCCTGCTACATCAGCATTACTTTTTAAAGGTGAAGAAATTACAAGTATGCTGAAAAAGCTAAAAATAATTAAAAATTTTTTCACAATGTTTTCCTCATTATATCAAAATAATACTATAACAAAAAGTTACGGATTATTATTTAAGTATTTTAATCACTATATTATAAAAGAATATTGACCTACAACCAATTTATGTAAATGTAATAACATTTATTGAGTTACTTATTATATCATATGTAACATTTTAGTTCATATATCTTTTATTTATATTTATTGTGAATTAAATAATTATAACTATCATGATGGCATTGAAAATCTTTTTCAAAAATGCTTCTTTAATATTTTTGCATTGGCATAAAAATATGAATACTCATAATGTAACAGATGACATTTTATTAATTGATAACCTTTATTATAAAGGTGAAAAAATTAATATATATCTTAGCATGACTAAAGATATTAATTTATATGACTTGGAGAAACTTTGTGATTCTGTTGGTTGGGTTCGTAGACCATTCCGCAAAGTAAGGACCGCTATAGAGCATAGTTTTTTAACTATTTCTCTGTTTCATAAACATAATAATTATAACCATTTAATAGGTTTTGCAAGAGCTACATCAGATTGTGCTTTTAATGCAACTATTTGGGATGTAGTTGTACATCCTGATTTTCAAGGGCAAGGATTGGGAAAAGCATTAATGGATCAAGTTATTAAACAGTTAAGGTTAGCAGATATTACTACTATCACTTTATTTGCAGATCCTCAAGTTATAGCATTTTATAAAAATTTAGGTTTTATGAATGATCCTGATGGTGTAAAAGGAATGTTTTGGTATCCACGTTGACTAAAAGCTTGAATTTAAATTTATGTTTAATTTATAATATAAGTATTATATCGGGATATAGCGCAGTTTGGTAGCGCGCCTGCTTTGGGAGCAGGATGTCGCAGGTTCAAATCCTGCTATCCCGATTTTTATACTTTTCAATTGCTTAATTATGCTTCTGTTTGTTTATACTTTTATAGTATTTATTAGCTATATTAGTGTAATTTGTATTTTCTAGAATAAAGCCTATAGAATAGTTAATTTGTTGTAGATTTTTATGTATTGTTTTTTCTTTTAATTCTTTATCTAATTCATATAGGGCAGATGTCCATTTGTACTGATGAATATAAATTTTTACTTTATTTTGTTTCTTCTCCATATATTTTTTATTTGTTAATTTAATGAAAATAAAGGCTATTAAATCTTGTAATCTAATATGAAAATTTAATACTTGTTTACTTAAAACTATTGTTATAGAAGTTAATATAATTGACATTGTTAATAAATATATTATAGGTATCATAATAATTAATTGGAATGCTTTAGTTATATATAAAGATATACGCAAAATATATATTATATGTTATTATATTCAGTAATTATTAACTGTACTAGAGTAGGTATAATATTCTATGACAAAAAGGACTTTGCGAGGAACTAATAAAAAAAGAATTAGAACTTCGGGTTTTAGATTGAGAATGAGAACACATACTGGTCGTCGTGTAATTAGTGCAAGAAGACGGAAAAAAAGAATTAGACTAGCAGTTTAGTTTAAGCAATAAGTTAAGAAAAATTGATATATATTATTTAAATAAAAGAGTTGAGTTTTTCTAATGAAAGTATAGAAGTTTATTGTTTAGTATTTTTATTATATTTTAAGAATGTATTTTAAGCAAGAGTTAGAATTACTAGTTAAATCAAGTTGTTCTTTAATTTATATAGTTACATCTGAAGAAGAGCGTCTACAAGATATTATTAAAAGCATTGTTAAAAATGATATCTCACAAGCTGTATATCAATGGGATTTTATTGAAGGATATTATTCTATTAAAAAAGCTAATACTATAGCTTCCAAAAATCCTTTAAAAGCTTTAGAATTTATTGAGGATTTTAGTCAGGATATAGACGCTATTTTTCTTTTAAAAGATTTTAGTTGTTTCTTTAATGATGTTTCAATTATTAGAAAAATACGAAATCTATCAAGTAAATTAGATTTATGTAATCAAGTGATATTATTTTCAGGTTTAGAAATATCAATTCCTGTACAGTTAAAACAATTTATTACGGTTATAGAATTACCTTTACCAGATAAATTAGAAATTGAATGTGAAATTATACGTTTAATTAAGTTATTTAATATTGAATATAATAATTTACTTATTGATAACTTAGTAAATATTTGTCAAGGTTTATCTATTTCACAAATAAGAAAAATAATTTCTAAAATTATTGTTCAAAATGGCTGTTTAGATATCAGATGTATTAATTTACTTCTTCAAGAAAAAGGAAATCAGATAAAGCAGACTAGTTTATTGGAATTACATTATTCTAGTACTTCTCTAGCTGATATTGGAGGAATAGATAATTTAAAAGACTGGCTGTATAAACGTTCTAATGCTTTTTCACAAGCTTCTTTTAATTATGGCTTATCTTATCCTAAAGGTTTATTGTTAGTTGGTATACAAGGAACAGGAAAATCTATGAGTGCTAAAGCTATTGCACATGCATGGAATTTAGTTCTTTTAAGACTTGATATTGGTAAATTATTTGGTGGAATAGTAGGGGAATCAGAGTTAAATACTCGTAATATGATTCAAGTAGTTGAAGCCTCTTCCCCTTGTATTTTATGGATAGATGAAATTGATAAGGCTTTTAGTTTAATGTCGATTCAAGGTGATAGTGGAACAAGTAATCGAGTTTTAGCAACTCTTTTAACATGGTTGTCTGAAAAAACAAGTCCTGTATTTGTTGTTGCAACGGCTAATAATATAAGCAATCTACCAAATGAAATTTTAAGAAAAGGCAGGTTTGATGAGATATTTTTTATCAATCTTCCAAATTTTAAAGAGCGCAAAAAAATTTTTCAAGTACATTTACAGAAAATCCGTCCTGACACATGGCATAGATATAATATTCCTTATCTAGCAAAATATTCTCATTTGTTTTCAGGTGCAGAGATTAAACAAGTAATAATTGAGGCAATGCATACGGCATTTCATGAACAAAGAGAGTTTACTTCTTTAGATATTTTAAATGCTATTGATACTTTGGTTCCTTTAGCATTTACGGATCAAAATAATGTGGAAAAATTGCAAACTTGGGCAAGTCTGGGTAAAATTAGACTTGCATAGCATAATAATTGTTTTAATAATAAATATTATTATTTATTGTTTGTAGACTATTATTTCTTCTTAATGGCCTAGTAATAAGCTCTAAAATGTCTTTAGCATTTGTAAAACCATGTATCTGTGCAAATGTAAATTCAACAGACCATTTTGTATTAATTCCTCTTGCTTCTAAAGGATTAGCATGTGCCATTCCAGTAATTACTAGGTCAGGTTTTAAATCTTGTATTCTATCTAATTGATTATAATTGTCAGGTTTTTCTATGATTCTTGGTTTTTTTATATTCATTATATTGCATGTGTGTTCAAGTAATGCTAATTCTGCATTTTGATACCTTTTATCCATATATGGTATACCTATTTCATATACAATCATGCCACATCGAATTAAAAAACGTGCTAATGAAATTTCAAGTAGATTATCTCCCATAAAGAATACAGATTTTCCTTTAATTAATTGAATATATTCATCTAAAGTATCCCATATTTCACTTTCTCTTGTATTTAGGTTTTTTGGTGTGATTTCTAAAACAGAACATATTTTTTCTATCCATGCCCGAGTTCCATCAGGACCAATTGGAAAAGGTGCACTTATTAATTTGGCTTTTCTACGTCTCATTAATGTTGTAGCAGTACGACTTAAAAATGGATTTACACCTACTACATAACTATTTTCTGTGATGATTGGTAATTCATTATATCTTGAGGATGGTAGCCATCCTGCTATCGTAATATTCTGTTTTGATAATTCTGTGGTTAATTGATTAACGGTTGTATTTGGTAATGAGCCAAATAAAATAAGATTTGTATGTTGCTTTGTTTTTATTGTGTTAATATTTTTATATTTTAAAGATTTTGCATCAGGACATCTTTGTGCCATAGCAGCTAATACAGTATCTTCTCCTTGTGTAAATGCATAATCTAATCCATTTGCTCTAGCTACTATTATGGGAATATTTATATCTGCTTCTAATTTTGGTGCAATACCTTCAAGATCCATTTTTATAATTTCAGTTGTACATGTTCCAATCCAAAAAATCACTCCTGGATTTCTATCTTTTTTGATTTGTAAACAGAGTTTTTTAAGTTCTTCATAATCATTTAGTTGTGCAGATATATCACCTTCTTCAAGTTCTGCCATTGCATAGCGTGGCTCTGCAAAAATCATAACACCCATTGCATTTTGTAAAAAATAGCCACATGTTTTTGTGCCTATTACTAAAAAAAAACTATCTTCTATTTTTTGATATAGCCAAGAAACGCAACTTATTGGGCAAAAAGTGTGATAGTTACCAGTTTCACATTCAAATGTTAAATTATTAGAGTACGTCATAAATAAGATTATTAAAGATTAAATGATTATATAATCATGGATTTCAAGTTTTGTATTGATGATAAATTTTGTGAGTTTTGTGGATTTAAATAAAAATCAGAAAGAAGTTGAAATAATTCTCGATCAGGTGATTCTTTCGGTATAATACCTTCTGGTTTTGCAATTAATTGATCCGCGATATTTAAATAATACTTACATACTTGTAATAAATTTGAATCTTGATTTGCCATTTCAAATAATGTTTTACCTTTAACACGTGAAATGCGTATATCCTCGATTAAAGGTAGGATTTCTAAAATAGGCATCGGTACTGATTTTGTATATTTATCAATTAAATCTCTTTTAGATGTTCTATTTCCGATAAGACCAGCTAAACGTAAAGAATGTGTACGTGCTTTTTCTCTAACAGATGCTGCGATTCGGTTTGCTGCGAAGAGAGCATCGAATCCATTATCAGTTACGATTAAACAATAATCAGCATAATTTAGAGGCGCAGCAAATCCTCCACAGACTACATCACCTAAAACATCAAATAAGATAACATCATATTCATCAAAAGCATTTAATTCTTTTAATAATTTTACTGTTTCACCAACTACATATCCACCACATCCTGCTCCTGCAGGTGGACCACCTGCCTCAACACAATCGACTCCATTGTAACCAGTATAGATGACATCTTCAGGCCATACATCTTCATAATGGTAATCTTTTGATTGCAAGGTATCAATAATTGTTGGTATTAAAAAACCTGTTAAGGTAAAAGTACTATCATGCTTAGGATCGCAGCCAATTTGTAAAACCTTTTTACCTCGCTTCGCTAATGCCACAGATATATTGCAGCTAGTGGTAGATTTGCCAATTCCACCTTTACCATATACAGCTAATTTCATATTGAGTTCCTTATATATTTAATTATGAACTTAGGTTTATATATTATTTATAAAAATATGAATAGATAAAAAGTTTTGTATATGTACAATTTTATTTCATTTATACTTTGTTCTGAAAAATATTATTATATTTTATTTATAAGCATAATTTTATTCTGTAAAAACAATGTAACTAATTTAACATTATTATTGTAAATCATACTATAATCGTCAGTGTCAGTAATGGGTATAAAATATTGGGCTATATTTTGCATACTCTAACTGCCTTAATTTGATAAGTTTTTAAATATAGGAGATTTTATGATTAGTGATAGTCAAATTTTTATTGCAATGTTATTTGCTTTAGTATCAGCAGTATTGGCAATTCAATTGGGTGTTGAATTATATTCTTAACTGAAAAAATCTGAAATATATCAGCTAATTTGTAGTATTCTAATTTTATGGTTGAAGAATTATATGCTTCAATCATAAAATTATTTTTGTAAGCTTTAGTAAATATGTGGCTTACATTATACGAAGTTTTACTGATATATATCCATTTTTGAATTTGAAAATAATAATTTTGTGACTATTAAAAATTCTATTCGTCCTGTTTTTCCGTTTACAGCTATTGTTGGTCAAGAAGAAATGAAATTAGCATTAATTTTAAATATGATTGATCCTAAAATTGGTGGTGTTATGATTATGGGTGATCGTGGTACCGGTAAGTCTACAACTATTCGAGCAATTGCAGATTTATTACCTCAAATATTAGTAATTGAAGATGATCCATTTAATTCTCATCCAACTGATGTTGAGTTAATGAGTGATGATGTTCAAAATGCTATTAAAAAGGCGAAGGTGCTTAATACTATATTTATTAATGTACCTATGGTTGATTTACCACTTGGTGCTACTGAAGATCGTGTTTGTGGTACGATTGATATTGAAAAAGCTCTTAATGATGGTATAAAAGCTTTTGAGCCTGGTTTATTAGCTAAGGCAAATAGGGGTATACTTTATGTTGATGAAGTTAATTTACTTGATGATCATTTAGTTGATATATTATTAGATTCTGCTGCTTCTGGATGGAATACTGTAGAACGTGAAGGTATTTCTGTAAGGCATCCAGCACGCTTTGTTCTAGTTGGATCTGGAAATCCAGAAGAGGGGGAACTAAGGCCACAACTGCTTGATAGATTTGGAATGCATGCAGAAATAAAAACAGTGAAAGATCCTTTATTAAGAGTTAAAATTGTAGAACAAAGAAGTCAATTTGATCAAAATCCACACGATTGTTTATTAGAATATCAAGATAAGCAAAATCTTTTGAAATCAATGATCCGTAAAGCACAAGATTTATTACCAGAAGTGGCTATAGATTTTGCTTTAAGAATGAAGATATCAGAAATATGTGGCCTGTTAGATATTGATGGATTACGAGGTGATATCGTTGTTAATAGGGCAGCAAAAGCTTTTGCTGCTTATGAAGGTAGAAAAAATGTTGAAGTTAATGATATTAAGAGCGTAATTACATTATGCTTAAGTCATAGATTACGTAAAGATCCTTTAGATGATATTGATTCTGGTTTTAAAGTGAATAATATAGTTGAGCAAGTTTTTCAATAAAGTTATTTTGTTTGTAAATTTACAGGCCCAGTAGGATTTGAACCTACATTAGAGACTTAGAAGGTCCCTGTCCTAATCCCTTAGACGATGGGCCCATTATGTTTATTAGTTTTACTATTTTCTGTATGGGCGGTACTGGATTTGAACCAGTGACCACCTGCTTGTAAGGCAGGCGCTCTACCACTGAGCTAACCGCCCCCACTATATTATACTATCTTATAAAGTATAAAAATGCAATCTTTATTTATATAAATCTCGATAAATTTTAATCTACTTTGTTTATGTTAAATAATAATTATATTATATATAGTTTTTATAATTAATTATCGATCTTTATTATGCTTTTACAAATTAATACATCTCAATGGTTCTATAAAGTTTATATTGCATGTAGTTTTTTGAAAAAAATAATATTTACAACAAATAAAAGCAAGCGGTATATTTATCATTCCTTAAATCAAGTACAATTAATGGGTGTTGGGTCCTTAACAGTTGTATTGGCAACATCTTTTTCCTTAGGAATGATTTTTACATTTCAAGTTGCAAAAGAGTTATCCTCTTTAGGTATTCAGCAATTAGTTGGATCAGTTTTGATGATTACATTTGTGCGTGAATTATCTCCAGTATTAACAGCTGTAATTATAACAGGGAGAATAGGTTCAGCATTTACAGCAGAAATAGCAACTATGAAAGTTACAGAGCAAATAGATGTTTTGTATATATTAAATATAGATCCATTTTATTATTTAGTAAAGCCTAGAATTTTTGCATGTATGTTAATGTTGCCGATTTTAAATATTTTGTCTCTTGCTACATGTATTGCAAGTGGTATTGTGGTAGCATCTATTTTATATGAAATTTCACCATCTATATTTTTGACAGCATCATGCTGTTCATCAATAGATTTATTATATTCATCAATTAAATCTATCGTATTTGGTATTATTATAGGTATTATAAGTTGCGCTTGGGGACTTACAGTAACAGGAGGATCTAAGAATGTTGGTAAATCTACAACTTCATCAGTAGTTACAATATTGCTCGTGATTTTCATTGTTGATTTCTTTTTATCATTTATAATGTTTTACTCTTCTAATAGTTTATTAAATACTTAGATAATTATTAATATTGAGAAATATCTATGACATGGTTAATAATATTATGCATTTATTTTTTTATAATATAATACTTACTTCAAAGATTAAACAAAATGATTGCTAATATTTAATCTTTATTATTACTAATTTAAGGTATAAAAATTTAATGTTGGTTTATTTAATAATAATAGTTAATTTGATTTTATTAATTAATGATTTTCGTAAGCTTAAAAAAAATTGATTGCATAATTAAGTAAAAAGACGTATACTGTTGTTGATTGAAAAATGTGTATTAATATGCTTAAAGATGCTTAACCTGAATTTTATTGATATAGTTATTTCTCTTAAGTCAATTTATCATAGGTTTAATCAAAGACAAAAGTATATTGAAGATTTACTTCTAGAAAAGTCTAGATTAGAGACTATAATTTCTATGATTGCTGATGGAGCAATTTTATTAGATCGCAAGCTTAATATAATTTTTATTAATCAGTCTGCTTTAATTTCTTTTAAATTTTTAAAATCCAGTGTGCTTGGTACTCCTTTTTCGAAATATTTACCAGAAAATATACGCAATCAATTAATACCGATATTGAATCAAATGATTCAGCATTCTAGTTATGATAAATTAAATTTAAGTACAAGATCTTTGAGATTAAAATTAACTAGTGACAGTATTAAAACTTTTCAACTTATGATTTCATCTGTTTTTGATTCAGAGCATCATAATCTTACTGCAATTGGAATTATTATTCAAGATATAACAAGTCAAATAGGTTTAGATGAAGCAAAAGCTCAATTTATTAGTAATGTTTCTCATGAATTAAGGACACCGCTATTCAATATACGTTCTTTTTTAGAAACTTTATCTGAATACAGGAATTCATTAACAGAAGAGCAAAAAATCGATTTTTTAGAAATAGCTAATCAAGAAACTTACCGTTTAACATGTTTGGTAAATGATGTTTTAGATTTATCAAGATTGGAATCAGATTTTTTAGATGCTTGTGAATTAATAGAATTTCATGAGATTATCCCACCAGTTGTACAAACATATCAACTACGAGCTAGTAATCAATGTGTAGAATTATTAGTCCAAATTTCTTCTAAAATAGGTACTATTAATGGATATACTAATCTTTTAATACAAGTTTTATCTAATTTAATTGGTAATTCTTTAAAATTTACAAGTGTTGATGGAAGAATTTTAATAAAAGTATATTCATTGCATTTAGATGATCATTATCAAAAAAATAAATTAAGTAAAATTAGAGTTGAAATTATTGATGAAGGCACTGGTATTAAGATAGCCGATCAAAAACGTATTTTTGATCGTTTTGTACGTCTTGAAAATAATGTACATACTTTAGAGGGAACTGGTTTAGGTCTATCTATTGTGAAAAATATTGTAGATAAACATAAAAGTAATATTTATTTATATAGTGAATTAGGAATAGGAAGTAGTTTTTGGTTTGATTTGTCTTTACTTGAAAAGAAGAATTAAGTAATCAAGTATCTTTTATGTTGAACACAGTATAATATTAATATATATGTAAGTGTATATATAGTATGACTTATTATTTTTACTGATTATTTTCTTGATTTAGTTTGTCTCTAGTTTTTATATAGTGATAGCCTGATTTAAGAAGCTTAATATTTTATTAAAACTACTTGTCATAACTGATAATTTAGGTTTTGATATAGTAAAGGATGAAATTTTAAGGTTGTAAATTTTTAAATTTAAGTTATTAATATTAACTGTAAAATATATACATTATTATATAATGTTAGATTTAATAGTATTTTATTTGTTTTTATATTCTTATAAGAGGAGGTTATTACTATGTCAGGAGGATCTACAGGAGAGCGTCCTTTTTCTGATATCATTACAAGTGTTCGTTATTGGGTAATTCATAGTATAACTATACCATCACTATTTGTAGCGGGTTGGCTATTTATAAGTACAGGTTTAGCTTATGATGTTTTTGGCACACCACGTCCGAATGAATATTTTACACAAGACCGTCAACAAGTACCTTTAGTGAATGATCGTTTTAGTGCAAAGCAAGAGCTTGAAGATTTAACGAAAGGCATTTAAAAGGAGATATTTATTTATGAGTAGAGGCAATACTAATCAACCTATTTCTTACCCTATTTTTACATTTCGATGGTTAGCAATACATGGTTTAGCAATACCCACTATTTTTTTTCTTGGGGCAATTACATCAATGCAATTTATACAAAGATAATAGGAGGTAATTATGAGTGGTCCAAATCCAAATAAAGAGCCTGTAGAACTAAACCGTACATCTTTATTTTGGGGTTTATTATTGATTTTTGTATTAGCAGTTTTATTTTCAAGTTACTTTTTTAATTAGATTATAAACAATTAAATTTTTTTATCTTTAAATATTTTTTATTTATGATAACTAGTACTATTATATAAGTAAAGTAATGGAGGAAATATGGCAGGTACAGGAAGAGTTCCTTTATGGTTGGTAGCAACAGTAGGAGGAATAGCTGCAATTACAGTATTGGGTATTTTTATTTATGGTTCTTACTCCGGTATAGGTTCGTCTTTGTAAAATTATAAAATATTGTGTAGAGGTAAAAATATTTTAAATATTTGAAAAGCTACTTTTTAATTGATATTAAAAAGTGGCTTGTTTTTATGTTATTTATTACAACAATATAATTAATTTATGCGATACTCTCTTGTTCGATATATATAAATAATAATGCCATACTTAAGCCAGGAAATATAATTCCAACTAGAGGTACTAAAATCGATGGTAAATAAGCTGCTGTCATAATTGTAATACAATATTAAATATTATTTTGATTATAATACTAATCTATTATGGTATGATTAATTGTTATAGTTATATAATTATTATTATATTATTATTGTACAAAATATTTTGTATAGATATGTTAGAAATATTGTAAAATTTAATACTTTTAACTATTAATTGATTAAAAAGTACAATAATATCAGAATTTATTTTCATCATTAATGAAATAATATAATGAATAATTCAAAAAAAAATTTAACAAAAAATAGTTTAGAGGCAATGCGTAAATTTTCTGAGGCATACGCAAAGCGGACAGGAACTTTTTTTTGTATTGATTCAAGTGTAACAGCAGTTGTTGTAGAAGGGTTAGCAAAGCATAAAGACTTATATGGTGCACCTTTATGTCCATGTCGTCATTATGATGATAAAGAAGCTGAAGTACAGGCTGCTTATTGGAATTGTCCATGTGTTCCTATGAGAGAACGAAAAGAATGTCATTGTATGTTATTTCTATTACCTAATAATGAGTTTGCTGGAGATAAGCAATTGATTTCTTCAGAAGTTTTATCAGCCACAATTGAAGGTTCATTGTCATGATACAGAATATCTATAATAATTTATAAAGTCTATAGGTATAAAATCAAGACTAATAGCTTATTCTTGATTTTGTATACCATGTATAAGTTTTTATTTAAATATATTTAACAATTTATAATCTTGAATTATTTAAAGATTTCCTTTTTTGAGTGATAATAAAATAATTACAGCTGGACCAACTAATACAATAATAGTTAATGATGTTAGTTGTCCAATTACTTGCCAATTAATCATATATATGTACTCCTTAAATATAAATTGATATATGTTAATATTATACTAGTTTATTTTCTTGATGAATATGATGATATTATTTAGTTTTATTATACAGGATAATTTGTTTTATTCATTCATTAAGTAAACTTTCCAGTAGTTCATGCAATTGTTTATTTTTATAAAGTTCTATTATAATATCTGATCCTCCTATAAATTTTCCTTTAATGTATACTTGTGGGATTGTAGGCCATTGTGAATATGTTTTTATTCCGGTGCGTATATTTTCATCTTCTAGTACATCGTAAGTATTATATTCTAGGTTAAATGAATTAAAAATTTGTATAACATTATTAGAAAATCCACATTTTGGATTTTCTTTACGGCCTTTCATAAAAATGATTATATCATGATTATTTATCAAAGATTCTATTCTTTCGAGAATAATGTACTCCATGGGGTGTTAATTTTAATTTTATTAATGATAATGATTTAATATTCTTAATTTTAATAGCCATATTAGCTAACAAATATATAGCCATTTACTATTATATTTTATGATCAGATGTTGATATTTTATTATTTGTTGTTGATCATATGATAAATATTTGATTAAATCTTTGATGAATACAAATGATATATTTAATTTAAAATTATGATAAAAAAATAATTTTAAAACTCTTATTTGTAATGCTTTATGTTGTTTAAATAAAATTTGATAATTAAGAGCTATAAGTTTAGGATGTTTAACAGCTTGGTAAATTTTTAGTGTATTTTGCCTAATATATTCAATATCTAAATTTGTAATATTTAGAAAATTATTTATATTTTCTTCAATATCGTTATTCAAATATAATTTTAAATAAGGTATAAGTTCTTGACGTATTCTGTTTCGTTTATATATGTATGAAGTATTTGTATAATCAGACCAAATAGGTAAATTATAGTATTTGCAAAACCATAAAATATCTGATTTTTTAAAATTTAAAATAGGTCTAATTATCTGAAGATTTGGATTAATAAAGCGGCTCCATTTTAAACTATTTAATCCATCAAGACTACTCCCTCTTATTAAGTTCTGTAAACATGTTTCAATTTTATCATCATTATGGTGAGCAGTGGCGATATAAGAATAATTGTATTTATTTGCAGTTTTTAAAAAAATTTGATAACGTAAACGACGAAGTTGATTTTCTGAGTATTTAGATTGTTTAATTTGATATATATAAGATTGCAATTTATATTCTTTTATAATATTTATAATATGCTTACTATTGTAAATGCTATCATGTCTTTGTTGGTGATCAATATAAATAAGACCCAATTGTAATTTATATAATATTTGTATGTCTTTAAGTAATTTTAATAAGCATAATGAGTCAGCTCCTCCAGATAAAGCTAGTAAAATATGTTGGTTTTTTTGTATATTTAAGTTTTGAGTGAGGTTAATTTTCAGCTGTTTATGTAAAAACGTGTTCATTGATTTTTTTATAGATTATGATATCATTGCTAGTTTTATCATAGTCTTGATATATATTTATACTTATGATATGCTTAAAAGTATTATAATCATGTTTTAAAAGGGTTACTAACTCAATGGTAGAGTACTCGGCTTTTAACCGATTAGTTCCGGGTTCGAGTCCCGGGTAGCCCATTATATATTTTCAGCTTGTAAAATTGTTTAATTTTGTCGTATATTATATATTTTATTATTATTATTTAGTTTATGTGGTTCTTTAATATGACAATTATTTCTAATCTATTAAAGTCGTCAAATAAGCGTAGTTCTCTTATTCCTTTTATTACAGCGGGTTATCCTGATTTGTATACTACTGAAAAGGCCTTAGAAATTTTTGATCGGTTAGGTGTTGACGTTATTGAATTAGGTTTACCTTATTCAGATCCTTTAGCTGATGGTCCTATTATTCAAGAAGCATCAAGTAAAGCTTTAAAAACTGGAGTTACGATAGATCATATTTTACAACTTTTAGAGAAAGTTAAAAGTAAAATTAAGACTCCATTAATTTTATTTACTTATTATAATCCAATTATAGCTCGTGGTATTCAATCTTTTATTATGGAGATCTCACATGCTGGATTTAAAGGTTTAATTATACCAGATTTACCATTGGAAGAAGCTGATTATATTATTTCATTATGTAAAAATTTTTCAATTGAATTGATTTTATTGTTAACCCCTACTAGTTCTAGCCAAAGGATTGAAAAGATTATTAATAAATCACAAGGTGTTATTTATGTAGTTAGTTCAACAGGTGTTACAGGTATTCGAGAGAATATACAAATTGAAATGAAAGATTTTATAAGTAATTTGCGTGCAATGACAGATCAAGCACTAATACTTGGTTTTGGTATTTCTCAAGCAAAACATGTACAACAAATAATGGATTGGGATATTGATGGTATTGTAATTGGATCGGCATTTGTTCGTTGTTTATCCGATTCTGACTATGGCAATGGATTAGTAAGGTTGGAAGAATTTTGTAATTCTATTGTTAGTGTAATTCAAATGCAAGAGAATAAGTAATTGATAATTTTATTGTATAAAATCTATTTTATTATACCCCCAGGGGAATTCGAATCCCCGTTACCTCCGTGAAAGGGAGATGTCCTAGGCCTCTAGACGATGGGGGCTTTAGGTAATTTTAATTTTTTATTACTTGCTGCTACATAATAATCAATTTTTTGTAACATGTCAACCATATTTTTTATATTTTTGTTTGAAAGAGTCTGAAATTATTTAATTACATTTTTATATTTTGTGGATCCATAACTAAGCGGGATCTCATAATTAAATAACTAACAGTTTCTCGAATATAAGTAATCATATTTATAAATAGAGAAAAAGCTTCGTTTTTATATTCAGTTAGTGGATCTTGTTGACCATAACTTCTCCATCCAATGGATTCTCTAAGGTATGCCATCTTTTCTAAATGTTCTTGCCATGCTTTATCTATTTGCTGTAATAAATAGTATTTTTCGAGTTGTCTAACAAGTCCAGGCCTTAATTGATCTAAGTAAGCTTCTCGCATATCATATGTAATTCGAAATTGCTCATATAAAAATAAACGAATTTCTTCTATTTCCATATTGCGGATGCATTTATTGTCTATTTCAGGTGGTAGATTTAAGATTGTATTGATTTTTTGTTTAATATCATTGATTAATATGTGATTGGCAGATCTATCTTTTGTATTATTAAAGTAAAAAGATAAAATTTCATCTATTGTACTTTCTCCATATTCAATAATACAGTCTCTGATATATTGTGATTTAAGTATTCTTTTTCTTTCAGCATAGATTGCTTGTCTTTGACTATTTAATACTTCATCATAGTCAAATAATTGTTTTCTTATATCATAATAATGCAATTCGACTTTTTTTTGAGCATTATTTAAACTATTACTTAAAATTTTAGACTCAATTGGTGTTTGATCATCAATATTAAGGCTTTCCATAATATTGATGATTTTATCTCCACCAAAGATTCTTAATAGATTATCTTCAAGACTCAAAAAGAAACGTGAAGATCCAGGATCTCCTTGACGACCTGCTCTACCGCGGAGTTGATTATCTATTCTTCTAGATTCATGTCTTTCAGTACCTATAACATGTAAACCTCCTAATTTAATAACTTTATTTTTATCTTCTTCAAATATATTTGTATAAATATTTAAAATGTTTTTATATGTATTTTGTAAGATTATATCAATATTATTAGATTCTTCTCGAACATTTAAAGCTTTTTCTACATATGAACTAATTGTTTGATCTTTGAGTTTTTCAAAAAATTGATTTTGATTAAGTTCTGAAATCATGTTTTTGATTAAAGATTGTATTTCTATATGTAAATCTTTGTATGTATCATTATTATTTTTGAAGTCCTTATTAGGCTTTTGTATAGTTTTTACTATAATTAATTTGGACATTTCTTTTGGATTACCACCTAGTATAATATCAGTCCCTCTTCCAGCCATATTAGTAGATATTGTAATAGTATTTGATTGACCAGCTTGAGCAATAATTTCAGCTTCTTTTTTTACATTTTCTGGTTTTGCATTTAGTAAATTATATGGTATATCATATTCATTTAAAAGTTTTGCAAGTAATTCGGATTTTTCAACATTGGTTGTCCCAACTAATACAGGTCGTCCTATTTGGTACATATCATAGCATTCATTTGCTATTGCAATCCACTTATCATATTCTCTTTTATATACTAGGTCTGGTAAATCTTGTCTAATACATATTTTATTAGTAGGTACTTCCTTGACATTTATATTATAAATTTTTTCGAATTCTTGTGCTTCTGTAGAGGCTGTTCCTGTCATACCGGATAGTTTTGAATAAAGAAGAAAAAAATGTTGATATGTTATAGAAGCTAATGTATGATTTTCGTTTTGAATTTGTACATTTTCTTTTGCTTCTATTGCTTGGTGTAAACCATCGCTCCATCTTCGACCTTGCATAATACGACCTGTAAATTCATCAACGATAATTACTTCATTATCTTTGACTATATAATGACGATCTTTTATAAATAAATTTTGAGCTTTTAAAGCATTTAAAATATATTGAGCCCATGGATCTTGAATTTGGTAAATATTATCAATTTCTAAAAATTTTTCACAAAAGATAATACCCTCATCAGTTAATGTTATATTTTTAGCTTTTTCATCGATATTATAATCTTTTGTCTCTTTGAGTTTGGTGCTTAATAAGTAACTTTTTTTATATTTATCAGTTGCAACATAAGAAGGTCCTGAAATAATTAATGGCGTTCTAGCTTCATCAATAAGAATTGAATCAACTTCATCAATAATACAAAAATTAAAATCTTTTTGAACTATTTGATTTTGATTGATTGCCATATTATCCCTTAGATAATCAAAGCCAACTTCACTATTAGTAATATAAGTAATATCTTGTTGGTAATTGAATTTTTTTAATTCAGTAGACATATTTTGTTCTACTAATCCTACACTGATATTGAGAAAATTATATATTGGATATACCCATTCTGAATCTCTTTTTGCTAAATAATCATTAACAGTTATAATATGAACACCCTGGTTTTTTAGAGCATTTAAGTATGCAGGTAATGTAGCAACTAATGTCTTACCTTCACCTGTTTTCATTTCAGTAATATTACCTTCATGTAGAATAATACCACCTAAAATTTGTACATTAAACATTGTTAGACCTTTGATTCTTCTGCAAGTTTCTTTTACAGTTGCAAAAGCTTCAGGCAATATATTATTTAAGCTTTTTCCATCTTTTAGATATTTTTTTAGTTTGTGTGTTTGTTGTTGTAGTTGGATATCAGGCCATGATTGCATGTCATTAGATATCTGATTGATTTTTTGTAGTGTTTGTTTGTATTGACTAGTAATATTAGATCGTCTATTTAATAAAAGATTAAACATATATTTAGTAGTTTATTAATACTTTAGGAAGTCTTGATGAAAAAATTTCGTGAATAATAAGAGTAGTTTCAACATCAATATAAATATTATATGATCTACCCCATAGTGGACCAATACTATTAAAATATTTTTCTAGTTCTTGACAATATCCTAAAAAAATTTTTGTTAGATCTCTATGAATATTATTTTCATTTATTATTAAAGAGGAACCTATTGCTTGTTTTTTATTTAATGTAGCATTTTCTTTGTTTTTACTTGATAAATATTGGGAGGTAGCAAATACAATTTTTTCTTTTTGCTGAATTAACCATACAGATCTTTCTATGTTATAAGATACATTTAGTGTATGTATTTGTTGATTATGGAAATAAATCTGATTTTGTTGACATAATTGAATATCAATTTTTGAATTATTAAGAATAGTTGCATTACGTGTAAAGGATCCATCATTAGTTAAAATCATTTGCCATGATAATGGTATAATATTTGGTAAGTTACTGAAATTACTGTTTTTTTTTCAAATTCAAATTTATATTCCCAGATTTTAATGAATTGCATTGTTTTATTTACCGTATTAGCAGATCTTATAAAATTTTTACTTTATTTCTTAATTCATAACGAGATTTTTCTATTAGTGTTTTACCTGTCATTTCTTGTGGTTTTTCAATTTGTAATAGTTCAAGAATTGTTGGGGCTATGTCAGTTAATGAACCATTTGGTCTGAGATTGAGATTGGCTCCATGGCCAATAATTTTATGTACTTCATTTTCAATTAAAATAAAAGGTACTAAATTATTTGTATGTGATTTACATGGTTGTCCTTTATCATTTATCATATATTCAGCATTACCATGATCTGCTGTTATAATTAATGTTCCGTTATTTTGATTTGTGATTTCAACTAGTTGAGTAATACATTTATCTACTGTTTCAATAGCTTGTATCGTACTTTGTAAATTACCAGTATGTCCTACCATATCAGGATTTGCATAATTAATAACTATTAGAGAATATATGCCTTCTTCTATTGCTATTGTAGCTCTTTCTGTAATTTGTTTTGCTGACATAGCTGGAGATTCATCATATGTTTTAACTGATGGACTAGAAATTAATTCTCTATCTTCACCAGTGAAGGGCTCTTCAACTCCACCATTAAAAAAATACGTAACATGTGCATATTTTTCTGTTTCAGCTATTCTTAATTGTTTTAAATTATTTTTTGCAATAATTTCACCTAAGAAATTAGTTTTATTTATCGGCTTAAAAGCTATACTAGTATTTAAAGTAGAATCATATTTTGTGAAAGTACATATTTGTAGATTATGTAAATTTTGTGTATGAAATCCTTTAAAGGTATCTTTTGAAAAAGCTTGCAAAATTTGTCTCATTCGGTCAGGACGAAAATTAAAAAATATGATAGAATCATTGTTTTGAATAATTCCATCGTTTATTCTAGTGGGTATAATAAATTCGTCAGATATATTTTTACTATAAAAATCTTCAATAATATTATCAATTGTACGTTGATCGATATTCTTATTATTTGTTAAGATATTGTAAAAAGTTTCAGTTCTAGACCATCTGCAATCTCTATCCATTGCATAATATCTACCACTAATTGTTGATATTTTACCTACTTTAAGATTTTTAATTTGTTCTGTAATTTGTTTTAAGAATTTTTTAGCACATTGAGCGTCTGTATCTCTTCCATCAGCTATAAAATGAATAAAAATATTGTTTATCTTTTTCTGTTTTAATAATTTTAATAAAGCAATCAAATGTTCAATATGTGAATGTACACCTCCATCAGAACATAAACCAATTAAATGTATTTGGGTTTTATAATTGTATACGTGTTGACAAATTTGATTTAGTTCAATATTGTCATAAAAGCTTTTATCTTCAATACTATTACCAATACGAACTAAATCTTGAGGTATAATGCGACCACCTCCAATAGAAGTATGACCTACTTCAGAATTACCAACTTGATTATTTGGTAAACCTACATTCGGTCCAGAAGCATGAAGGTATGATTTAGGATATGAGTCTATTAAGCTATCAATGGTTGGTGTATTAGCTATATGAATAGCATTTCCAGAGGTTTGATTACTATGCCCCCAGCCATCTAATATTGTTAAGACAATAGGATTGATTGGATGTTTTTTCATGTAGTTGAATGACTTTTATTGATAAGTATAGCTATATTATAATATTATTACTGTTTAGGATCAATTGATATTTTTTATTAAGTCTTGTTTTTGGGTTTAATTTTAGTCTAAATTATGTTTAATAACCCGTGTTAGTATGTTTTTATTTAAAAACATATTAACACGGGTTATATGTTAAATTTTTGAGATTTTATCTGTATATTAACTTAAGGTGTTAATTGCATAGTCTAAATAAGTGTTTGCTTCATTTGCGACTTGCCCAGATAAACCATGACTATTTTTAATATATTGTAATGCTTCAATATACCAACTTGGTGATAGTTCAAAGCTTCTATTAATTTCTTCTAGACCAGCAACTAAATATTCATCCATAGGTCCGGTAGCGCCAACAACTAAGCAGTAAGTTGTCATACGTAAATAATATCCTATATCGCGTGCACATTTTGCTTTTCCAATTGCACTTGATGCATATGTTGGGCCAGGCATTTGTGTTACAAATGGAAATTTTGTATATACTGCTTGTGCAGCACCTGTTATTAGTCTTTGTGCACTATTAGTTAGTGATTTAGCAGCTTCTAAGCTTGCAGCAGCACGCTCATATCGTCCATTAATGGCTTGAAGTTCTGCATTACTTAAAAATCTTCCTTGGCTGTCTGCAGATGCAATAGCTTCTGTTATAGGAGTTTTCATATTGATAGTTTTTATTAATAGTTGGTAAATATAATGAGTAATAATTGGTATGTCGTTTTAAACTACTGCAATTGCAGCGCGATCAAAGTAACTACCAAGTTCAGCAGTTAATGCACTACAATCACCTAGTGGTACACCGTTTAGATCATTAGCTAGGGCAATAGAAGCTTCTTTCATTTTTTGAATCGCAACAGCAACAGATGTTCCAGGCGTACCTAAAGCTTGATATGTTTCTCGTAAGCCATTTAAACATCTATCATCTAAAACACTTGAATCTCCAGCTATCATTGAGTAACTTACGTATCTTAAAACGATTTCCATATCTCTTAAACATGCAGCCATTCTTCTACTTGTATAAGCATTTCCACCTGGTTGTACTAATTGTGGCTGTTCTGCAAATAAAGCACGAGCTGAATTTGTTACGATTGCCGATGCGTTAGAATTAATTTTATTAACTACGTCAAGACGTTTTTTCCCTTCACTAACCATTGTAGCTAAAGCATCAAGCTGTGTATTACTTAAGAATTCTCCTCTTGCATCAGCTTGAGCGACAACTTTTGCAAATGCATCTAGCATATTGAATATCTCCTTAATTTTGAGAGTAATGATTGATTGTAGTTGTTTTTTATTGTTTTATTTATCAACAACTTGCATCTAATATATTATGACGATACTTTAGCTATATATATGTAAATTTATAGCTTTTCATTAAATTATATACATAGATTAAATAGATAAAAAATTTAAGAATTATTGCAAATAGTTTATTCTGTTTTTTAATCACTAATAATTTCTGGTTGTGTAATTTCATCTGCCATTTCTAAAATAGCTCGAATAATGGGCTTAATTCTAGGGTCATCAACTATGTCAATATCTTCATATTTCCGTCTTTTTGCACGGTTAGCTACTTGAACAGTAATTTTGAATCTATTCTGTGATCCATCTAAAAGTTCTTCAGTTTTATATATAATTTGATTGGAGTCTATTAAATTATTGTAAAACATATTTTTATTTTATTAATTAATTCAAGATTTATATTAATTTGATTGGCGTTAATGAAATTCATTATTTTTAGTAGAGAATTTATATATATTCTAAATATTTATGTAATAATTATATTAGTAATTATTGAGATCTAATTTATATTAAAGCATTGTGAATGTTGTACTTAATCATGAAAGTTAATAATCAAGATAAAGTCAAATTAAGTTTTTTTTATATAAAAAATACAAATAATTAATACACTAAGAAATTCTAAGATAAATTTCGATTTTTATTATACTAATATTTTTATATTTTTTGACATTATATGCAACCACCAAAATATTTTACATATCAACTCACAAATTATGTAGGTCAGCCTTCTATATTTCAGGAAAGAGATGCCTGTGGTGTAGGATTTTTATCTAAAGTCAATGAATCACCAAGTCATCATTTAATAGTGCAAGCTTTACAGTGTTTAACATGTATGGAACACCGTGGTGCTTGTAGTGCAGATCAAGATACAGGTGATGGTTCTGGTATTACAACTCAAATACCTTGGGAATTATTTCAGTATCAATTTATAAATCAATTAGAAGACAAAGATGGCTTAGGAGTAGCAATGGTTTTTTTTCCATCGCAGAATCATATTGAGCTTCAAAGGATTTTTGAATGGGTTATCAACGAAGAAGGTTTAGAATTAATAGGTTGGCGTTTTGTTCCGGTTATAGAAGAAGTTATTGGTTATCAAGCCAAAACAAATTTACCAATTATTAAGCAATGTTTTGTACGATCTAAAAACTTGTATGGTGATATTTTAGAATCTACTCTTTATGCTGTACGTAAACGTATTGAGAAAAATATTTCTCAAGTTTATCAAGAATTAAGTCATAACTTTTATATTTGCTCCTTTTCATCTCGTATAATTGTATACAAAGGTATGTTAAGGTCTGCAGTATTGGGACAATTTTATCAGGATTTGTATAATCCTTTGTATAAAAGTCAATTTGCAGTATATCATAGACGTTTTAGTACAAACACTATGCCTAAATGGCCTTTAGCACAACCAATGCGTTTTATAGCTCATAATGGTGAAATTAATACATTATTAGGTAATTTAAACTGGATGAAATCTAAAGAGTCTTTATTAACTCATGGTGTATTAAGTAATCGAGTTAATGATATTAAGCCAGTTGTAAATTATGAAAATAGTGATTCTGCAAATTTAGATGCTGCTGTAGAGTTATTGATATCTTCTGGCTTATCTGCTGAGGAATCATTAATGATGTTAATTCCTGAGGCATATCAAAATCAGCCTGCTTTACGTAATTTTCCAGCTATTTTAAATTTTTATGAATATTATAGCCATTTACAAGAAGCTTGGGATGGACCAGCATTAGTTGTTTTTACAAATGGTAAAACTGTAGGTGCAACATTAGATCGCAATGGTTTAAGACCAGCGAGATATTGTATAACGCATGATGGTCTTGTTATAGTATCTTCTGAAAGTGGTGTGATTAAACTAGAAGCAAATAAGATAAAAGAGAAGGGTAGATTAGGACCTGGTCAAATGATATCTGTAAATTTATCTACCGGTGATGTCTTAGGTAATTGGGAACTAAAGAATAAAATAGCGAAAAAATTACCTTATGATGAATGGCTAAATAAGTATAAGATAACTTTATTAAAGCAAGATTATCTTCAAGATGAAGATGATAGTAATCTTAATTTGATTCGTTTGCATACAGCGTTTGGTTATTCTAATGAAGATGTTGAGTTGGTCATTGAGCATATGGCTAGTTCTGCAAAAGAGCCTACATTTTGTATGGGAGATGATATTCCATTAGCTATTCTATCCTCTAAACCACATCTTCTATATGATTATTTTAAACAAAGATTTGCTCAGGTTACAAACCCTGCGATTGATCCTCTTAGAGAAAGTTTAGTAATGTCTTTAGATGTTACTTTAGGTATTAAAGGTGATTTATTATCCCCAGAAGAAAATATGGCTCGCTCAATTAAATTAACTTCTCCTATTGTTAATGAGCAAGAATTAAAACAGTTATGTAATCTTAATTTTACTTATCAAAAAATTAATACATTTTTTCCTATTACTGATTCTTCTAAGAATTTTGATAGACAAATTTCTATAATTTGTAATCTAGCTTCTAGTGCTGTTAAGGAAGGAACAGAAATTTTGATCTTAACTGATTTTCTAGAAAATATAACTTCTGAGCAAGTATTTATTCCACCTTTATTAATAGTAGGTGCAGTTCATCATCATTTGATTACACAAAATTTACGGCAGAAAGCATCAATTATTGTGGAAACAGCACAATGTTGGAATACTCATCATTTTGCATGTTTAATTGGTTATGGAGCTAGTGCAGTATGTCCTTATTTAGCATTTAAAACAGCTAGAAAGTGGTGGCATCATCCAAAAACACAAAAATTAATGTCTAATGGTAAAATTGCATTATTAACAATACAAGAGGCTCAAAATAATTATAGGACAGCCATTGAAGCAGGTTTATTGAAAATTTTATCTAAAATGGGTATCTCTTTATTATCAAGTTATCATGGAGCACAAATTTTTGAAATTTTAGGATTAGGTAATGATGTTGTTGATTTAGCTTTTAAAGGAACGATTTCTAGAGTAGGTGGCATGACTTTATATGAGTTGGAACAGGAAGTTCTGAGTTATTACAGAAAAGCATTTGACGGCGATTTACCTAAAAAATTACCTAATTTAGGATATGTACAATATAGGCCAGGTGCAGAATATCATGTTAATAATCCTGAAATGTCAAAAACTTTGCATAAAGCTGTGAGGTCTAAAGATTCAAGTTTATATGTTAAATATAAGAAATTATTAGAAGAAAAGCCAGTTACTAATTTAAGAGATTTAATTGTAATTAGATCGGATAAACAGCCTATTTCAATAGATAAAGTTGAATCTGTTGATTCAATCGTATTACGTTTTTGTACAGGAGGTATGTCATTAGGTGCACTATCTCGTGAAACACATGAAACTTTAGCTATTGCTATGAATCGTATCGGTGGTAAATCTAATTCAGGTGAAGGAGGAGAAGATCCAGATCGTTTTAAAGAAATTAAAGATGTTAATCAACAAGGCGTATCAAATTATTTTCCACATTTGAAAGGCTTAAGAAATCATGATATTGCTAATTCATGTATTAAACAAATTGCTTCTGGTCGTTTTGGAGTTACTCCAGAGTATTTAATGAATGCAGAACAATTGGAAATTAAAATAGCTCAAGGTGCAAAACCAGGTGAAGGAGGTCAATTACCAGGCAAAAAAGTGAGTTCTTATATTGCTCAATTACGTAATTGTAAGCCAGGTGTTACATTGATTTCACCACCACCTCATCATGATATTTATTCAATTGAAGATTTAGCTCAACTAATTTTTGATTTACATCAAGTTAATCCTAATGCTAAAGTTTCAGTTAAATTAGTCTCTGAAGTAGGTATTGGTACTGTAGCTGCGGGGGTTGCAAAAGGAAATGCTGATATTATTCAGATTTCTGGACATGATGGAGGAACAGGAGCTTCTCCTTTAAGCTCAATTAAACATGCAGGTGGTCCTTGGGAATTAGGATTGACTGAAGTACATCAATTATTAACTTCTAATAACTTACGTGATAGGGTAATTTTAAGAGTTGATGGTGGGCTACGAACAGGTTTAGATGTTGTATTAGCTGCTTTAATGGGAGCACAAGAATTTGGCTTTGGAACAGTTGCTATGATTGCTACAGGATGTGTAATGGCTAGGATTTGCCATACAAATAATTGTCCAGTTGGTGTAGCAACTCAAAGACAGGATTTGCGTAATCGTTATCCTGGTATCCCATCAGATTTAGTTAACTTTTTTATATTTGTTGCAGAAGAAGTAAGACAAATTTTAGCATCATTAGGTTACAAAAGTTTACAAGAAATTATTGGTGATACAAAGTTAATGAATATGCGTAGCAATCTAATTTTATCTAAAACACAAAATATTAATATTGAGACTTTATTTTCTACATCTAGTATTATATTTAAGGAAAAAGATAACATTTTAGATAGTTTACCAAATTCTAACGGACCTGTATTAGATGATGAATTATTAGCAGATCCTAGTATCCTAAATGCTATTGATAAACAAAGTACAGTTTATAAGCAAGTTAAAATTGTTAATACTAATCGCTCTGTTGGTGCAAGAATTTCTGGAAAAATAGCAAAATTATATGGTAATAATGGTTTTCAGGGAAATATTAATTTAACCTTTCAAGGTTCAGCGGGCCAAAGTTATGGAGCTTTCATTTCTAAAGGCATGAAGTTTATATTGCTTGGTGAAGCTAATGATTATGTTGGTAAAGGTATGAATGGTGGTGAAATTATTATTATGCCACAATCAGGCTTTAATTATGATCCATCACAACAGGTTATAATTGGTAATACTTGTTTATATGGTGCTACAGGTGGTTTTTTATTTGTTTATGGTCAAGCTGGTGAACGATTTGCTGTTAGAAATTCTGTTGCTCAAACAGTCGTTGAAGGTGTTGGAGATCATGCATGTGAGTATATGACAGGTGGTACTGTAGTTGTAGTTGGAAAAGCTGGTAGAAATATTGCAGCTGGTATGACAGGTGGTATAGCATATTTCTTTGATGAATATGATGATTTATTACCAAAAATAAATCAAGAAATAGTAAAAGTACAAAAAATTATTACTCGTGAAGGAGAAACTCATTTACAAAATCTATTGATGATGCATTTTGAAAGAACAAAAAGTAAAAAAATTGAAAAGATCTTAAAACAATGGGAGAATATGTTACCATTTTTTTGGCAACTTGTTCCACCTTCTGAAGCTAATAGTTCTATAACAAATGTTAAGTTTTCTGAGTATCAATCAGTTTCTTAAATTAATTTAGCTTATTATGTTTTATTAAAGTTTTCTTATTTAATAAATTAAATTTGGATTATGCAATTATAATATTTATTAAATCTATATTTTTTAGCTATCTTTTAATTATACTATCTAATTTATTATTTTAATTATCTTTTTTATGGCTCATAATGTAAAGGTTTATGATACCTGTATTGGATGTACTCAATGTGTTAGAGCTTGTCCATGTGATGTTTTAGAAATGGTACCTTGGGATGGATGTAAAGCAGGTCAAATAGCATCTTCTCCTCGTACTGAAGATTGTATAGGTTGCAAGAGATGTGAAACAGCTTGCCCAACAGATTTTTTGAGTGTTAGAGTATATTTGGGGGCAGAAACAACACGTAGTATGGGTTTAGCGTATTAAATCAAATATGTATTGTAATTAATTATAATTGAATAAAAATTTTATATTGAACTATAATCACTGAATATATATTCGTAGTGATTATATAAATTATTTTTAAACTTATGACATTAAATCTTCTTATAGAAGATACAGGTTATAAAAAGCGGATTTTAAAAGTTGTTCTGGGTTTAAATAATTTTACTCTTCAAAGTTTAATTCCTACAATAAAATCAGTTGAAATTGCAGATGCTACTTATATTGATCTAACAGCTAATCTAAGTTTATTCAAGCAAATTTGTTTAATATCTTATTTACCTATTGATGTTTCATTAAGAGATATTAATGAATTAATATCGTTTTATTCTTATTGGGCTGATTTATTAGATATAGGACATTTTGATATTTTTTATTGTAATGGTATTAGTTTTTATAAGCAACAGTTATTTAATATGGCATATAAAATACGAAAAAAGTGCCTAAAGCATTACTTTGTGTAATTATTCCACACTGATTATCTATATTTAATCAAATACAATTAGCTTAATTACTAGAGCATATAGGAGTTGGTATGCTTAAGGCGGAAGTAATTAGTAGTCAAAAATTTTGTTCAAGTAGCTTTTATAATGGTATAAAAAATGCTTCTGCTACTTTATCTATTACATCAATCCTTTCAAATTATGTATCTTTACCAATTATTATATCTTCTTATATGAACTCTCTAATAGTTAAAATTGCAATTTCATTTGGTGCTTTGGGGATAGGAATTGGTTCTTTTTTGACCTCAAGAAATTTAATATGTAATTATATGCTACGCCATATTAAAGATATCATGTATTCTCTGAATACTAATTACGATGAAGTACATGAGCTTAGTCAATGTGATTCAAAGAAATCATATTTTAATTCTGTAAAATATTCTTTGTTGTAGGATTTATAATATCTTGTATTCTTATCTTTAATATATTGAATGAAAATTAAATCATCTAAATTTACTACAGAATTAATAACTATTATTTTTTTGTTTTTTATTATCATCTTTACTTGTTGTTCATGGTTAATATTGAATACTAAATTAGCAGCTCAAACTTATTCAATTTTTATTGAATTGGATCATTCTAGTGGTATTCAAAAAGGAACTCCATTAAGATATAGAGGATTAAATATCGGTACTGTTAAGGAAATTGTAAATGGCATCAATTCAGTTTTAGCATTAGTGACTATTAATTCTACCAAAAATCTAATACCATCGAATTCTCTTATTGAAACTAATCAAACAGGATTATTAAATGAAGCTGTGATAGATGTTATACCATTGGAAACAATATATATAAAGCCTAATAATTCTTTTAATCCTTTATCTGTTGAATGTTCATCTAAGCATATTATTTGTCATCTTTCATATATACAAGGAGATAGAGGACTTAATTATGATGATTTGGTTAGGGCTGCTACAAGAATTTCTCAAAGATTTGATGATCCTCGTTTCTTTAATTTATTCTATATTTTTTTGCAAAATAGTGTTGAATTAACTGATAATATTATAGATTTTTTTGTAGATGTTACGGATGTTCTCTTATTTTATGTAAGTAAAATTAAACAAGTTCAATAGCATATCATTTACTCTTTTGTGCTATTGTAAATAATATAAAGAATATATATTTATTTTATTATTTGCATATATTTATGACAAATATTGAACGTAAAAATTTGGTATTAGATTTTCTTAAGCCTATTGGAGAATTAGAAAATCAAATTCTTCATTTAAAAGATGTTATTACAAATAATGATATTACGATCAATCAAGAACTCTTAAATTTTCAGTATGAATTAGTTAATCTTAAGCAAGATATTTTTTCATCATTGGCTCCTTTGCAGCGTTTACATTTAGTTAGACAAGCTGAACGTCCCACAACTTTAGATTATATACCATATTTATTAGATGATTGGATTGAATTACATGGTGATCGAGGTGGTGCTGATGATCCTGCTATGGTCGGTGGTATTGGTAAATTGGATAATCAATTAGTTGTATTTATTGGACATCAGAGAGGAAAAGATACAAAAGATAATGTTGCTAGAAATTTTGGCATGCCATCACCAGGTGGATATAGAAAAGCATTACGATTAATGCATTATGCTAATCGTTTTAATTTGCCCATTTTAACTTTTATTGATACTCCAGGTGCTTGGGCAGGTGTTGAAGCTGAAAGGCTGGGACAGGGTGAAGCAATAGCTGTTAATTTAAGAGATATGTTTTCTTTTAATGTTCCTATTATTTGTACTGTTATAGGAGAAGGTGGCTCAGGAGGGGCTTTAGGTATTGGAGTTGGTGATGTTATGTTAATGTTGGAATATGCCGTATATACTGTTGCAACACCAGAAGCTTGTGCTGCTATCTTATGGAAAGATAGTCGCCAATCTCCAGAAGCAGCAGAAGCATTGAAAATAACGTCTTCTGATTTAAAAATTTTAGGTATTATTGATTCAATAATACCTGAACCTTTAGGTGGCTCACAGGCAAATCCTAGACAAGCAGCTAGTAATTTAAAAAAAGTTTTAATTCAACAATTAAAATATTTATCCTCATTGACGAATAGTGAGCGTAAAGTTCAGCGATATCAAAAGTTTAGGAAAATGGGAACATTTTATGAATATTAAAGAGTAGGCAATATAAGTTTTATATTATTAAAAAGTATACTTTTCTGTATGTTAAGCAGAAAAGTATAATAATTAGCATAGTAATATAAATTAAATTAAGAAGCCTGTACTTTTTAAGCCAAGAATTGTACCAGCACCTATGATATGTCCTAAGCTTGTTGTTGCAAGAAGCTCAGTGACTCCGAATTCTTCTAAGCCTGCAATCGATATAGAAGTACCAAGGTTGCGTACTTGAATAGCGTAACGCCCAGCAGCAATCGTTAAAATATTACAAAGAATCATAATTAAAGCAATTTTTGTCGACCATCCAACATTTTGATTAACTAGTGCTAATATTGTTTGAGTATTCATCCTTAATTTTAATTAGATATGTAGTATATAATATTATTAAATATATAGTTATTCATTATATTTTATGGTATAGCTTAACTTCTTTCAAGATATATATTATAAGAGTTAACATTTTATTACTTTCGCTCATTTTTTAAGATAGCCATCCATAACTATGAAGTCCTTGACCTAAAAAATTCACACCTAAGTAACAAATCCATATAATTAAAAATCCAACAGATGCTAAGATTGCAGGTTTCTTCCCTTGCCATGATTTAATTAATCTAGAATGTAAATATGATGCAAAAATAAGCCATGTAATTAGTGCCCATGTTTCTTTTGGATCCCAACTCCAATATGATCCCCATGCTTCATTTGCCCATACAGCTCCAGATATAATTCCAAGAGTTAATAGTGGAAAACCTAATCCTATTACCCTGTAACTTAAATTGTCTAAGTTAGTTAATAGATTGCCTCTTTTTAGAGAATATATACCTGTATTGTTTTGTTTAGTATTACTGTAATTGGCTAAGCTATATTTGTTTATGCTTAATACTTTATTGGTTTGCATGTAATATTCATTATTTTGTTGATAATTTTGAAAGTTTTTTGTTTGTATAATTACTAGAAATAAAACTGATAATAGTGAACCTACTATTAGAAATGCATAACTTAGCATCATAACAGTTACATGCATCATTAGCCAGTTTGAATGTAAAGCAGGTACTAAAGGAGTTGCTTTTTGCATTTCTTGGGGTAATGCAAAACTTGCGAATGCAATAATTAGCATTTGAATGGGTGCACTAACAGAACTAATCATTTGATTTTGAATTTGTTTTTCTAATATAATTTGAACTGTAGTTATGCACCATGCTAAGAAAAGTAAGGATTCATATAGATTACTTAGAGGAAAATATTTTTCTATAATCCATCTAGATCCTAGCATAATTGATAGTGAAAAATTAATAAGAAGAATTTGTATATAATTGATTTTATTTAAATTCTTTATATTTGGAAAAGTTAGACTTATGCAGCATGTAAATAAACTTGTAAGAGATATTGCAAATGATATATTTACTAAAGTATTCTGTAGTATATGCCAATTCATAATGAACTCCACATTCATCTTTAATTTTATAGATAGTAATATTATATCTTAAATATATTGATTGTGAGAGTATCCTATAAGAAATAAGAAATAGCTAAACAATGTTTATTGTTTAGCTATTGAATTATTGTGTAATTAGCTTAAAGCATTAATAATATAATCTAATGCTGCAGCATATTCAACACCTGCTTGAGCTGACATATCACGTGGTACACATAGTCTATCACGTGTAAATGTAAATGCAGCAACATAAGAAGCTGCAGGTAAATTTAATGTTCTGTAGACTTCACGAGCACCAGCAATAGCCCATTCATCAAGAGGTCCTGTACCACCAACTACTAGAGAGTAGTTTACAATACGCATATAGTGGTCAATATCTCTATAACATTTATTTACTTTTTCTTGGCTGTCTCCAGCTTCACCAGGATTTTTTAAATAAGAATATTTTGCAAAGCAAGCATCTCCAGCTTCTTTTACAACTGCTTCATGATTGCCAGCTAATTTTTCTGCAGCTTCTAATCTAGCTGCAGCACGTTGAATGTTTCCTTGAATGGATTCAAGGTCTGAAGATGATGGAAAACGACCAGCAGCATCAGCTGCACTAATCGTAGTAGTCATAACTGATTTCATTATTTTCTCCTTTGTATAACTTGTGTAAGTCGTTAGTTGTTTCTCATTAGGTTAAATTCAGATAGTAATCTAGCACCTAGCACTTTTTTGAATCACCTTATGATAAAATTAGCTGATTGCAGCGGCAACTCTATCACAATAACTAGCAATTTCAGATGCAAGAGCGGAACAATCGCCTGAAGCACAAGCCATTTTACGTTGAGAAGCAGTATTTGTAATGAATGCTACAGCAGCAGCTTTCATAATACTTACAGCTCTTACAGAAGAGTTTGTTGGAACACCAAGTGCAATATAAGTTTCTTTTAAACCGTTTAAGCAGCGATCTTCTAATACAGAAGGATCACCAGCTAAAAGAGCATAAGAAGCATAACGTAGAATAATTTCTCCATCACGTAAACATGCAGCCATTCTGCGATTTGTATAGCAGTTGCCACCTGGAGCAATTAACCCTGGATTTTCACAAATCATTCCTGATACAGCATCAGAAACAATACAGCTAGCATTAGAAACGATGAAGTTAACAGCATCTAAACGAGTGTTACCATCTGCGATAAATTTTTTAAGAGCTTGTAAATCGCTGCCACCAACATAAGCAGCTTTAGCGTCTGAATTAACTACAACTCTAGAAAATGCGTCAAGCATGGAGCTCTCCCTATTATATTATAACTATGAAGGATTTAGCTGTTTCAGCAGTCAATATGTTGAACTTACTGATGTATTAGTATCGAAGATACAGTATAAAACATATTTATATTATCATAAAGAACAAAGTAATAAACTGTAACATTAATCGGAATTAATATGAATTTATTCTGGTAAATATTTATAATTGCTTATTTTTAATTAAAAATTTAATTATATTATCTTTAACTAACATATATTCTAAATTTAAATATAGATATTGCTTACTTTCTTTTTTATTTAAGTTTTTAATTTGTTGTTCAATTGCTTTTAAAAGAAATTGTTGTTCTAGGCTTAAATTATTAGTTTCATTCATAGTGATTATTACAGAATGTAAACGATAGTTTTGCTTAATATATATACTTTTATAATATTATATTTTTATATTATAAAGCTTATAAATATCTTTATTGAGTTGCTGTAGTATCAAGTGATATTTATATTATTGTAATTAGATTAATATATTTTCGTAGTATACTTAAACTAATAAAATTGTTATTTCTATTGAATCATATTGTTTAAGATCTGTATGTTCAAAATGTAATTGAATGTAAAGATTCTTATCATTTGATTTAAGTAATATAATATAACATTAAATATAGAAATTTTTACCTTGGAGACTAAACATGTCTATCCCAATTTTAAAGTATTCTTTATCTACTCAAAATCAACGTGTTAATGGATTTGAGACTTATCCTGGTGATGAACAGCCTAAAATTTATAGTACTGATGATTTACCAACATCAACAGGTATGGACGAAATTATTTGGGCGTCATATCGTCAAATTTTTAGTGAGCATCAGATTCTTAAAAGTAATGGAGAATATTTTTTAGAATCACAATTGCGTTTTAATCAAATTAAAGTAAGAGATTTGATTAAAGGTTTATTATTATCAGATGCTTTTAGAACTCTTAATTATGATGTGAATAATAATTATCGTTTTGTAGAGATGTGCATTCAAAGAGTATTAGGTCGTGATGTTTATAATGAAAGAGAAAAATATGCTTTTGCAGTAATTATTGGTTCAAAAGGATTAGAATCATTTATTGATATATTATTAAATAGTGAAGAGTATCTTGAAAATTTTGGTGATTCTACAGTGCCTTACCAAAGAAGAAGAATTATTGCGCAAAGAAGTAAAGGAGAAATTCCTTTTAATTTAAAAACTCCGAGAACATCTCAATTATTTGCTGCCAAATCTGCAACCACACAGATAAATTGGTCAGGTCCTGTACGTCAATTTAGACCACAAGAACAATCTCCTAAAGCTGGTGATCCTGCATTATTTTTATCTATGGTTAATGAAGTTGCTTAGTTAATAATTAGTATATTTTTATAAGGTCAAAATGTTATAATTTGACCTTTATTTTATAAATAAACTAACTACCTAGTTTAAATGCATCAACGAATAATCCGTAAATAATTCCTACTTTAATATTATTAATTTGTAAGATAACTGAATTATATCGTGTTGGTGTTTCTAGTAGATAAATTCTTTGGCTAATAATTTCATAAAATGCTACAATCATAGCAGCACCGATAATTCCCCAGTCTCCAGTTTGACCTGGAATTGTAGATAAAGCTGTAGAAATAAAAAAACCAAGTAATAAATTTAAAATATGTAAACTAAGTTTATTTAAATTTTTATTAGAGATTTTATATTTATAACTATGTAAATAATTTATTATTGTCTCTAAGCTTGTATAATTCATGCAATTTGAATGAGATCAGTTAAGAATCTTATAGATTTAATTATATATTTTGTTCTCCTAATTCATTAATTAAGTGTTGAAAAGGTTCAGTCATAATATTTAGTGTACTGATTTCTATTTTATTTGTTTGAATTATTTCTCTAATGATATCTTGTAAAATTTGTATACTACGTACTGTTGGTCCAATAGGCACTTCAAGCGAATTATAGGTTTCCCTTAATCCATCTAGTACGCGTTCATTAAGAATTTTAATATCTCCTGCTATAATTGCGTAACTGCAGTATCTTAAATAGTATTCTATATCTCGTAAACATGCAGCATATCGACGAGTTGTATAAGAATTACCACCTGGTCTTAATAACTCAGGTTGTTCCTCATATAATTGTGCAGAAGTTTCTTTTATTATGATTGAAGCTTGACTATTAATTAATTCTGAAACACGTATTCTGTCTAAGCCAGTAATAAAATAGTTAGACAATTCATTTATTGCAGTATTATCAAGATATTTACCTGCTAAATCGTATTTATTAACAATATTGGAAACAGCATCTTGCATATGTAAAATCTCCTAGATCTTAATCAAAGTTGAAAAATCATGATAATATAAGCTATTACTTTTAAAGTACATGTAATTTATTATTTATCATACTTTCTTTAATATAATGCAATTTTATGTTTCTATGTATTAAAAATACTACCTATTAACAAATAATTATCGTCAAATCAGTTTTATATTATTATTAACTTATAAATCTTTATATTATGATCTGTAAATATTCTGAATCACCCGATGATATGAATAATTTATTAAATAGTAAAAATATTTTATTTTTTAATAATATTAGTGATAAAATTTATTGTAAAATATATACGGATCAATACAGGAATATTCATTGTGTAGTATATTATGATATAAATAGATTAAAACAAGCCGTTTTATTTAAAGCTAAAAATGCAAAGAAATTATCTCAATTAATTCAATTACATTATTTGATATATAATTATTTATCTGTTAGTCATGCAATTTATATAGGTATGGAATTAATAAAAGCAGAAATATCATTAATTATGATGCAAGTATATGTACAGGATTAATTATTAATAATTAAAAGGGCATGTAACTCAGCGGATAGAGTGCCAGATTCCGATTCTGGAAGTCGAGGGTTCAAATCCTTCCTTGCTCGTATAAATAAAATCTTGACTTAATTTAAAAAATAGATTATATTTGCTTGTATCTACACGGGGCTGTTAGGTTTCTACATGTTAATATATTCTATAGAAGTTATACATTTTTTTCACATTTTTATTGTGAATATTAAATAATAAATGCAAAAAATCAAATTGTTCCTTTATCTCGAAATCTAGTGATTGTATAGATATTTTTAATTTATTCATACAATTGTCGATTGAGAATCAGTTATATCATATGGGTATTTCTGATTATTGAATTAATATTGCTCTTGATAATGATTAATATTTTAAATTAAAAATTACAAGCTAAGTCATAAATCGTATTTGCTTATGTTTTTCCTTTTATATTTATAGTATATTGATTATAAATAAATTACTTCTAAGATCGTTTTATTAACATGGACGTGGGTTCGAATCCCACCAGTTCCATTTATATTATTCAAGTTAATAATAAATTGACAAAAAGAAAAAGTTGAATTATTTATAAATTAATTACAGCATTTACAGGAATAAAAAGTATGTTTTATTCTATTTATTGTAAGATTTTAGAGATCATTTGTTTGTGATATTTGTTATTTTTATGAATATGAAATCATAGGTTTATTTATTTTTATGCCTTTCTCAATATATATACAACCCTTAATTAATCGTCTGAATAATCAATCTATACAAGTTAGTATTAGTAACATGCAAAGCAGTTCTACTTTAAGTTGCATTAAATTAAAGAATACGTCTTGTCTTTTAAATCATAATAATTACCGACCACAAAAACGTTTATTAATAGCGGCTGATGCTGTATATCGTTTTTCAAATTTAGAATCAAATAATTTTAATTTATTTAAAGAACTGATTGAGAAATACTGGCAACAAAGAATTTTTCTATCAAATTCTACAAGAGTCTCTCAAAAATATATTGCATTGTTAGCAAAACAAGAAGGAATTAATGCAAAAACTGCTAAAAAACATTTGATTTTAGCTTTTAGTAAGGCTTTACAGGAAGGTTATGTACAGGCTCACACATTTTCTCGTACTCACTTATTAAGTGAATCTAAAAATACTACATATATTCAATATATGTGGAATAAGGGTTTTAATCTTAATTTTGCCAATTCATGGAAAAATTTATTTATTAATAAGAGAAGTGATAAATTGTCTGTTCAACAGCAAAAAATACTCATAAATAAGTTAAAGCAAAATAATGTCCCTATATTTTTTGTTGCAAATGGTTTTAAGCAAATGGTTCTTGCAGAGCCACCAAATCAGCTGCTGAGCAATAAAAATTATTTCAATAATTTATTTCAATTATATTATGATATTTTTTTATGGAATAAAGATTATGGCGGTGTATATGAGGGATGGTTTTTTGTAAATCCTAAAGATGCAGAAGAATATAAAAATGCTATTGAAGTTAAATATAAACGTTCTTATAGTCAAAATGGTTTACAAATTGTTCCGGCTCGGTTTGATTTTTATTATAAATTAAATAGGTTATCTCCACCAAGAACAGAATTTAGATTAATGCCAGATTTAAAGGAAGTAGGAAAACTTGTAAAACAACGATCATATCGACAAAATTTAGTTTTTGATAAGAAACAAAAATATGGTAAATCATTTTTTCAGGGACAACCTATTTATTTAATAGATCCAATAAAATGCCAAAATATTAAAACAAGAAAAGTGCAAATGTGTTCTTATTATTTTCCTAATACAGAAAAAACGAATAAGCCTGTACCTATTTTTTTCAGTAAAGACATTGCGATGAAAGCATGGGATCATTTTCGTACAGATCAAAAGCAATATAAATTACCCAAATATCCTTTATTAAGAGTATATAATCTGGAAGATTTTTTAATAGATTACGAAAATGCTACTCAAAAAAACGATCAAGATTTTTTATTTATTCCAAATCGTGATGCTTATCAATTAGTTAAGCAAGAATATTTAAAAAATAATAATGCTAAGCAATTAAATAATGATTTAAGTTCTATCAAGATATGTCGTATATGGATGCAAAGATTATTATCATCTTTAACCAGTAGGCAACCACCTAACTGGTAGTTATTTAAAATTAGTAATATAATTTTATTGTAGTTTTATAGTAAGATTATTTACGTGAATAATATTCTACAATTAGTAATTCATTTAATTGTAAAGCAACCCATTCTCTTTCAATAATTCCGTTAATTTTGCCAGTTAGATTAGATGTATCTAATTCTAAATGGCTAGGAATATTAGCGAGTCCAGGAAACATTAAATATTTTTCAATTAATTTACGTGAATTACTTTGTTTTTTTACACTTATAATATCTCCTGGTTTACATTGATAACTGCTGATTGAAACAATTTTATTATTTATACAGATATGTCCATGATTAACTAATTGTCTAGCTGCAGGAATAGTTGGTGCCATTCCTAATCGAAATATTGTGTTATCCAATCTCATTTCGAGTAATTGTAGGAGTATTTGACCAGTAGATCCTTGAACTTTTTTGGCAATTTTTATATAATTTAATAGTTGTGTTTCATTAATACCATAATTAAAACGTAGTTTTTGTTTTTCTTCTAATCTTATTGAATATTCAGAAGCTTTACGATTTTTTTCTCCATGTTCTCCAGGTGTATTTTGTTTTTTTGATGTTTTTCTACTTAAACCTGGTAAATCACCCAGTCTTCTACAAACACGTAATCTAGGTCCTTTATATCTTGACATATTTTTCCTTTTTTATGGATAATTTATTGATAATATAAGTCTATATTTTTATGTTTAAGTTTATAATGTTTTATGAACTTTTTTTGGAGCTAATATCATTATAATATTTTTACCATCTCTAGATGGCATTTGTTGGATTTCTGCAATGTGTTCTAAATCTTTAGCCATTTTTTCTAATAATTCCATGGCTAAGTTTATATGCTGTATTTCTCTTCCTCTAAAAGTTATTGTTGCTTTAACTTTATCATTAGCTTGTAGAAATCTTGATGCTTGATTAATTCTTACTTTATAGTCATGTTCTTCTATTTTATAACTCATCTTAACTTCTTTAAGATGTGCATTATGTTGTTTTCTTTTTGCTTCTTTAGCTTTTTTTTCTTGATTAAATTTATATTTACCATAATCAATAATTCGACAGACAGGAGGATTGGATTTTTCACTAACTAATACTAAATCTAAACCAAGATTTCTAGCTGATTGTAAAGCTTGTTCTGGAGATATTATACCTACCTGCACTCCTTTAACATCAATTAGCCGTATTTTAGGAAATTGAATACGTTCATTGATCAGAGGAAGATCACTATTTTTTTTCTTCAAATTATATTGTTTCTCTAGCACTATTTATCAAATGTTATAATTTTTGTAATTATAAAAATATTGTGAAATATCTGAAATGTATTATAACATAACCAAGGAAAAGTATGTCCTCCTCATATATCCTTATTATTTATAACCTTGTCTTAATTTAAGTTAATATATAATTAATTTTTTACATTTATTATGATTTATGAAGCATACACTATCAGTTCTTGTTGAAGATGAATCAGGTGTTTTATCTAGAATAGCTGGTTTATTTGCCCGCAGGGGATTTAATATAGAAAGTTTGGCTGTTGGACCAGCAGAACAACCAGGTGTTTCTAGGATTACTATGGTTGTTGCTGGAGACAATAGGACAATAGAACAATTAACAAAGCAGTTATATAAGTTAGTTAATATTCTAAAAGTTCATAATGTTACAAATATTCCAGCTGTTGAACGTGAATTAATGCTGTTAAAAATTCATGCATCTAAACAATATCGATCTGATATTTTAGATATAGTTCATATATTTCGAGCTCGTATAGTAGATATTTCTAAGACTTCTCTTATATTAGAGGTAACAGGTGATCCAGGCAAAATAGTTGCTATAGAACAGTTATTATCTCAGTATGGTATAGTAGAGATTGCTCGAACAGGTAAAATAGCATTAACTAGAGCTTCTAATGTAAATACAGAATTGTTACGTAATCGTATAGCAGTTTAATAATATAACTTATAAATTTTCCTGTTCTTTCCAGTAACCTGGCTTATCAATGAAAGATAAACATTCAACAATATCCCAATCTAATTGTACTCTTTTGTAATTATTGTATAAATTTACATTAATTACAGTATTAATAGGATTAAATCTACTTATTATTACTTTATGAATTTCTTGATGTTGTTGTTTAATATATTGATAAGTTGAACAATTATGTACGTAAAGACAATTAATACAAATACACATGATTTTAAATAATTTATATTATTTTGATATTCATAATGGGGGTGGAGGGACTTGAACCCTCACGATCAAAAACGATCAACAGATTTTAAGTCTGTTGTGTCTACCATTCCACCACACCCCCTAAAATTTAGGCGGCACCCAGATTCGAACTGGGGATAAAGGATTTGCAATCCTCTGCCTTACCACTTGGCTATACCGCCTTGTTTATTACATATATACTAGCACAATATATAGAGTTGATTATATTCTTTAATAATTTATTTCATTTGTGAATAATCTACTTTTCATAATATCTTCTGAATGTATTGTGACTAAATCAGCTTTGGTTAGAATTTTATCTCCACTTGCAAAAATCCTATTAGCTTGTCTCATACGAGCCCTGTCAATTGCATTCTTTATACTTCTTGCATTAGCAAAATGAGGTTGTTGCATTCGACGATTCGTGTATTCTAATAAAACTTTATCTGCATCTGGAGCAAAGCAATATTGTTGTTCTTGTAACATTAATTTTGCAATTTCGAGTAATTCTTCAGCTGTATAATCTGGAAAATCAACGTGGTTAGTGACTCGTGATGATAAGCCTGGATTTGATTCATAAAATTTATCCATTCGATCCTTATAGCCAGCAAATACTACAACAATATCATCGCGTTGATTTTCCATTACTTGCAATAAAATCTCAATAGCTTCAGCTCCATAATCTCTTTCATTATCAGCTTTATATAAATAATATGCTTCATCAATAAATAACACACCTCCCATTGCTTGTTTTAGTACTTCTTTGGTTTTTGGTGCAGTGTGTCCAATATATTGTCCTACTAAATCATCCCGGGTTACAGTCATTAAATGACCTTTTCTTATATATCCTAATCGATGAAGTATATCAGCCATTTTCATTGCTACTGTTGTTTTTCCAGTACCTGGACTACCTGTAAAAGACATATGTAATCCAGGACTGCCAGAGATTAAATCTAAACTGTTACGCAATCTATCAATTAATAATAAAGCAGCAATTTCTCTTATTCTTGTTTTAACTGGTGTTAATCCAATTAATTCTTTTTCTAGTTCGTCTAAAACTTCTTGAATTTGAGTTTTATCATATTCTTCTTGTAAATTTACAAGAGTATCATCAGAAATAATATTTTGCATATTGCTCAAGTTTAATAAAATGTTTTAAACGAAAGAATATAGAAATATTTTCTTTCGTTTAAATTTAGTTTATTGCATTTATAGTTAATTATAACTTTTAATTTAATTAATAGCGAGAACCTTCTGGTTTCTCTGTTGCATAACTATGTATGCTATATTTTTGGTTACGTCCTACATCTTCTGTTCTTACGATACCAAAGCCTGGTTCAGAGATTGGTCTATTAATAATAAATGATAGACAACAGCTTTCAATACCACGAGTATTATCAAAAGCATTAACTTTTATATATAAGTTTGGATTTGCTTTACGGCAGCTAGCAATTTCATACATAACAACTGCTGGATCTTGTATATCAAATAATGGTAGTCCCCATAGTTCCCAATATGCATTACGCGGATGTGGATCATCTGTATATTCAATATTTACAGACCAATTTTTTCGGATAGCATATGAAATTTGTTTTGATATTTGTTCATCTGTTAAGTCTGGTAGGAAGGAAAAAGTTCCTTGTGTTAATCTCACTTTTTTATACTCCTTTAATAGTTAAGCAAATAGGACTCAAATTTAAGTAATCAATTTCTTGATTGCAAGAAATTGAAAGCTTATCTTGTTTAAACGTTAGCTGTTGGAGTTTCTACGAAATCAGCTGTATCAGTGGAAGTATAATTGAAAGAAATATCTTTCCATAAATCTAAAGCTGTTTGAAGAGGACCACATGTTTTTGCTGCATCTCTTAAAATTTGAGGACCTTCATTTACATAATCACGACCCTCATTTCTGGCTAACACCATACTTTCTAAAGCTACGCGGTTAGCTGTTGCACCAGCTTGAATACCATCTGGGTGTCCTATTGTACCACCACCAAATTGTAGTACTACATCGTCCCCAAGATAATCTAATAATTGGTGCATTTGTCCACAGTGAATACCACCTGATGCAACAGGTGTTACTTTTCTTAAAGATGCCCAGTTTTGTTCAAAGAAAATACCTTGTGGTAGATTAACGTCTAAATGACTTTCTAATAAAGTATTATAAAAACCACGAATCATTAATGGATCACCTTCTAATTTTCCTACAACGGTACCAGCATGAATATGGTCAACACCAGCCATTCTCATCCATTTACATATTACACGGAAATTCATTCCATGTTCTTTTTGGCGTGAATAAGTTGAATTACCAGCTCTATGTAAGTGTAAGATCATGTCAGCTTTACGAGCCCATACAGCCATAGTCTGAATAGCTGTATAACCGATAACAAGGTCAATCATACAAATTACGCTACCTAATTCCTTAGAAAATTCAGCTCTTTCATACATATCTTCCATTGTACCAGCTGTAACATTTAAGTAATGTCCTTTTACTTCTCCTGCTGCAGCTTGCGCCCGATTTACACCTTCCATAGAATAAAGAAATCTTTCTCTCCAACGCATAAATGGTTGAGAGTTAATATTTTCATCATCTTTTAAGAAATCTAGACCACCTTTAAGTCCTTCATAAACTACACGTCCATAGTTTTTTCCTGATAAACCAAGTTTTGGTTTTACAGTTGCTCCTAGGAAAGGTCGTCCAAATTTATCCATTCTCTCACGTTCTACAATAGTTCCAGTTGCTGGACCTTGGAATGTTTTTAAATATGCAACAGGTAGTCGCATATCTTCAAGTCTTAAAGCTTTTACAGCTTTGAAACCAAATACATTACCAATAATAGAAGCTGTTAAGTTAGCAATAGAACCTTCTTCAAATAAGTCAATATCATAAGCTATATATGCAAAATATTGATCAGAAGAATTTGGGACTGCATCTACTTTATAAGCTTTAGCACGATATAAATCACATGCAGTTAGAAGATCGGTCCATACAACTGTCCATGTAGCTGTTGAAGATTCACCAGCTACTGCAGCAGATGCTTCAATTGGATCTACACCTGGTTGAGGTGTTACTCTAAATAGTGCTAAAACATCAGTTTCTTTCACAACATAATCAGGATCCCAGTAACCCATTTTTGCATATGGAATTACTCCAGATTCATAACGCTCGTTCTTGATCCTTGTCCGTTCTTCTACGGATTGAGACATGTATTCCTCCTTCGATGTAAGGCAGTTTCGTTAGGTTTCGTCACTATTAACTAATCTAATAATATATCATATTGCTTGAATCATAGATTAGTATTTTTTATAACCCTATACAATACATTATCATGATTATATTATCAACTGATTATAACTTTATTTATTGTAATGATAAGTTATGCTAATGTATTTTATATTATATACTACTCTTGATTAATTATTTATGATACAATCTTGATAGCAAGGGAATAAAATATCAGAGGAAAAAATTTTGTTAGTTTCTCAAGTGATAGATTCTACTTTTGATGAAGAAGTATTAAATCATCAAAAGCCTGTTTTAGTAGATTTTTGGGCTCCTTGGTGTGGTCCATGCCGTATGGTTGCACCAGTAGTTGATGAAATAGCTCATGAGTATAGTGATAGCATCAAAGTTGTTAAGATTAATACAGATGAAAATCCTAGTACTGCTACAGAATATGGTATTAGAAGTATTCCAACTTTAATGATTTTTAAAGATGGTGGTAGAGTTGATACTGTAATTGGTGCTGTACCAAAATCAACTCTTGCAACTACTTTAAACAAATATTTGAATAAATAGGATAATAATGTCTAAAAAATGTGCTCTTACAGGAAAAACAAAAAATAATGGATATGCTATATCGCATTCCCATGTACGAACAAAAAAAGTCCAAAAAGCTAATTTACAAAAGAAAAAAATATGGTCTATCGAAAAGAAGTCATGGATTAAACTTACAATTTCAACAAAAGCTATTAAAACATTGTTAAAAAATACCGATCTATAAAAAAATAACTTATTTAATAAAACTACAAATATGAGTGACTTTTCTAAAACAATATGCTATAATATTCTCTATATAAATATAATTTTTTAGCTTTATTATTATATATATAGAATATCAATGAGAGATTTGGGAGATAAAAATTATGGAATCAGTAAACTTAAACTACGGACTTGAAGAAATTAATAATGATATTGATTTAAGTAATGAAGCTTTAATAGGTTGGTCTTCAACATGCTTAGATCAAACAATTTCATATTATATGGAATTTAATCAAAATGAAGAAAATGATCATAATAATGATTATATAGAAGAAAATAATTAAATTCATACCAAGAACTAATAAAAAATAAGCCTATTAAGAAAATTGATTAGGCTTATTTTTATTTATATTTTATTTCATACTTGATAAATTTTTATATTATTAGTAGAATATATTGTTGTAAGATAAAGCTAGTATAGCTCAATTGGTAGAGCAGCTGATTTGTAATCAGCAGGTTATGGGTTCAAGTCCCTTTACTAGCTATTTTTATTATTTATTTAAATAGACTTAGACCTACACTCTGTAAAACAGGTATATTAGCAAGGCAAAGATATGCAAATCCTGCACCACCAACAGCACCAACAAGAAATCCAGCTGTGAATTGTCCCCATCCTTCTGAAGTTTGTAATAAATCTTTTGTTTCATCATTATTAAATGAGACATTTCCATACATAGACAAACAGGTGGTCAGTATAATGATTAATCCAACAGCAGATAAAAATCCTGATAATAATGCTACATCAGTATTACGTAAAGGTCCTAACTTATCAAAAGGTCCCACCAAGAAATAACCATGTGCCATACCAATTTCTAAGCCTCTCATTAAAGGAGTAACACCTCTACGATGAGCAGGTAAATTACTTAGTAAACTTCTTGTAAAACTTGAAGTGCTAACCGGTGTTGATAAATTACCAACAAAAGGATCATCATTGTATGGTTGAATAAAATCTTTCATATATCTTAATTCCCAGATGTAAAAATTGATTTGTTATTTATACTTATATTATAGATATGATATACTACATTCAGTAATCTATCCAAATATTATTACAAATACTTAAATTAAAATTAAAATTTTATAAAATAGATGTACTATTATATTCTATACTATAGTGGATTATAAAATAAGGAATTTTTATGTCTATTTTCATTAGTTATTTACTGTTCTTGGGTATATTTATGGGGCTTGCAATAGGGTTGTTTTTTAGTTTACAATCAATAAAATTAATATAAATTATATTACAATAATAATTCATTTTATTTTTAATTGATATGATTTGTATTTAAGATAATTTGATTTTACTTATGCTTGTTCTGTATTTTATAAATCAAGTGTAAAGTAAATCATATAGCTTAAAGAATTTGGCAATAAATATGAAACGAGATAATATTCAAGGTTCTAGACGGATAAGTAATTATTGGTGGGCTGTTTGTATTTTATCAGGAGGCTTAGGTTTTTTTTTAGCTGGTCTTTCTAGTTATTTAAATTTAGACTTACTTCCATTTACTCAATCTTCAGAGCTTTTATTTATTCCACAAGGTATAATAATGACTTTTTATGGTACAATTGCATTGGTATTAAGTTCTTTTTTGTGGCTAACAATAATATGGGATGTTGGAAGTGGATATAATCTTTTTGATATAGAAAAAGGAATTGTAATAATTTTCCGATTAGGTTTTCCTGGTAAAAATAGAATAGTCCAATTAAGATACCCTATTGGTGATATAAAATCGATTAAAGTAAGAATTCAAGATGGATTGACTCCTAAAAGAGAAATTTATTTAAGAACAAAAGATAATAGGGAAATACCTTTAAATCGTATAGGTGAGCCATTAAAATTATCTGATTTAGAACAAAAAGCAACTGAACTTGCACGTTTACTTGGTGTTGTATTAGAAGGAATATAGCTTTTCAACATATTCATATTAAATCAATTCTTAGTGGATTTAATTTATTGCATTTATACAAAAAATGATATATTATACCTGAAGTAGCGGGTATAGTTTAGTGGTAAAACCTTAGCCTTCCAAGCTAATGATGCGGGTTCGATTCCCGCTACCCGCTATTTGATTAGCTTAAATAGTATTAATCTTACTTTATTGCATCTGGCTGGATTCGAACCAGCGACGTCCTTTTAAGGATGGCGGATTATTAGAGTCGAAATAGCTCAATTCTTAAGTCTATAACTCTCGTTCAAAACCGTACATGAAACTTTCATTTCATACGGCTTCTACCTGTTAATTGCTAGTTTGTTTATTTTGTCATAGTTTTTGTTGGCTTTAATTTTGTACAGATTAATTATAAGAATATTTTTTTATCCATTTATATCTTATTAAGTTAACAGGGAAGTCAATTTGATTAAATGCATGATTATCAATGAATATTTGACAGTAGTTATAACATTTTTTTAATGTTTGAAAAAACTGTATATTAATGTTTTTGATATTAATATTGCTATTGACTCTTAGTCTTCCTCTTTTATCTTTATGAAAAAGCAGATATCTATTATAGTTAAATAGTTGTCTATCTACTAATTGCAAGTAATAATTTGTAAAATCTTGTATGTGATCTTTATTTTTATAGCATTTAAGATTTCTAAAGTTATTAATGCTGTAATAAAAAAAACCTATATTATATAAAAATCTATTAATTAATTTATTAGTTAAGGAAGAGGTACTATAACTTGTAAAAAAATATATATCTTTAATTAATGCGTTATAAAATTTAAATTCATAAATAATATTTTTGAATTCTTGTCTAAAATAAATCCAATCTAGACCTAAAATTATTATGTTTGAAAGTAAATTAAATATTAAATCTTGATGTTTAACATAAAAAATTTGTGTGTTAAAATGATGCTTAGATTGTTGAATAAAATGATTATCTCTAAATAATAGTATCAAATTATTATTAATCCAATGGATTGATTGTAATTTATTTATTAGATACTTATAATCAATTTGAATATTTGGAATTTTATTCTGATACCAAATACAAGACCAAATATCATAATATTTATATTTTGATTTTTCTGTATTTCTAATTTTATACATCCATTCAGCTTCTAAGCTCCAAAATATTAATAATTTATTTTTATTAAGTATTTGTACATCTTGATTATTTATTAAAAAATATGCTTTATTGGATATTTGTTCCGCTAATAATCTAGTCGAAAATAAAGATACTAAAAGTTTCTGTAAACTATGTACAAGTGAAATATGACATTCTTTTGCAGCTTGATATATTTTTTTTTGAAGGTAGAAAAGATTATATCTCATATGTTGTGTAATATATTTACCACATGTTATATAATCAATATCCTGAATAATAATTTCCATATTAATCCTTCTACTTAATTTCTATCATTTAACAGGCGTAATACGTCAGTTTTAGATTATTACTTCTTATTACTTCTTTCTATTGTCAAGTATTCGTTACCTTAACTTACCTTTTTAATTGGAACTTTTACAATAGTTATCCCGTTCCATACTTCTTTAATTATATTGACTTAGATCCCTCTCTATATATTTACTCTCTCTTTCAGAAATCATGCTGTGTGTGACTCATAAACACTTGCCTGTGGAGATAATAGATAATTATTCATTTTTCTATAAATACGTTTTACAAGGGTTTGTATTCCTGATCTTATCAATTTCCTTATAGTTAGCTTAATTAAATATATTTTTAGGTTATAATATCTTTAATCAACTATAAGAGTTTATCTATGATTTTTAGATAGCTAAAATAATTTAGCAAAGAAGATATAGTTATCTCATTGTAATTAACAATGGTTTTTGGCTAGCTAAATATAATAAAATTATTTTCTATAATTTAGTATAATTTTATAACCTTTAACATCCAAAAAACGGGTCGCACATGAGTCCGCTGCCTTCGGCCTCTCGGCCACAGATGCATTATAGCTTTCATTATATCATAAAATTATAAATTCGCCAATAAATTTTATTCATTCATACTATGATAAGTAGCAACAGCTGATGGAGAAATTCTATTTAAATATCGAAAAATCCAGTATTTAAAGATAGTATCTAAGACTACAGGAAAAGTTGAAATAAATAAAAAGATAAAATCTCTGTTTTCAGGTAATCCAAAATGTCGGAGTATAATTTCCAAAACGACTTCCCATCCATGCGGAGAATGAAAACCAACAAAAATATCTGTGAAAAGAATAATTAAAAAAGCCTTTGCAGTATCACTTAGACCATAAATAAGTTCATTAATAAAAGATTTCAATATATAAAGTTCTCTACGCCCACTTATAATTAAAATTGATAAAACTCCAATAGATAATATATCGGCTAATATATTCTTAATTGCATTAACACTTTCTAACACATAATCATTTGTAATAAGTAAAGCTTTTTCTCTAACTTTTTCTTTTATTAAATCACTAGAAATATCAGGAAATTTACCAATTAATATTTCAAAATGTAATTTTTCTTCAAATCTTTGTAACTCAATTAGAGCCCTCTCTTCTTGGGATTCGTTTAAAAAAATGCCAGGCTGTTTAATATTCCACAGATAATCAACTGCTGGTCCTATAAGAAAATTTTTTGAAACTTGATTAATAAGTAATGGAACGATAATAATTGCAAGTAAATATTTCATAGAAGCAATAGTCTGATATCTAGATACACGAAATTCTTCTAAAGCTTCCATTTCTGCTTGTGGATTTAATTCTTGTTTAAATTTGTCAAAGGTCTTGGTAATAGATCTGGGTAAAGGACTTATCTTTTCAATTGTAGATTGGTTTAATTTTTTTAAGTTCCAGTATTTCATAAGATTATTAATTTCAATAAATAGTCTATACTACTAAGATTTTTGCTATTTAATTAATTATTAGAATAATATCAACACATATTTTAAAAACTTTAGTCAATCTAATAATAATGATTCAATTAGTTATATCGTTTTTATACTTTATTTCTAGTAAAACTGTTTTCAATAACTTATTATCTTATAAGTGTAATTCTTATGTACAAACCAAATACAATTATTATAAATTAGCACATGTTGTACCATTAGTTAAATCTGTAGAATTTACACAAATAAAATCTCAACTGCAATCTCAAGAAATTATTATTAATGGTATTAATAGTTATTATTTAAGAAATAAATTAATACGCTTACTTAATATTAATATAAATCATGATCAAATTATTTCAAAAGAGAAAATTGAAAAGTGGATTGAAAAAATTAAATTATCTGGTTTTTTCACAAATGTAACTTTTGAATTATTTACAGATAATCAGCATCAAATAATTTATATTAATGTGAGTACTAATTCTTTACTAAAAATGATAAAAATAGTGGATTATAAATCTAAAATTATTCCTTCTTCTTATATTAATTATCTTTTTAAAGAACAATTAGGTAAGCCGATCAATTTTATATCCATAGATAAAACATTAAAATTAATAAAAAAATGGTATATTGACCGTGGATATTCTTGGGTTGACATTAATGTACAGTATACAAAAGCGCAGAGTAATAGTATTACAATTAATATTTTTGAAGGTGTTATTAGTCAAATAGAAATTATTGGATTTTCAAAAGATAAAAATATTGATCAAGTTATAAATGGACCTATTTTAGATATACTACAGGCAAAGCCAGGTTATATACTTAATAAATATGTTTTAGAGAGGGGCATCAAAAAATTAAAACAAAAAAAAATATTATTACAATGTTACTATGAAATACAATATAATATGGAACAATTAGGTACTTTTAAACTTTTAGTTAATTTAGAAACATTAAATAAAAGATCAACTTATCTTTTTAGTAAAGCAATATCTATATCTTCTAGTATATTAGAATCAGCAGAATTATGGATATATTCTTCAATAAAAAATTCTATATTATGTAGAAATATATATTATCATTCTATTCAAAATAGTCTTTCTTCAATTATTAATCATTATTCTATATATAACAGAAATAGAGCTGTAACAATTAATATGTCTGAAAATGATTTATCTATATACTCATTATTATGTAAATATGATAATAAAAGAGAAAACTATATATACCTGCGTGAATTATATTTAAATCCTGTTTTATGGATTTTAGGTGATAATTTGGGCTGTAAACATTATATGAAGCATTTAGGCTTAAATAATACCAACTTGATTATTGATGCAAGGTTACCAAAAACAGGACCCTATTTTAAGATACAATATGAAATTTTAGAATTGTATTTATTAAAAAAATTAATAAGTGAAATTTATTTAGGATATTTTCAAGGTATTGATAAATATCATTATAATCATTTACCAATTATTTCAGATGAAAAATATGAAAATTTACTTTGTTATAAAAACTCTATATTACATAAGAAAGGATTACTAATAGGTATTAAGTATGATATTCAACGATTATTATATATTACACAACAAATAAATTTAAATAATGTTCTATTTGACTACAGATTTCTTAAAAATAGCATAAAATGGACAAATTTAAACAAATTAAATTATTCTAGTATAACATCAATATTTAGACCTAAGTGTACTCAAGTATTTTATAGTTTTCTAAAGCTAAAAATTCAATTATTGTATGACTATTTTAATATTAATCCTTTAGATAACTTTTTTAATTGTGAATCTATATACTTTATTCCAAGATCAATTATACATTTACAAAAATTAATTACAGTAAATTCTCAATATACTAATAAAATTATTATCACTATGAAAAAAAGTATACATTTATATAAACATTTGTTACTATTTAATGCACAATTCATCAATGTAATAGGTCCAATTGATTATTTACCTTATTCTGAAGAATTTCTAATTATCAATCCACAAATACTTCGTGGTTACCCTCAAGAAACTCTTCACTTTCCATCGAAATTTGCTAAATTGACAGCAGAATATCATGTACCTATCAAAAAACAAAATAGTATTTTATTATTTATAGATTATGCAAATAATATTGATACAAGTAAACAATCTAGTAATTATTATATCTTACCTAATGATTTGATGTACTTAAAAGAAAACAATTGGTCTACTAGAATTAGTTATGGTATCGGATGTCAAATTTTTATACCATTTCAACAAATTCCACCATTACGTTTTGAATATGCTTATAATATAGACAATGGACAATATTTCCATTTAAGAATAAATAAATAGTTGAATTTTATATTATGACAGATCTAAATTTTTTTCAAAGTAATATAGGTAAATGGAAAACATTACGAACTTTATATCAATCTGATGGTCCAACTTTCTATTTAGATAAATCAGACATAGATATTCAATTTGACAATAATACAGATTATCTTATAAAAAATAATAGTATCTATCAGAAGTCTCAAATAAATTTATCAAAATTGCAATCAAAAAATTTAATTAATATAAGTAAGAGAGCGAATCCAAGTAAACAAATTAAGTATCAAATGCTATATAAATTCAATAATGATAGACATATATCATTAGAATATAATTATGGCAATCTAACTATTTTAGAAAAGATATGGTTAGTTAATTCTAATTTACGCTTAAGTATCAGTATGATACAAAAGCATAACCAGTGTATATTTATATCTTTTAGTTCTGATATTAAAATCACCTAGAAATGATGAATTTTTTTTGAAATCTAAAATTTATTCTAAATCTTTACGATTTGGATTACGTGATGGGTCATTAGATAAAAAACCAAAAAAGAATAAAGATACAAAGAATAGTACCGTAGTGTATACAAAAATCTTTAAAGTAAACATTATAAAATCTAAAACCTCAGTTATTTTTTATATATAATATATTTCTAATATGCTATACCTTTACTTATTCTATACTAAAAAACAAGTATCTTCATAAATTAAATCGAAATTGCAATACTTTTTAAGCTTATAGTAAGAAATATACAAAATTACAGAATAGTTTTATATTGTTATTTCTTTTAAAATAAATATCTAATATCAATTTAATATTAAAGGATGATCTTTTACAATATTTAATTGTAACTTTTTCGTTTTTTTAGATAATTGTATTTGTCCTTCAATTATTAAATAATCACCTTTATTATATAAATGAATAATATTTTCCCCTGTTTCAGCTGTAGATACAGAGTAGATATAATCACATGATCTACCCTTTTTAGGATTTGGTATTTTCATAAAACAAGAAGTATAAATTTGTCCCTTACTAGAGATTCTCTTTCTTGGCCATGTTGCAATTTGTACAGTAAAAAAATAAATATTCATAAATTTTTAAGTAATAACTTTAAAAACTAATATCTTGTCCTTTTTTATCCATTTGATAATTTAAAGCTTTCAATTTCTTCATTACACGACTAAAATATTCTTGTAGATAATCCTCAAGTCTATTCATTTCAAATATATCAATTTGAGATATATTACAAATCTCTTCCATAGAATCAAAAAAATTATCACCTCGGGTTAAAATTTCGGCAAATGCTAATCTTTCAGAGATATTCCAACTCCATTCAAAAAAACCAGTAACGTCCCTTGCTAATTTTAATAATATAATAGGTATACGTGAAATTCTAGCTTTTTGTCCTGAAAGTTTTTCACATAATTCAATAATTTCAAAAGAATTCCATGCTTTATGGCCAACTAAAGTATAGGTCGTCTTTTCTAAAGCCGGACTAGATAAACTTTTAATACTAAACTTAGCAATATCTTGAGTATCGATGTATCCTATTGAAGTTGATTCTCCTGTTACCCATATTGATTGTTGATCTAAAATAGGTAATGCATATTGATTAATTAATCCTTGAAAAAAACCTGTAAGTCTAAATGTAGTATAAGAAAGATTAGATGATTTTAATTTATTTTCAATTTGTAATTTTAAGTACATTAATGGTATATCTGAATATTTATTAGCATTAAAAATAGAGAAAAAAATAAATCTTTGTATATTTGCTTCTTGAGCTGCTTGAATCAGTGCTATCTTACCATCTAAATCAATTCTAGATGTATTATAACGATCATAAGGGCGAGCTGTTGAAGCATCAATAATTGCTGTAATACCATATAATGTAGAAGGAATAGTTTCAGGAATATTTAAATCACCATAAACTAAAATTGCTCCCCATTCTTTGAGAAATGCAGCCTTACGTAAATTTCTAACAAGACATTTTACATTAAATCCTTCATCTAATGCTTTTCTGACAATTTGTCTTCCTAAAGTACCTGTGGCACCAATAATTAACAAGCTCATAGTTAATAATTTTTTTGAAATAAAAAATTTACAATACAATATGATAATGATAAATCAAAATTTAGCTTTTGGTATTTATATTAAATGTACAATATAAATATTCTTAATATATAATTGGGTAGAAAGGGAATCGAACCCTTATAACCAAAGTCGTCACATTTTGAGTGTGATGCGTATACCAATTTCGCCATCTACCCTATAAGCACGCAATTATATCATAATTTCAAGAAAAAATCAAGATCTCATATATTTTAAATCTTTTCAGTTATTTTTATAAACAATGATTAACTTACATTCATTTGGTTTTTTTCAAAAAAATATTTATTATCCAAAATCTTGGTGTAATTACATCTCGATAAAAAATAAAATGATCTTTATTCTTTTATATATTTTACTATTGCCATTCATTTCATTAAACTTAGTAATATTTTATACAATTGTTATTTCTTTAATATTTATAAAATTACCATATAAAAAAATATCTATCCAAAGTATTAAAAAGCTTACATTTTATTATTTATTATTTATAATATTAAATCTTCTAGATACATCTTCATATAATAAAATATACTCTTTTCCATATCAAGCAAAAATAGTTTGTATAAGTTTTTCAAAAACTTCTTCTCGTCATAAATTTATTCCAATAGTATATACATACAATAATTTACTTCATATTAAGCTATCTAGTATGTCTATACGCAGCTTTAGTATTCTTTTTAATTATTTAATGTTATATCAAATAATTACTATAACAACTTATTTACCAGATCTTTTATTATATAACATAAATATTTTTATTTTTAATTCATCAGTATCTTCCTTTATATATTATGTAATTTTTATTCTTTTTTTAGCATATGAGTTTATTTTTATTCTAGAAGAACGAATTATTAATCTTTTGCTTGCAATTACTTTGAAGGAATCAGATGATTCATTATTTATATTTACTTTTTTGAAACTATTTAATTTAATTTATTATCAATTAATTCGTCTTATATATAATGAAGTATTAAATTTCACAAATATGATTTACTTGAGGGAATTATCAACATATAAACAAGATTTATGGTTTATATAATCAACATATTTTGACTTTTATTATATGAATATAAATATATTTATATTAATTAATATAATCTAATGAAATTTATTATGTGCAAAATACCTCAAAATATATCTCAATCAATCAAATTAGACAATATTATTAATCAACCATATAAATATGGCTTTACTACAAATGTTGAATCTAATATCTTTCCAAAAGGTTTAAATGAAGAATTAATAAAATTAATAGTATCTCAAAAAAAAGAGCCTAAAACTTTAGAAAAATTTCGTTTAAAAGCTTATAAAGCATGGACTAAAATGTCTAATCCTAAATGGGCATATTTATCATATCCTGAAATCAACTATGATGATATTATTTATTATTCAGAGCCTAAATTTAAAAAGAAACTTAATAGTATAGATGAAGTAGATCCTGAAATTTTAAATACATTTGAAAAGTTAGGAATTTCTTTAAATGAACAAAAAAGATTAACTAATGTTGCAGTTGATGCTGTTTTTGATAGTGTATCCATAGCTACTACTTTTAAAAAAGAATTATCAGAAGCTGGAGTCATTTTTTGTTCTATTTCTGAAGCTATTCAAGAATATCCAGATTTAATTAATAAATACTTAGGTTCAGTTGTACCATTCGGAGATAACTATTTTGCAGCTTTAAATTCGGCTGTTTTTAGTGATGGCTCTTTTTGTTATATTCCACCCAATACTAGATGCCCTTTAGAATTATCAACTTATTTTAGAATTAATAATAAAGAAGCAGGACAATTTGAGAGAACTCTTATTATAGCAGATACAAATAGTTATGTAAGCTATTTAGAAGGTTGTACTGCGCCACAATATGATACAAATCAATTACATGCAGCTGTAGTCGAACTTATTGCTCTAGACAATGCAGAAATTAAATATTCTACAGTTCAAAATTGGTATGCGGGTAATAAAGAGGGTACTGGAGGTATATATAATTTTGTTACCAAAAGAGGTTTATGTGTGGGTAATAATTCAAAAATTTCTTGGACTCAAGTTGAGACAGGGTCTGCAATTACGTGGAAATATCCTAGTTGTGTTTTATCTGGACATAATTCAATTGGAGAATTTGCATCTGTGGCTTTAACTAATAACTATCAGCAAGCAGATACAGGAAGTAAAATGATTCATATTGGTAATAATACTAAAAGCCGTATTGTCTCCAAAGGAATTTCTGCTGGTTATTCTAGTAATAGTTATCGCGGCTTAGTAAAAGTTGGACCCAGTGCATTCAATGCTCGTAATTATTCTCAATGTGATTCTTTATTACTTGGCAATTCTTGTAAAGCTAATACATTTCCATACTTACAAATTCAAAATCCATCATCAAAAATAGAACATGAAGCATCAACATCAAAAATAGGAGAAGAACAAATTTTTTATTTTGCACAAAGAGGCATTGATATTGAAAATGCTATTGGATTAATGATTAGTGGATTTTGTCGTGATGTATTTAATGAATTACCAATGGAGTTTGCAGCTGAAGCTGATAGATTATTAAATTTAAAACTTGAAGGAACTGTAGGGTAAATTATGACAAATAAAACTTTAATAGAAATCAAAAATTTGCATGCAACAATTAATGACACTAAAATTTTAAATGGTGTTAACTTAACTGTAAAACAGGGAGAAATTCATGCTATTATGGGTCCTAATGGATCAGGTAAAAGTACATTGGCTAAAGTAATAGCTGGTCATCCTTCTTATTCAATAATAGAAGGATCTATTTTATTCAATAATAAAGAATTGAAAGAAATATCTCCAGAAGAAAGAGCTCACTTAGGCATATTTCTTGCTTTTCAATATCCGGTTGAAATTCCTGGAGTTAGTAATGCCGATTTTTTACGTATTGCATATAATGCAAAAAGACAATATAGTAATCTTGAAGAATTAGATCCACTTACTTTTTTTGAATTAATTCATCAAAAATTAAATTTAATTGAAATGGATTCTAAATTTCTATCACGTAATGTAAATGAAGGTTTTTCTGGTGGAGAAAAGAAAAGGAATGAAATATTGCAAATGGCACTTTTAGATCCATCAATATCTATTTTAGATGAAACAGATTCTGGGCTTGATATTGATGCTTTAAAAATTATTGCTAATGGAATTAATAAGTTAAAAAATAATAATAACGCAATAATTTTAATTACGCATTACCAAAGATTATTAGATTATATTGCTCCTGATTTTGTACATGTCATGCAAAATGGGCAAATTAAATATACGGGTGATGCTAAATTAGCAAAACAACTAGAAAAGGATGGATATGATTTATTAAATACGGTTATATTATAACTTTATAATATATTTATCTAGACAGTTTTATTTAAGTAAATGCTTATGAAATTATCAGTTTATTTATATATTCAAATATAGTACACTGTAAGTAGAGAATTATCTAAATTAGATACTATTCTCTACTATACTATTTATACTATCTAAAAGCCTTGTTTAATATCAACAATAGCTTTTTTCAATAATTCTTCTGCATCACTATCTAATTTCTTAGTATTACGAATACTTTCTGCAAATTGTGGTTTCGAATTACGTAAATCCTCTCTTAGTGCATCAATAAAATTTTTAATATTAGCAACATCTATATCATCTAAATAACCATTAATTCCTGTATAAATTATTGCTGTTTGCTCTTCTACTGGAATAGGAGAATTTTGAGCTTGTTTTAAAATCTCGCGCAATCTTTGCCCTCTTGCTAATTGGTTTTGTGTAGCTTTATCTAAATCAGAAGCAAATTGAGAAAAGGCTTCTAATTCAGCAAACTGAGCCAGCTCTAATTTTAACTTTCCTGCTACTTGCTTCATTGCTTTAATTTGAGCTGCAGAACCCACACGGGATACAGAAATACCTACATTAATAGCAGGTCTTATACCAGCGTTAAATAAATCTCCAGACAAAAATATTTGACCATCTGTAATGGATATTACATTAGTAGGAATATAAGCAGACACGTCACCAGCTTGGGTTTCAATAATTGGTAAGGCAGTCATACTACCATTCCCAAGGTCGTTATTCAACTTAGCAGCACGCTCTAATAACCGAGAATGTAAATAAAAAACATCACCAGGATAAGCTTCTCTTCCTGGTGGTCTACGTAATAATAAAGACATTTGGCGATAAGCTTGAGCTTGTTTAGTTAAATCATCATAAATTACCAATGTTGCCTTTCCATTATACATAAAATATTCAGCTAATGCTGCACCTGTATAAGGTGATATATATTGTAATGTAGCTGGATCATCAGCATTAGCAGCAACTATAATTGTATAATCTAAAGCTCCTTTTTCTTCTAATGTTGATACTACTTGTGCAACTGAAGAAGCTTTTTGACCAATAGCTACATAAACACAAATAACATCTTGTCCTTTTTGATTAATAATTGTATCTAAGGCAACTGCTGTTTTACCGGTCTGCCTATCTCCAATAATTAATTCTCGTTGTCCTCTACCAATAGGTATCATAGAATCAATAGCTGTAATTCCTGTTTGTAAAGGTTCACAAACAGATTGTCGACCAATAATCCCAGGCGCTGATGATTCAATTAGTCTAGTATCTAAACTATTAATTTCTCCTTTACCATCTAATGGTTGTGCTAAGGGATCTACAACTCTACCTAAAAAATCATCTCCAACAGGTATTTGAGCTATTTTTCCTGTCGCTCTAACCGAACTACCTTCAAGAATATCTCGGCCATTACCCATCAATACAGCACCTACATTATCACTTTCAAGATTTAATGCAACACCAATAGTTTTATCTTCAAACTCTAAAAGTTCACCTGCCATAACTTCATCTAGGCCATAAACTCTAGCTATGCCATCTCCAACTTGTAAAACTGTGCCAATATTTGCAACTTGAACTTTTTGATCATATTTTTCTATCTGTTGACGAATAATGTTACTAATTTCATCTGGTCTTATATTTAGCATATTTTTTTATTTACTTAAAATTTAATACAATGAATCAATTATAATATTTAGCTCCGGATCCTAAAAAGTATCCTATTTCTTTTAATTGTCCACTTAAACTAGTATCTATCACTTTTGAACCTATCTGAATTGTAAATCCAGCAATTAAATCACTGTTGATAGATAATTCAAGTTGTATTTGATTATTACCTGTCATATTTTTTAGTTGTTTAATTAAATTACTTTGCTGTAAATCTGTTAGTTCAATAGAAGAAATCACTTTTACAATTACAAGTGATTCTAAAGAATTAAATAATTCTAAGTAACGCTCTAAAATACTTAGTAAATAACCTATTCTTTTTTTATCGATCAAAACTAATAAAAAAACTAATACAGAATCACTTATTTGTCCTGAAAATAATTGTTGTAATGTTTCTTTCTTTGATCTTATATTAATTAAAGGATTATTTAAAAAAATCTTTAAACCTTCAGATTCAGATAATACTTGATAAATTAAATTCACATCTTCGTTAACTCGTACTAGAGTATTAGACTCTTGAGCTAAATTAAGCAATGCTTCTGCATAAGGCGAAGATAACTGTTTTATAAATGTTTTGCTACTCATAATTTAACCCCTAATTTCATAATATTTGTATCAATGATACTTAGCTGGGTTTCTTGATCCATTTGACTTTTAAGTTGTATCGTAACTCTATGAATAGCAAGATTTGTTATTTGTTGTTGAATCTGCTTTTTTACTTGTTGTTCAGCATTTTTTATACTATTTTTACCAGCAATTTTTAATTTTTCAATATCAATTTCTCCTTGATTCAATATTGAATTTCTAACTTTTTGAGCTGTTAATTCTGCTTCCTTCTTAATTTGAGTTATAACAACTTGTGTTTGTGCTAGTTGTTTCTCTGCTTCCTGCAATCTAGTTTTTGCTTGCTTTAATCTTTCTTCAGATTCTTGAATTGCTAATAGTACTTTTTCCTGGCGATTTATAAGTATTGCTCCTAAAAAATTCTTTAAGATATAAATAAGTCCTGATACTAATAGTGCAATATTAATAACATTAGCTTCCAAAAAATCTGTACTAAAACCAAATGATTTATGTTCTGTTATAATATTAAAAACTTCTAAAAAATTATTCATACAATAATATCAATTACCTTATGTTATTTTATAATATATTTAATTATATTAATGATCAATTACTTAAAAGTTTAATTTTAATCTGGTCACTTAATGTTTGTACTTGATCTTCTAAGGTTTTAATAGCTTGCTCTTTTTGAGTAATTAATTGCTTAGATGCTTCAAATATTAATAATTCAGCTTCTTTCTGAGTATCTTTAATTTTAAGTAAAACTATTTCTTGGGCTTCTTTTTGAGATGCTCGAATTAATTCTTGTGCTCCTTTACGAGCATTTGTTAACTCTTGTTCATACTGAAGAGTTAATTGATCAGCTTTATTTAATGCAGCTGATGCAGTAGTTAAACTATTACGAATATATTCATCTCTATCATCAAGAATCTTTGCTACTGGTTTATAAAATAGCTGATTTAAAAGAATCATTAATATTAGAAACTGTAAAATAATTAAAGGTAAAGTAGCATTAAAGTCAAAGAGTCCCCCTTCAACTTTAGTAGCATTGTCTATTGCTAAATTAATCATAAAATAGATATTTTTATTTAGAAAAGGTATATTTTATAGCATAAATTCTATTCTATAAAACGCTCAGACTGGTTACTATAAATTAATTACAGTAATCAGACTAAGCGTGGCAATCAATTTATCCGGTATAAGGATTAGCAAATAATAAAGATAATGCAACTACTAAGCCATAAATAGTTAATGATTCCATGAAGGCTAAACTTAATAATAAAGTGCCTCGAATTTTTCCTTCAACTTCAGGCTGTCTTGCAATACCTTCTACTGCATTTGCAGCAGCACTACCTTGACCTATTCCAGGACCAATAGCAGCTAAACCTACAGCAAGACCAGCGGCAATAACAGATGCAGCGGAAATAATTGGATCCATAATTAGTTCTTTATTCAAAAAAAATAGACAGACAATTAATAAATTTCAAATATAATTATTTTAATAAATTATTCATGATCTCCATGACCTTCAAGTGCTTCACCAATATATGCAGCCGATAACGTTGAAAATATTAGTGCTTGAATGGAGCTAGCAAATAAACCAAGTATCATAACAGGTAAAGGAATTAAAATAGGAACTAGCAAAGTAAATACTGAAACTACCAGTTCATCAGCTAAAACATTACCAAATAAACGAAAACTTAGTGATAGTGGCTTAGTAAAATCTTCAAGTATATTAATTGGTAATAATACTGGAGTTGGTTCGATATATCTTGCAAAGTAACCTAACCCATTCTTACGTAAACCAGCATAAAAATAAGCAAAAGAAGTTAAAAGAGCTAAGGCTACTGTTGTATTGATATCATTCGTTGGAGCTGCTAGTTCACCTTCAGGTAAAATAATTAACTTCCAAGGAACTAATGCTCCAGCCCAATTACTTCCTAAAATAAACAAGAAGATTGTTGAGATATAAGGTACCCATCCGCGATATTCATTTTCACCTATTTGGTTTTTTGCAATATCTTGTAAAAACTCTAAAATATATTCCATAAAATTTTGCAATTTAGCTGGTATACGCTTTAAAGATCTAGTACCTATAAAAGCAGTAGTTAAAAGTACAGCCATCACTAACCATGTTACAATTAATACCTGCCCATGTACTTTGTAGTTTCCTAATTGCCAATACAAATGTTGTCCTACTTCAACTGAGGATAAATTAAGAAATGATGAAAAAATTTCTTGATTATTAAGACTATCGTGATACATTACAAGTACCATAATTATACCTAAGCAATAAATTTAAGAACATGTAAACAACTATTATTATAAATTATTTTTAAATTCTATGTCTCCTATTTACTATTACATAAGTGACATACTGGATCTAAATTAAATGATGATAACTAATTAGTTTTTAACAATATAATAATAGATTAATTGTTTTAAGGATGTAATAATTACTAATATTATCATCAAGTTTAATTATATATCTATCAGAAAATTATTTAACATTATTCACAGAATAATTTTAAAGTTATGTTAACTTTTTAATATACTTTTTACTTCTTCAGTCAAATTATTCACCGTATTTTCTTGACTTTGTCCCAAAACAAAGCGAACAAATCTTCTAATTTGTATATTTTCGCCCATTAAAGCTATATTCTGATTTATTAAATCTTTGACACTGATATCATTATTCCTAATAAAAGGCTGATTAAGTAGTGATATCTCATTAAGCCTTTTATTAATGCGCCCTTCAATTATTTGATCTCTTATTGCCTCTGGTTTATTTGATAAATCATCCTTTTTAGATTCAATTTGTTTTTCTTTATCAATTACAATTTGTGGTATATGTTTAATATCAATATATTCTACATTTGGACAAGCTGCGATTTGCATAGCAATATTATGAGATAGTTCTTGAAATTCAACTCTTCTAGATACAAAGTCTGTTTCACAATTAATTTCAACCATTACACCTATTTTGGAACCTGCATGTATATAACTTTTTATAATACCTTCTGTTGTTCTACGATGTGCTTTTTTACTAGCAGAAGCTAGACCTTTTTGTCTTAAAATTTCACAAGCTTTACCGATATCACCATTTGAATCTTGTAAAGCTTTTTTACAAGACATCATCCCAGCTCCAGTTTTTAAACGTAATTCTTTTATCTTTTGTAATGAATCTACTGACATCTTAATAAAATCTCCTATTAATAAAATAAATAACAAATGTTTAATTGGATTTTTATATATGCTTACATATTACTACTTCCTTCGATAATAGCATCGGCTAACTTACTAATAATCAATTTAATAGATCTAATAGCATCATCATTGGCTGGAATAGGAATATCAATAATTTCTGGATTACAATTTGTATCTAGTATACAAATTGTTGGTATACCCAATTTAATACATTCCTGAATAGCTGTAACTTCCCTTTTTTGATCAACAACAACAACTATATCTGGTAACGTTTTCATATTTTTGATACCATTTAAGTGTTTACGCAATTTTTCTAACTCTTTTTTTATAACAGCACCTTCTTTTTTAGGAAGTTGATCTATTATGCCTGTTTCATATTGATTCTCTAATACTTTTAATCTATCAACTCTGGACTTTATTGTAATCCAATTTGTTAACATACCACCCAGCCATCTTTGATTTACATAAAATGAATTGCAACGTAGAGCTTCTTGTGAAATAATTTCTGCAGCTTGTCTTTTAGTACCTAAAAATAGAAATTTTTTACCTTCATTAGAAGCATTTTTTACAAAATCATAAGCTTCAGTTAATAATTGTGCCGTTTGTACCAAATCAATTATATGTATGCCATTTCTTTCTGTATATATATAAGGAAACATTTTAGGATTCCATCTTCTTGCTTGATGACCAAAATGTACACCTGCTTCTAATAACTCCTCTAATCCAACAACAGCCATAATAACTCCTATAAATACAAAACATTGTACGACATTAGCCTGTATACTTGTAACACTTATTATAAATCCTGAGATGGTAATTTATAATCTCTTGCACTTCTATCATCCAAGATAATATCATCAATATCTGATTGATTTGAATTTTTTGATTCATTAAAATGATAAGCTTTATTAGGTTCAAGAATTTGTGTTGGTATACTTGACTCAACCTCAAAACTTTTATTATATACACTAAATCCGGTTCCTGCTGGTATTAAACGACCAATAATTACATTTTCTTTTAATCCTTTTAACCAATCTAATTTACCTGAAATAGCAGCTTCAGTTAAAACTTTAGTAGTTTCTTGGAAACTCGCTGCAGAAATAAAACTTTCTGTATTTAATGATGCTTTAGTAATACCTAATAAGATCGGATGATAACTGGCTTCTATTTTATCCATAATAGACATTGTGGTATTAATTGCATTAATTTTTTGTAGTTCTATAACTTCACCTGGTAAACAACCTGTATCACCACCGGTATCAATTTTCACTTTTGATGTCATTTGTCTAACAATTACTTCAATATGTTTATCCGCAATATCTACACCTTGAGATTGATATACTAGTTGTACTTCTTTTACTAGAAAAAGCTGAATTTCTTGAATACTTAAAATAGATGCGTTGTATAAGCTTAAACCTAAGCTTAAGTAAGAATGAAAACTTGATTCTAAAAGTATATGAGGATTAAAATTGCTATCAGCTTTTTTTCTAGCTTCTAAGATTTCTTCAATACGAGGTAAACCTTGAATAATATCACCCGTTTTAGGACGTTCAAAAATCAATGTTGCTAAATTTTCTCCTCTTTGCACAAGATTTTCATGATTAATATGTAAAATAGTTCTGTTCGATACTAAATAAGGTCTACCTATTCTTATTGTAAGTTTATTATTTGAGATATTAATAATTTTACCTGATTCCATAGATATCACATTATCATCTAATTTATCGCCAGAATAAACCCAATCATTTATTTTCACACTTAATTTATTTTTACGAATTTCTATTTCTTTTTGATCTAATTTGGTAACAACTAATAAGCGTTTATTATATTTGCTTGAATTATCAATATGTTCTACTAATCCATCAACACTAGAGATAACTTCAGTTTGAGCAATAATTGTTTCTGGCGTTACATATTGATTATTTTGCACTAAAATATTTGTAATACTAGCTTCATCTAATGCTTGATTTGTAATATTTTTTAATGATAAATTTTCAGCTATAACAAATGATACATTATAAAATGTTGGAGATGATTTAATAATATTAAACTCTGCATGACAATTTAAATGATTTTTATTGTTTTGAATCTTAATAATTAAATAAGTCTTTATTAAATTAACACCTTTAACAGATTTGACTCTATCTCCATCTTTAAAAGGAGTTCTTTTTATGGTTGAAAAAGATAAGTATTTATCTTGATTATTATTACCTGTCAGCCGATATTGCTGATTTGGTATTGAATAAACAATGACAGGTCTTATAAGTAAATAATTTCTTGAGGATGTACAAATATATTCCCAATAAGCTAGTTTATTAGTTGTAACACCTTGAACTATTGTTTCCCCTGGTCTTAAAAAACCTCGACGCTTATCATTCTTCATTATATTATCATCTATTAAATAAATATCCCCAGGTTTAATTATTATCTCAAATACAATACCTTCTTTATGAATAATTTCAATAATACCAGAATTTTTTGCAAATATATTTTTGATTATTTCGGTTCCTGCTTCAACAAAATCACCATCTTTGACCAAAAGTACAGATAAATCTTTATTAATTTCATGTGTTTCTTCAGAGATCCACAATATATAACCTGAACCTAAAATATCATACTTATCTTCTGAAGTATCAGATAATTTTACTTTTGAAACAGGTAAATCTAAATACTTAACAATTCCCCCTGTCTGTGTAATATATGTATCTGAAATTAATTCTGCTATAACTTGATTATGATTTATTAATTGCCCAGGCTTAAAATGTAAAAGAAATTTTTCAGAATTCTGAGACTCTAAAATATAAGATCCATTAAATAAATTACTATCAAAATAGACACTTGCATTGGATAATGATTGTGAAGCAATGACAATTTTCATTTCTTGAGTATCTGATGATTCTTTAGAAATTAATACATGTCCATAATACTGACTCATTATTTTTGTTTTTGCTAATAACGTGCCTTTTGTAATATAATCATTTACTGACACCATAAGATCTGCATTTTCTGGTATACGATAAGTTTTGCCTGATAATAACCAAATCAATCCATCCTCTTTAGCTATTCTTAAAGTACGTTGTTTGCCATGAATTTCTTCTACAGTTAAATCAGTAAACTGAACTTTACCTGAAAAATCAGCTATTATAGATTTTTGTGCTCTTTCTGTAATTAAACGATTACTTAATGGATATTCTGCAATTATTTGTCCCTTAGAGATAAAACTACCTGGTTGTTCCAAAATAATTGTACCTTCATCTAGCATCAAAGAATTTAATATATTATTAGTTTTAATATTAATTTGTGTTTCTTTTTGAATTAAATATGCAGGATCACCATGTCTTGTTCTAATTGGACTTAAATTATTATTAATTGTATAATCAAGATAACCATTTGACATGGCATAAATACTTTGAGCCAGTTCGCCTGTAAATACACCACCAGTATGAAATGTTCTCATAGTTAATTGAGTTCCTGGTTCACCAATAGATTGTGCGGCAATAATACCAACAGCCTCTCCTAAATCTACTAATCTACCATGTGCTAAATTCCATCCATAGCATAATTGACATACTGATCCTGCGGCATTACATGTAATAGGAGAACGAACTAAAACTTTTTTAATGTTAGATTGAACAATTTGTTTAGCTAATATAGGATCAATTTCTTGATTGATTTGCACTAAAACTTTCTTATTGATAGGATCATAAAGATTATCTGCTGCTATTCGTCCAATTAATGATTGATATAAAGGAATCAAAAGTTTTTGATTTTCAATCATATCTTCTAAAATAATTCCTCGTGAAGTTTTACAATCTCTTTCTCGTATAATAACATCTTGAGCAACATCTACTAATCTACGTGTTAAATAGCCAGAATCTGCTGTTCTTAAGGCAGTATCGACTAAACCTTTACGAGCGCCATATGAAGAAATAAAATAATCAGTAACATTTAAACCTTCTCTAAAATTACTCGAAATTGGAAGATCTATAATCTGTCCTTGTGGATCAGACATTAACCCTCTCATACCAACCAATTGTCTAACCTGTGATATATTTCCACGAGCTCCAGAAAAAGCCATCATATAGATGGAATTGAGAGGATCTGTTTCTTTAAAATATTTAATCACTTCTTGCTTTAGAGATTCACTTGCATTATTCCAAGTATCTATCACCTTCTGAAATCGTTCAACAGCTGTAATCTCACCTCTATAATATCTATGATCAGTTAAACTTATAGATTCTGTTGTAACATGTAAAAGGTGTTTTTTAGCTGGTGGAATTCTCATATCTTCCAAACTTAATGATATTCCTGCTTTTGTTGCATAATAGAAACCTAAATCTTTTAACTTATCTGCGATATTTGCCGCTCTAGCAATACCATAATTACGAAATGCCCAAACAATTAATTCTTTTAATTGTGATTTATCAATTACTTTATTAGAAAAACTGGGCTGCATTGATACAATTTTATCTTGCATAATTATTATCCTCACATCACTGTTACGTTATTAAATCTAATCAACTAAAGCTTCTTGAATAACTTTATTAAATAAGATACGACCAGCTGTTGTTCGAATATATTGAACAAGACAAAAGCCATTATTATCTTCTTTTAAAATTTTTTGTGGAAAGACTTTTGTTATATATCCTGAAGCATCATCTTTGATAGTCATTAATTCTTCTTGTACTGTTTCATCAACTATACCATCAAATCTAACCCAGATATAAGCATGTAAATCAATTACATTTTGTTGATAAGCTAATAATACATCTTCTAAACTAGAAAAATAATGGCCTGATCCTCTTTGCCTTGAAGGATTATTTGCTGTTAAATAGTAACAGCCCAAAACCATATCTTGGCTTGGCATCAAGATTGGTTGTCCAGTTGCGGGTGATAAAAAATTATGTGGCGCTAACATCAGTAATCTTGCTTCTGCCTGAGCTTCTAAAGAAAGTGGTATATGAACAGCCATTTGATCACCATCAAAATCAGCATTAAAAGCAGGACACACTAAAGGATGTAATTTAATAGCACGTCCTTCAACTAATAAAGGTTCAAATGCCTGAATACCTAAACGATGTAATGTAGGAGCACGATTTAGTAAAACTGGATGTCCATGAATGACTTCTTCTAAGACATTCCAAACAGATGTCTCATTTTTTTGAATTAATTTTTTAGCTGCTTTAATATTATTCACCAATCCCTGTAAAATTAGACGATGTATTACAAAGGGTTGAAATAGTTCAAGAGCCATCTCACGAGGAAGTCCACACTGATGTAATTTTAATTTAGGACCAACAACTATTACAGATCGACCAGAATAATCTACACGTTTACCTAATAAATTTTGTCTGAATCTACCTTGCTTACCTTCAATAATATCAGACAATGATTTTAAAGGACGATTATTTGCACCTACAACAGTTCTTCCACGTCGTCCATTATCCATTAATGCATCTACTGCTTCTTGTAACATTCTTTTTTCATTGCGTATAATAATTTCAGGTGCTAAAATAGATTTTAATCTCGATAAACGATTATTACGATTAATAATTCTACGATAAAATTCATTCAAATCCGCAGTTGCAAAACGTCCACCATCCAGTTGTACCATAGGACGTAAATCTGGAGGTATAACTGGAATTACGGAGAAAACCATCCAAGCTGGATTAGAGCCTGTTGCTAAAAAATGATCTAATAAACGCAATCTTTTCATTTTCTTATTAAATTTAGGAGAAGCACTTTTTAAATTTTTGGGAGGTTTTAATGCTTCTTCACGTAAATTTTTAGAAATAACTTTCAAATCTAAATCACTTAATAATTTTTGTATAGCTTCAGCACCAATACTAACTTCTATACCAAAAAGAGTTGAAGACTCAGGATATAGTTTATCTTCTAATGCTCTCCATTCATAGCCTTCTAATAACTGTTTATAATTTAGTTCTTCATAATCACCTGGGTTAGTTACAACATAGGAATGAAAATAAACAATTTTCTCAACCTCTTTTACGCTGAAATCAAGAGCTAATGCAATATAACTTGTACTTCCTTTTAAATACCACACATGTGTTACAGGTGCAGATAATTCAATATAAGCCATTCTGTGACGTCTTACTTTTGATTCTGTAACTTCAACACCACATCTTTCACATACTATACCTTTATAACGGAAGCGTTTATATTTACCACAATGACATTCCCAGTCTTTAACCGGTCCAAAAATTCTTTCACAAAACAAACCATCCATTTCAGGTTTTAATGTTCGATAATTAATAGTTTCCGGCTTAGTAACTTCACCAACTATTTGACCATTAGGTAGTATACGTTCACCCCATGACCTAATTTTCTCTGGTGATGCTAAGCTTATTTTTACATAATCAAAATATTGTTCAAATTGTGCCATACAAATTATAAATAACTGATTTCTAGGTAAATTTTAAATTGAAATATTCTAATCTTATATCTCATGTGTCAGATCAAAATCATTTAAGATTTCTTTATCTTCATATCCAAAACTATCATTATTATTTATAGATAGAGAATTATTAGTTACAATCAATTCATTTTTATCATTCGACATTAAATCAACTTCTATCCCATAATTTTCTCCATTCTCTAAAAGCTCTAATTTATGTGCTGCAATATCAAGACCTAAAGATTGTAATTCTCTCATAAGAACTTTGAATGATTCAGGCGTACCTGGTCTTGGTATAGGTTTACCTTTAACAATAGCGTTCAATGCTTCATTTCTACCCTGCATATCATCAGATTTAACAGTTAATAATTCCTGTAAAGTATATGCAGCACCAAATGCTTCTAATGCCCAAACTTCCATTTCTCCTAAACGTTGTCCTCCATGTTGAGCTCTTCCACCTAATGGCTGCTGAGTAACTAATGAATAAGGACCTGTAGATCTTGCATGGATTTTGTCATCCACTAAATGTACTAACTTAAGCATATATGCTTTACCAACTGTAACAGGATTATCAAATGGCTCACCTGTACGACCATCAACCAAAATAATTTTTCCAGGATGTTTCTGATTAAATATCCATTTTTTATTCTTTAATAAACTAGCTTGTTGTAATTTATGGTTAACCAAAGATCTTGACGCTTCACATCCATACATTTCATCAAAAGGAATTATTTTAAACCTTCTACTTAAATAATCACCAGCTAAACCAAGCAAGCATTCAAATAATTGACCAACATTCATTCTAGATGGTACTCCCAATGGATTTAGTACAATATCTATGGGTGTACCATCTGGTAAATAGGGCATATCTTGTCTTGGTAAGATTCTAGATATTATACCTTTATTTCCATGCCTTCCTGCCATTTTATCTCCAACTTGGATTTTACGTTTTTGTGCCACATAAACACGAATAATTGCATTTGTTCCTGGTGGCAATTCATCTCCTTTATGACGTGTAAATACACGTATATTTACAATTCTTCCCTTAGCTGCATTAGGTAAACGTAAAGAAGTATCTCTAACATCGCGTGCTTTTTCACCAAAAATAGCTCTTAGTAATTTTCCTTCTGGCAATTGATCTGATTCACCTTTTGGTGTAATTTTACCTACTAAAATATCTCCGGCCTCTACCCATGAACCAATTGTAATGATTCCATTACGATCAAGATGTCGTAATGTAGATTCACTAACATTTGGAATATCTCGTGTAATTTCTTCAGGTCCTAATTTTGTTTGTCTACATTCTATTTCATAACGTTCAATATGAATAGAGGTATAAATATCTTCGTATATTAGACGTTCACTAATTAAAAAAGCATCCTCATAATTATAACCTTCCCATGGCATGTAAGCTACATAAATATTACGTCCTAATGCAATTTCTCCTCCATCTGTAGATGCTCCATCTGCAATAGTTTGTCCAATATGCACTCTTTGACCAGGCCATACAATAGGTCTCTGATTAATGCATGTATCTTGATTAGAGCGATAATATTTTTTTAATCGATAATGTATCGTTTTACCTTGAATATCTTGAATTCCAATTTTAGTTGCTGAAACATAAGTAATTTTACCTCTAGTTCTACTAATTACAATCATACCTGAATCTCTTGCAATTTTTGACTCTAAACCAGTTCCAATGAGAGGCTTTTCTGGGTATAATAATGGAACTGCTTGTCGCTGCATATTAGACCCCATTAATGCTCTATTAGCATCATCATGTTCCAAAAAAGGAATTAATGATGTGGCAGCTGAAATAACTTGAACAGGTGATACAGCAATATAATCAACTTGTGAAGGGTGAGTTGTTATAAATTCTTGTCGATATCTAACAGGAATAATATTACCTTCAATATTACCTTGTTGATCAATTAAAATATCAGCAGGTGCTATTCTTAAATCATCTTCCTCATCAGCTGTCATAAAATATGGCTTGTCTTTACGAGATATTTTCCCATTAATAACTTTCATGTATGGAGACTCAATAAATCCATATTTATTAACTCTTCCATAAACACTTAAAGAACCAATCAAACCAGCATTAGGCCCTTCCGGTGTTTCTATAGGACATATTCTTCCATAGTGACTAGGATGTAAATCTCGTACTGCAAATCCTGCTCTATCCTTATTCAATCCACCTGGTCCTAAAGCACTTATTCTTCTTTTATGTGTTAATTCAGCTAAAGGATTAGTTTGATCCATGAATTGAGATAATTGGCTAGAGCCAAAAAACTCTCTAACAGATGCAATAAGTGGCTTATGATTAACTAAATTTGATAAGCTAAGAGATTCTAAATCACAAATAATCATTCTCTCACGTATAATTCTTTCAAGCCTATTAAGACCTATTCTCATTTGATTCTGCAGTAATTCTCCTACAGATCTTACTCGTCTATTTCCTAAATGATCAATATCATCTAAAGTTCCTATATTTTGTTCCTTTAAATTAATAAGATAATCAATAGCAATTAAAATATCTTTAGGTGATAGAACTCTAAAAGAAATAGGAACATTTAAATTTAATTTTTTATTAATTTTATGTCTTCCAACTTCACCTAAATCATATCTTTTAGGATCAAAAAAACGCGAATATAGCATTTGCTGAGCAATAGATACTGTTGCTGGTTCATTAGGCCTTAATTTACTGTATACGATTAATAATGCTTCTTCATCAGAAATGTATTCAATTGATTTCTTACCAATTTCTTTTTCAAGCTCTTTTTTTTCATATGTTAAAGATGCCGTCACTAAAAAATCATACTTGCCTAAACCCTTCTTAATCTCATTGGATTGTAAACCAATAGCCCTTAAAAAGACATAAGCGTTAACTTTATGAGTTTTATCAATTCTTACCCATATTTGTTCTTTTGCATCAATCTCAAATTTCAACCAAGAACCTCTATTTGAAATTAGACTTGCACTAAAGGTATATTTATCATTCTTATCAATCTCTTTTTTATAATATATACCTGGACTACGTATAATCTGATTAATAATAACTCTTTCTGTACCAGATATAATAAATGTTCCTCGATTAGTCATTAAAGGTAAATCACCAATAAACACAGGTCTTTTTTTATATTTTTTTGCTTGTAAGTTTGATTCTTGATAAGTAATTAAATTACTAGGCAAGACGGTTTTTTGATTAAAAATCTCAATATCTTTACGTGTTAATTTTGATGGAACATATATTTGTGCAGAATATGTACGATCACGACTTTTTACTTTACGAACACTATACCGAGGAAATTTTAATTTATATTCTTTACCAAAAAACTGTAGTTCTAATTTTCCTGTCGGATCTACTATAAGAGGAAATAAATCTAATACTTCAGATAAGCCTTCAGATAAAAACCAACGAAAACTATTAATTTGAATATCAGCTAAATCAGGACAAGTAGAATAAATATTAGCTTGTTCAGCTCGTGACATAGATAAATATTCCTCAGATTAATTATTAATATGAAAGACACTGAAAACACACTAAAGTGGCAATAATTTAGTTGTTACTTGTGTTAATTTGACTGCAAAAATAAATATATCATGTAGAATAAGAAAAATTAACTTTGAATACTGAATAATATTATATATAAACTTAACAAAATCATGAAGTGCTATAATATCAGCACTATATGTAAAAAATTCAAACTAATAATTATTTAATAATTTTTGCAAGATAAGCTTTTTTTCGTGCTGCGTTATTTTTATGTAAAACCCCTTTTTTTACTGCTTTATCAATTTTACTATATATAGATGATATTAAATCATATAATTCATATTTATCACTAGCACCTTTTAAGCGTAAAGATTCAACAATAAGTTTTTTAGTTAGTGTTCTAATAGTTGATTTATATATTTTATTAATATAACGGTTTCTTTCTGAAATAGTTATTGATTTTGTAATGGATAAATTTTTAGTCATATATAATCCCATTCAATATGATAATGTAATTATAACATTAAAAAGTTAGAATCTACAAGTATAATATATTAAATACAGATATGTATAAAATATATGAACTACTTGATACTTTAGTAGCAAACATGAGATACTATGATTAATTAATTAATTAAGATTTAGATCTAATGGGTAAAAATAAAGGTGCACGTATTACTATCACTTTAGAGTGTATACCGGATCCTTCATCTAAAGTTCAGTCAAGATGTAATGGAACTTGTCGATATACTAGCTCAAAAAATAGACGAAATACTCCTCAACGTCTTGAATTAAAAAAATTTTGCCACAAGTGCAATTGTCATACTGTTTTTAAAGAAATTAAATAAGCATCAACTTAATATATGGCTTTATATAATAAAAAAATATCTCCTGTGCAAGTAAATGAAATTTTTGATTACAAAGATATTGATTTACTAAGAAAATTCATTAGTGAACAAGGTAAAATTTTACCTCGCAGATCTACAGGCTTGACTTCAAAGCAACAAAAAAAACTGACAAAAGCAATTAAACAAGCTAGAAATTTAGCATTATTGCCCTTTTTAAATAAAGATTAAAGCATTACAATCTTATTAAAAAGTTTTAGGCGCTAGGAGATAAACCATTTAATGTTTTCTCCTTTGGTATTAATTCATATACTTGAATATTATCATTAATTTGCCACGAATCAAAACCATCACAAAATAAACCACATTCATTATTTACATTCACTTCTTCAACATCATCTTTAATTCTTTTCAAGGAAGTTAACTGTCCGGAATAGATTAGTTGTTTAGAACGAGTTACTCTAATATAAGCTTTACGTTTTAATTTACCTTGAGTAACCAAACAACCGGCAACAATACCTTTACTTAGATTAAATACATTTTTTACAATTGCATAACCAATAATATTTTCATTATATTCAATATCAATTAATTCTAGCATTGATATTTTTATATAATCTATTAAATCGTAAATAATAACAAAATTTTTAATTACTATATTATTTTTAATAGCCATTTGTTGTGATGCTATGCTTGTCATATTATTAAAACTAATAATAATTGATTTACTAATTATTGCAAGATCTACATCATTAATTGTCACTTCTCCAACACCAGCTGAAATAATATTTAACTGAACTTTTATTTGAGGTAAACTCTTGAAAGCATTTAAAATAGCAGCAATAGTTCCTTCAGAATCTGTTTTTAAAATAATATTTATAATTTTACCTAATTCTTTTTTGTGTCCAACAAATGAAGAATCAAAAAAAGTACTTGAATTTAACTTTTTATAACTTTTATTACTTTTATCCTTATTTTTTTGTGTTTCTATATATTGTTTCTTGGCTTTTTTAGAATTATTCATTATATAAAAAAGATTACCTGAAATGGGTACAGCTTCTAACCCTGATACAAAAATAATTGAAGATGGAACACCTGCAGTTAATCTATTAGAACATGAATCAGTTATTGATCTAACTTTAGAAATAATTTTATCGATTTTAATATAATCACCAACCTTAATTTGTCCATTCTGAACCAATAAATTTGCAATAGGACCTTGCTGTTTATCTAGATAAGCATCTAACACTGTACCTGATCCGGGTCCTTCAAAATTAGCTATCAGTTTTAAATTGGATGCCATAATTTTAATCGATTCTAAAAGTTGATCAATATTTAAATGAAGTAAAGCACTAATTTCAACAATTGGAATACTCCCCCCCCATTCATGATTCATAATATTTAAATTTGCTAACTCTTCCTTAATTTTTAGAACATTAGCTCCAGCACTATCAATTTTGTTGATCGCAACAATAAAAGAAACATTATTCTTTTGTAAATGATTTACTGATTCTATTGTTTGTGGTTGTAAACCATCATCTGCTGCAACTACTAAAATAGCTATATCAGTTACTTGTACTCCACGAATCCTCATATCTGAAAAAGCTTCATGACCCGGCGTATCTAAAAATATAATATTATTAAAATTAGAAAAAGCAACTGGAACTTTATATGCAACAATCGCTTGTGTAATACCACCGGCTTCCATATCAACACTATTTCTTTTACGAATAGCATCTAGAAGTGTTGTTTTACCATGATCTACATGACCAAAAATACTAACAATAGGGTCTCTATTTTGCAAATTTTGATTACTAAAATCTTGATTATTTATTATTTGCTTATGAGAAGTTATAGTAGATTCTGAATTATCTATAACTTTAATTCGATAGGTTTTAGCAACAGATTTAGCCATTTTGATATCAATAATGTCATTCATTGTTACAGACGTACCTTGTAAAAATAATGATTTAATAATTTCTGTTGCAGGAATTTGTAACATTTCAGCTAAATTTTGAATAGAAACATCAGAATCAATTGAAATTTCTCCAGGTTTTGCAGTTACAACTGTTTTAGTGTTATACTTATTACCAATTGTCTGTATACTTTTTTGTGATTTTAATTTATATTTAGAATCTAAATTTTCTTTATCATCTTGTTTTTTAGGTATTTTGGCAGCTCTTACTTGTGAAATAGGAACATTTTGGTCTCGACTAGAAATTTTTGAGTATTCAGTGACCAAATCATCATCATCATTAATACTAATTTGTGTACGTAACTTTTTTTTACTTTTTATCTTATTTTTTTTCACATCTAATGAATCAATAGTTTTAGCATGAATTTTATTTTTTTTTTCTGACCTTATACTTGTGATTGGGGTAAGATCATTAACTAAAACATCATTTAAAGAAGTCATCTCGATTATTTTTGTTGATGCTTTTAAGTTATTTCCATCATAACAAATGGTTTTGGGATTTTCTAATCGTAAACAGTCAAACATATAATTTAGAAATTAATAGTAATTGATAATATAAATATTTAAAATTATTGAATTTTATATATTCCATTAAGAATTATGGAAAATTTATACTTACTTAATATTTAAACAAAATATGTTCATTAAATTAATAAGTTATTACAAATAATTTTTGTGATATATAATATAAAGATAATTGTAAAATATGATATTTTAGCTAGAATGTAAATAAAATAGGAATTTTACTATGGCACGTTCTCAAAAAAATGATAACTTTATTGATAAAACATTTACTATATTGGCAGATATTATATTAAAAGTATTACCAACTAGTAAAGAAGAAAAACAAGCTTTTTGTTATTATCGTGATGGTATGTCTGCTCAATCGGAAGGAGAATATGCTGAAGCTTTAGAGAATTATTATGAAGCCTTAGGCTTAGAAGAAGATCCATATGATAGAAGTTATATATTATATAATATTGGCTTAATATATTCTAGTAATGGAGAACATATTAAAGCTTTGGAATATTATCATAAAGCTTTAGAATTAAATTCTAAACTACCACAAGCTTTAAATAATATTGCAGTAATTTATCATTACCAAGGAATTAAAGCATCTGAAAGTAATAATCCAACAACTTCAAATAACATGTTTAATAAAGCAGCAAATTATTGGCAACAAGCTATTATATTAGCACCCAATAATTATATTGAAGCACAAAATTGGCTTAAAATGACAGGAAGATTTGTTAATGATAATAGATTTGAATAAATTAAAAATTTGGGTGCAAATGATTTAATTTTAATATACAATAATATATATAAGACTTTATCTCTTATATATGATAATATTTTCGTAAAGCAATAAAAACGACAATATCTAGAAAATACTAACAATTTCCTAAAGTTTAAATAAAACACATATGGTTACAACAACTAATAATGGCTCAGTAACTCAAATTATAGGTCCTGTTTTAGATATTGAATTTTCTGATGGAAAACTACCTAAAGTTTTTAATGCATTAAAAGTGCAGGGTCCCAATGGAACTATCACATGTGAAGTACAACAATTATTAGGTGATAATAGAGTCCGTGCAGTAGCCATGAGTGCTACTGATGGTCTACAAAGAGGTCTTGAAGTAATTGACACTGGCGCACCAATAACAATACCAGTAGGTATACCAACTTTAGGTCGTATTTTTAATGTACTTGGAGAACCAGTAGATAGTTTAGGAGATGTTTCTTTAGAGAGTAGTCTACCTATTCATAGATCTGCACCTGAATTTACACAACTAGAAACTAAACCTTCAATTTTTGAAACAGGCATTAAAGTTGTAGATTTATTAGCTCCTTATCGCCGAGGAGGAAAAATAGGATTATTTGGTGGTGCAGGTGTTGGTAAAACAGTTTTAATTATGGAATTAATTAATAACATTGCTAAAGCACATGGAGGTGTTTCTGTATTTGGTGGTGTTGGTGAAAGAACAAGAGAAGGAAATGATCTTTATGAGGAAATGAAAGAATCTAAAGTAATTGATAAAGATAATTTAAAAGAATCTAAAGTTGCTCTTGTATATGGTCAAATGAATGAACCACCAGGTGCTAGAATGCGAGTTGGATTAACTGCTTTAACAATGGCAGAATATTTTCGAGATGTTAATAAACAAGATGTTTTATTATTTATTGATAATATTTTCCGTTTTGTTCAAGCTGGATCAGAAGTATCTGCATTACTTGGTAGAATGCCTTCTGCTGTAGGATATCAACCAACATTAGCTACAGAAATGGGAGCCTTGCAAGAAAGAATTACATCTACTACAGAAGGGTCTATTACATCAATTCAAGCTGTTTATGTACCAGCTGACGATTTAACTGATCCAGCTCCTGCCACAACATTTGCTCATTTAGATGCAACCACGGTTTTATCTCGTGGTTTGGCTGCAAAAGGGATTTATCCAGCAGTCGATCCTTTAGATTCTACATCTACAATGCTACAACCAAATATCGTAGGCGAAGAACATTATAATACAGCTCAACAAGTCAAATCAACATTACAACGTTATAAAGAATTACAAGATATTATTGCAATTCTTGGATTAGATGAATTATCTGAAGAAGATAGATTAACTGTCGCAAGAGCAAGGAAAATTGAAAGATTTCTATCACAACCTTTCTTTGTTGCAGAAGTATTTACTGGTTCTCCAGGTAAGTATGTATCATTAGAAAATGCAATTAAAGGATTTCAAATGATTTTCCGAGGAGAATTAGATGATCTACCAGAACAAGCATTTTACCTTGTTGGAGATATTGAAGAAGCTATTAATAAAGCAGAAACATTAAAAGGTTAATAATTAATATGACATTAAATATTCGCGTCATTGCTCCTGATAGAACTGTATGGGATGCTAATGCTGAAGAAGTTATTTTACCAAGTAGCACAGGACAATTAGGTATATTATCTGGACATATACCTCTATTAACCGCTTTAGATATTGGTGTCATGCGTGTAAGAATAGATAAAGAATGGATCCCAATTGTATTACTTGGTGGATTTGCAGAAGTAGAAAATAACAAACTAACGATTCTTGTCAACGGTGCAGAGGAACTTACAGATATTGATGCTAATATAGCTCAAAAAAGTTTAGAAGAAGCATCTAATCTTTTAGCAGAAGCAACAACAAATAAAGCAAAAATAAAAGCTACCCAGAATATGCGTAAAGCTCGTGCAAGGTTACAAGCTCTTGCTACTGTAACTACATAAGTACCATATATAAAATAATTAAACAATGCAAAAAACTTTATATTTTGCATTGTTAATGTAAAAATCAAAAAACAATTATAATATTAACTTAGCCCTGAGCAAATATAATCAAAATATAATCCCATCTCTTTACCTGCATCAGCTCCTACTAAACCAACTGTCACTTCTTTCATAGCTTGAATGGCTTGGATAGTAGCTCCAATTGGTACTCCTAAAGAATTATAAGTTTCTTTTAATCCATTCAATACTCTTTCATCCAAAATAGATGGATCACCAGCTAGCATTCCATAAGTTGCATAACGTAAATAATAATCTAAATCACGAATACATGCTGCATATCTTCTTGTCGTATACATATTACCTCCAGGACGAGTAATATCAGAATATAATAAAGATTTTGCAACAGATTCTTTTATGATTGTAGCTGCATTCGCAGCAATAGTTGCTGCAGCTCTTACCCTTAATTCACCGGTTTGAAAATAACCACGCAATTTTTCTACAGAGTTATCATCTAAATATTTACCTTGTACATCAGCCGCATTAATTACAGAAGTAATAGCATCTTGCATAATTTTAATTTTATTATTTGAAATTAATAAAAAGTATAAATAATATTATCTAAAAAATGAAATTTATCAATTTACTGCATAGCACCTAATGTATAATCAAAGTAAAATCCTGCTTCTGCAGAATCTTCACCTGACAATAAAGAACATGCAATATTTTTCATTGATTTGACTCCTTCGGATACTCCTGAAATAGGAGTACCCAAAGAGTTATACATTTCTTTTACACCAACTAATCCAATTTCTTCAATTGGAGTAACATCCCCAGCAACAATACCATAAGTCACTAATCTTAAATAATAATCAAGATCTCTTAAACATGTAGCAGTCATTTCTTCACCATAAGCATTACCTCCTGGAGATACTACATCAGGCCTCTTTTGAAACAACTGTTGACCACCTTGTTTTACTATTCTTTCACGATTTTCCGTTAAAATTTGTGCTATTCTTAAACGACGCTGTCCAGATAAAACAAAACTTTTAATTCTATCTAATTCTCCAGGACTTAAATAACGTGCTTCTGCATCTGCGTTAACAATCGATTTAGTAACAATACTCATAAATTAATCTCCTCTAATGTTTAAGCATACCAATTATTATCACAACTAATTTATCAGATAACTTAAATTTATATATACATAATAATGCTTAGTTAAAAGCATATTATAAAATATTACAGAAATTTGCTTATTCTACAAGCCTAACTGTTTGTATAGCAAAGTACTAAAGCAAGAAAGTTATTATTTACTCATTGCCTATATTTTTTTTGAAACTTGGTACAATAATCAAATTATTTTGCTTGGTTAAGCTTGTATATAATTTTTGTGTATTAGGAAAATTAGCTGCTGGTAATGTTGGAAAACGACGATAAGGAACAATATTTTGACCAAAAATTGTTTTATACTCTAAACTATTTACTAAATTATCAATAAATGCATTTATACCTTGTGATGCTAAAATTTGATTATAATATCTTAATTCAGCTTGATTATTAGGAGCTCTGCCTAAAAAATGTTTTGTACCTAATTCAATTACTTTAGTATTTGGATATGGTTGATAGAATTCTTTACGATAGATTAAAGATTGGCCTAATTTCTGCACTAATTGTTGAACGGTAAGGTTTCCGCTAATAAAAGCACGCTCTAAATCAATTAATTCATAGCCCAAACTCAAAGCATTTAAATCTCGTTCAAAAATTTGTCTATAAGTAGCTCTTAAAATCTTTTCTAAATGTTGTTTATCATTAATTTTACTATCATTTAATTTAAATATTACTAATTGATCCCTAATTTCAGATACACCCTGTTGAATTCTATAATTAACACTACTAATACTACGAATTTCTTTTACTAATCCCAGCTGTATAAAACGATTTGTCTTAATTTCTTTAGTTGCAATACTGATTCCTTTTTTATTAAAACGACTAGATACTGCATTAGATGTTAAATATCGTTCATACGGTACAATATCTTCTCCAAATACTTCTATATACTCAGAACTATCGACTATTGCATCTATCATTTTATAATAATTCTCTTTATATGCAATATCAAAATATTGATTAATTTCCTGACGACCATAAGTTGGACGACCTAATAATCTGTTATGAATATACTCAATAGCTTTGCAAACATAAAATGGCTCCCAATATAAAGACCTAAATACAGAAGATTTTGCTAATTGCTTAATAAAAGAACGTATTGAAATAGTTCCATCTTTTACTTGACTTTCTATAGTTTTAAAATTTAATAATTCTTCCTGATATATTCTACGTCCAAAGATACGTAAATATGCTGCAGAAACAACCGAATCAATATCTGTTATTAATGGAGATGTAGAAGGCAAAGTAGTATTAGAAAATTTAAAGATTGGCAAATTCGATAAACTAGGTGGCTGTGATCGCACTTGTGGATTACTCATTTGATTATATATTCCAGGACCTTGACGAATTAATAGCCTACGAGTATCTTTACCAAAAGGTGCTGGTCTATTTTTGGGATTAATTGTATCTTTAGGAAATATCGCTCCAAACTGAATTAATAAAGGATCATTACTTCTACCATACGGATGTTGATCTGGCAAAGCTTGTGTATAATCACTAAATAAAGTAATAAATTGAGGTACTTTACGAAAAGGAGCACTAAAATTAAAAAGTCTAATTTGTGGACCCCAATTACGACATTCTTGAGGTTCCGAACCTAAATCTCTCAAATATGGTACTGTTTCTTCACCAAAATAATCAGCATATTCATTAGAATTAACTAAATCATCAATTAATCCAGACAATCCTCTTTGAGAAACAGTTGCAAAGAATTTTTGAAATTCAGTTAATGAACTAGGACCTCTACCTAAAAAATGTCGAAAAGCGAGTTCTACAGCTCGACTGTTGACAAAAGGTTCAAAAAATTGTTTCCGATAGATTTCTGATTTACCTAAATAACGAATAAATTCTTTGATTGAAATTTGACCATTTTTAACCTGGGATTCTAAATCAGAAAATGACAAATTATAACCTTTACAAATATCTCTTTCAAAAATTTGACGATAACAAGCCTTAATGACTAAGTTTTTTTCATCCGTAGATAGATTTGTTTTCATTACAAATCTTTGAGACTTATTACCTGCCTGCGCATAAATTTGAGGTAACCGTAAACCTTGTATATCCCCAGACCCTCTCTTACGAACAATATCTGTAAAAGCTGGTGCTTCAAATTCACTAATTACTACATTAAAATATTCAAAAACTAATTCTACTGCTTGTGGATCATCTGCAAAAAGATTTATAGCTATTTTACGCATTTCTCTTAGTGCAACACTAACTGCAGCACCAGAACAAGCATTATCAATCAATTCACGGAGACCACGAATATTTACAGATAAAATATTAGGATCTCCCGCAATAATTGCGTATGTCAAATAACGTAAAAACCAATCTAAATCCCGTAATGATTTTTTCATACGAGTCGATCCATACTTAATTACATTAATAGGCTTAAAACCCGATGGTGTTGTATCTAAAGTATTTAAGAGAGGATTAATATTGCTATTGGAACTAGATTGCTTCTTAGTTTGAGATGAAATATCTTGTGATTGATCAGAGATAATATTACTTTTTTTGAGATCAATTTCAGTCTCTAAAAATGAAGCTTGAGGTCTTTCTAAATATGAAACAGCAGAACCTCCTGTAAAAATCTTTTCCGCTGCTTTTGCAATTAATAAATTAGCATTTTTTGCTAATGTATCTGCAACTATTAATCGTTGATTACCTGAATTTAAGAATGATATTAATTGGTTGAGTTCCCCAAGTTGTAAAAATCTATCTTGTTGCTCAGCTTGAATAATAGTTGAAATAGATGCTGTCCGGTAAAGCTGTGGCTGGGCTACCGGGCTTCCACCACTTGCCTTAACACTCATAGATAAACTCTCCTTAACTTTTATACGAATCTTAATTAATAAATCATTATTATTAATAAGAGAAAATAATTCTACTTAAACTATTGATAATGATTTTTCTCATATTTAATATATTATAAAAATATAATAGTACTAGCTTGAATAAAGATATCTTTTGTAATACTTATCTATAAAATCATACCTCAATATAGATAAATAGAATAGTATCTATAAGTTAAATGCAAGAATTACCCATTAACTACTAACAGTGTAACAATAATTATATGAAACATGTCACTAATCAAGAACAATTAAAACATGATAGAGAAATGTCAATTTCAGAACACTTGGATGAATTAAGAAATCGTTTTTTAATAGTCTTTGTTCTTTTTGGTTTTTTTTCTATTAGTTGTTTTACACAACTCAAAGAGATTACACTATTTTTACAAAAACCTGCTTTAGGAGTCAAATTTTTACAATTAGCACCTGGTGAGTATTTTTTTGTATCTATAAAAATTGCATTATATTCTAGTATTTTATTAACTCTCCCACTTGCTATTTATCAGATTATTATGTTTGTCAGACCAGGATTAACTGGTCAAGAAGCTCAAATTATTATTCCATCACTATTAGGATCAATTCTCTTATTTTTTATTGGTATAGTATTTGGCTATACTATTTTAATTCCAGCTGCTTTAAGTTTTTTTATTAAGTATGGTGCTGACATAATAGAGCCTTTATGGTCTTTTGAACAATATTTTGATTTTGTAATATTGCTATTAATTAGTACAGGTTTAGCATTTCAGATTCCTATTTTACAAATTTTTTTAGGCTTATTTAATTTTATATCATCTAAACAAATGTTATCTGCATGGAAATATGTTATTGTAATTGCTACAATACTTGGAGCAATTTTAACACCTTCAACAGATCCTTTTACACAATGTTTAATGGCAATAGCAATATTAGCGCTTTACTTTAGTGGCATTAGTATTTTGATAATTTTAAAAAAATAACTAGAAATTACATGATACTATAATATAATACTATAAATATAATGACTAGCTTAGATTTTAAAATCCAATTATTATTTATTAATTTATAAATTTATTTAAGGTTTATCATATAAAATAATTGCAAATATATCATAATCTTAATAAGCCATTAAACTTTTATATAATCCATTTTTAATACAAACAAGAAACATGAGATTTAAAAATTCAGTCACATTTTATAAAATCTTAAGAATAGTAGCATGTACATACTTTGCTATTTTAGGATTTATCATGATAAAACCTAATTTATCATTTGCATTCCCCATATATGCACAACAAGCATATGAAAATCCGCGAGAAGCAACAGGACGTATTGTATGTGCTAATTGTCATTTAGCAGAAAAACCAGCACGCATTGAATTACCACAAGCTGTATTACCAAATACAGTTTTTGAAGCTGTTGTCAAAATACCTTATGAAAATGAAGCTAAGCAAATATTAGGTAATGGAGCCAAAGGACCTTTAAACGTTGGAGCTGTAGTAATTTTACCTAAAGGATTTAAATTAGCACCTAAAAATAGAATATCAGAAGAAATTAAATCTAAAACCAAAAATGTTTACATTCAACCATATAGTACAAAACAAGATAATATTTTAGTCGTTGGACCTATTCCAGGTGATAAAAATAAAGAAATTATCTTTCCAATCTTATCACCTGATCCTTCAAAAGACAAAGGTACAGCTTTTCTAAAGTATTCAGTATTTGTTGGTGCTAATCGTGGAAGAGGTCAGATATATCCTACAGGAGATAAAACAAATAATAATACAATTAACGCATCAGTAAACGGTAAAATAATAAATATACAAACTTTAGAAAAAGGTGGTTATGAAATTACTATAGAAAAATCAGATAAAACAATTATAACAGATAAAATAACCAAGGGTTTAGATCTTAAAGTAAAAACTGGTGATTCTATAAGTGTCGATCAAGCATTAACATCTGATCCTAATGTAGGTGGATTTGGGCAAAATGAAGCTGAAATTATACTACAGAGTCCAGCTCGAATTAAAGGTATGATAGCATTTTTTATAGCTGTTACTCTTGCACAAATTTTCTTCGTTCTTAAGAAAAAACAATGGGAAAAAGTGCAAGCAGCTGAAATTAATTTCTAATAACTAAATAGTATAAATAGCTTTATTCTTAAGAATAAAGCTATTTATTAATTAATAAAAATTTGCTTTTGTAATCATTAGATCTTGTACGGCACAAATAATTTGATGAGGATGAACAACTGTTGCTTGTTCTAATTGTCCATTATATGGAGTTGGTAAATCTTGAGAAGATAATCTAGTAACAGGAGCATCTAAATCATAAAATACTTTTTCATTAATTTGTGCTATTAACTCTGCACCTATTCCAGCTGTTTTCATGCATTCTTCCACGATTAAGACTAAATGTGTTTTTTGAATTGATTGAATAATTGTATTAATATCTAAAGGTTTTAATGAAATTAAATCTATGATTTCTGGATCATATCCTTGATTTACTAATTCATCAACAGCTTGTATAACATGATGACGCATACGAGAATATGTAAGAATCGTAATATCTTTACCTGTCCTAACTATTTCAGCTTTATTTAAAGGTAGAACATAATCATATGATGGAATATTTTCCTGTAAATTATATAACAAAACATGTTCAAAAAAAATTACTGGATTATCATCACGAATTGCTGCTTTTAATAATCCTTTTGCATTGTATGGCGTAGAACATGCAACAATTTTTAATCCAGGTATAGCCTGAAAATATGCTTCTAAACGCTGAGAATGTTCTGCACCTAATTGACGTCCAACACCACCAGGTCCTCTAATCACAACTGGTATATTAAAATTACCACCCGAAGTATATCTAAGCATACCTGCATTATTCGAAATTTGATTAAATGCTAACAATAAAAAACTCATATTCATGCCTTCTACAATAGGCTTTAAACCTGTCATTGCAGCTCCTATTGCTAGACCCATGAAACTATTTTCCGCAATCGGAGTATCAAGTACTCTTAAATCTCCATATTTTGCATGTAAACCTTTTGTTACTTTATAAGATCCACCATAATGGCCAACATCTTCACCCAATACAAATACACGCGAATCACGTGACATTTCTTCATCAGTAGCTTCTCTTAAAGCATCAAACATTAATATTTTATTCATTTTACTTATAATAACTTTAATAAAGAAAAAAATAATTAACTTCAAATATTATTTTCTGCAAAAAGATATCGATGCAAATCTTCAATCTTTGGCTCAGGGCTTGTAATTGCAAAATCTACAGCTTCTTGAATTATTTCTTTTATTTTCTGATCAATTACTTTTAATTCATTTAAAGAAGCTAACTTGTAAGAGATAATATGAGTTTTTAAACGTTTAATCGGATCTCTAGCTATCCAAGCTTCTTTTTCATCACGTGATCTTAATTCATCTGGGTCAGCTAAAGAATGGCCACGAAATCTATATGTTAAAGCTTCAATTAAAGTTGGCCCTTCACCTTCTCTTGCACGCTTAATAGCATGCAACGCAATTTGTCGAATAGCTAAAACATCCATGCCATCTACTTCAAAACCAGGTAAACCAAACGCTTCTGCTTTTTTATATATTTCAGGAGTTGATGCTGAACGATGATGCGCCATTCCAATCGCCCATTGATTATTTTCTACAACAAAAATTATAGGCAATTTCCATAAAACAGCCATATTCAGACACTCAAAAAATTGACCATTATTAGTTGTGCCATCACCAAAAAAACATGCCGTCACTTGTATGGGATCTATTTTATTTAAAACCTGTTTTTGATAAATACTTTGAAAAGCAGCACCTATTGCAACTGGTATACCCTCTCCAATAAAGGCAAAGCCTCCTAGAAAGTTATGTTTTGCTGAAAATATATGCATAGAGCCACCACGGCCTTTACTACATCCTGTTTCTTTACCAAATAATTCTGCCATTACATCATTTGATGGTACACCTTTACTCAAAGCATGAACATGATCTCTATATGTACTGCAAACATAGTCAGATTCATCTAAAGCTTTAATTACACCTGTAGATACAGCTTCTTGACCATTATACAAATGCACAAAGCCAAACATTTTTCCTCTATAATACATTTGTGCACACATATCTTCAAAACTTCGGCCTAACACCATATCCTCATAAAGAGATAATATAGTAGCAGTACTTATATGATCTTCCTTACTATGCACCAACGGTAATTGTAAATCTTCTTTCATATCTACTTCATTTATCTCCATATAATAAGTGAATAGAATATTTTTCTATGTATTAAACTAATATCTTATATATTGTGCAAGATATTAATAAACATTAAAATGAAAAACTATCAATAAAAATACTCGCCTTATAACTTATCTTCTCAAATACATAGAAATTAATAATGAATTTCAATATACGAATTATGTTATTATATTTGAGCTGAAAGCTATATATTAGGATAGATACAATTTATTCTACAATCATTTTAACTTTATATGCCATGGACAACTCACATATATTTTCATTACTTGAAGATGATTTAAATAATCTTAACTATAATTTAAAATCTATGGTTGGCGCTAGACATCCTATTTTAAATGCAGCGTCTGAACACTTATTTTCAGCTGGTGGTAAGCGTTTGAGACCAGCAATAGTAATTCTAATTGCTAAAGCTACATTAAATAAAAATAATATATTGTCATCTCACCAACGTCTAGCTGAAATAACAGAAATTATACACACAGCTAGTTTAGTACATGATGATGTTATTGATGAATGTATTACCAGAAGAGGAGTTAATACAGTACATAGTATATTTAGCACAAAAGTTGCTGTATTAGCAGGTGATTTCTTATTTGCACAATCATCATGGTATTTAGCAAATTTAAATAATTTAAACGTTGTAACAACAATATCAAAAGTCATTACAGATTTTGCAGAGGGAGAAGTTAGACAAGGATTAATACATTTTGATCCAACTATTTCAATTGATGAATATATAGAAAAATCATTTTATAAAACAGCATCTCTAATAGCAGCAAGCTGTAAAGGCTCTGCAATGTTAAGTGAAATTAATTATCATCAAGAAAACCAATGTTATTTATATGGAAAACATTTAGGTCTAGCTTATCAAATCATTGATGACATTCTTGATATTATCAGTTCAAGTAGCAATTTAGGAAAACCTATCGGTTCTGATTTAAAAAATGGGAATTTAACAGCTCCTATTTTCTTCACATTAATTGAATCTGCTGAATTGAATAATATGATCAATTCTGAATTTGAAAATGAATCTGATATTAAAAAGGCAATTACTATTATAAAATCAAGTAATGGTATTAAAAAAGCAAAAGATCTCGCAGAAGAGCATATTCAAACTGCGATTCATATAATAAATTATTTATGTCATATAAATCAAGATAAATATCATGGCTTAGTATTAATGGGGCAATATATTCTACAAAGAATATATTGATTAATTACTTAATAATTTAAAAAATTTCTTCATACTTCATTAAGCTGCTATCAACTGTTTTCGCTGATAATCCTATGAAATTTGCTTAACAATATATTGGAAGCTTACTGGATCAACAATAGCCATTTGAGCTAACATTTTTCTATTAAGCCCAATATTTGATAATTTTAATTTATGCATTAAAGAGCTATAACTTAAATTATACATTCTTGCTGCAGCATTAATCCTCAATATCCATAAACGACGAAATATACGTTTTTTATTTTTACGCCCAATATATGAATATTTTAAAGATTTGAGTACTTGTTGCTTACTGATACGAAATAATTTTGAATGAGCTCCACGAAATCCTTTAGCTAATTTCAGGATTTTTTTTCTTCTTCTTCTCGCTATATTTCCTCTTTTTATACGAGTCATAAATATATATCAATCCTTATTAGAATGTTAATACTAGTTAGTATCTAATTTTCTGTTTTAATACTTGTATTACTGTTGGCGTTACTTCTACAATACGAGCTAATCTTTTTTTTCTTTTTTGCGTTTTTTTTTGTAATAAATGGTTAAGACCTGCCTGATGATGCAATAATTTACCAGATCCAGTTATTTTAAATCTTTTTTTAATTGCTGATGATGTTTTCTTTTTAGTCATTAATAAACTTTTTATTAAAATTTTTCAAATTAATTATTACACAATAAAATTCACAAAATCAATAAACTTTAGCAATAAAAATTGACTATTTAGATAATTAATAAGCTTTAAAAAAATTTTTATGAATTTTCAAATTACTAATAGAATTAACAAGTAACATAATCATGATTTTTATAATATTTGAATTTAATTCTTGAAACACTTTCATATTAAGAGTAAATGCAATATTGGCTTCTGCAATAATATCTGCTATTTGATTTTCATTAATAGGTATTTGATCAAGTTGATTACGATAGTATCTTTTAAATTTATTATCATCCTCAATTGATTTAAAATTATAGAATGATGTACCAAGATCATCTGATAAATTCATAGCATTTTTTGCTATTTTTTTCAAAATTTGTCCACCTGATAAATCTCCCATATATCTTGTATAAGCATGTGCTACTAATAATTCCGGCTGATTAATACCAACTTCATGTATACGTTTTACATAAATTTGTGTTGCATCTGATGGCTTAATCTTATCTTCCCAAGAATCGCCATAATAATAGCTTAAATCTTCTGTTAAGCTTTGAGTACGGTTTAATTCTTTAAAATATATAGGTTTAATAACTGGATGAGATTGATTAATATGCATTTGCTCTTCAATTGCGGAATATACAAAATACAAATTGGCAACTAACTTACGATAGGATTTTTTATCAACAACTCCTCCTAAAAACGACTTAACAAAACTTACATTTTCTGCCATACTATGAGACTTGGTTGTTCCTTCACGTAATTGTTGAGCTAAATTAATAGACATATTTAAATTCCTTAATATAAAAAATAATTAAATCGCTTTAAAATATTCCTTTGATTTTAATGGATCTGGAATTAATGTTTTATCTCCTGGTTGCCAATCTGCAGGACAAACCTCATCTGGATGAGATTGTACATACTGGATAGCCTGTAAAGTTCTTAAAGTTTCTTCTACACTTCTACCAAAAGCTAAATTATTAATTACTGAATGTTGTATAAAACCTTCTTTATCAATAATAAAAAGACCTCGTAAAGCAACACCTTTATCAGTTAACACATTATAATTCTTACTTATTTCTTTTGTTAAATCTGAAACTAAAGGATATTTTAAATCTCCTAATCCACCTGATGAACGGTCTGTTTGTAACCATGCTAAATGAGAATACTCACTATCAACAGAAATACCTAAAATTTGTGTGTTTAATGATTTAAATCGATCATATTCATCGCTAAAAGCTGTAATTTCTGTTGGGCAAACAAAAGTAAAATCTAATGGGTAAAAAAATAAAACAACATAAGAGCCAAGATATTGTTTTAAATTAATAGAAATAAATTCTTGATCATAAACAGCTGTGGCGCTAAAGTCTGGCGCTAGTTTACCAACTTTTAAGCAGTCCATATGTGATTTGATTAAATTGCAATAGTAAATAGTATTATCTAATATAAATTATTATTTACCAATATATCATAATCTAACAAAGTACAGAGACAAAAATTTATGATAATTGAAATAAAACAATACATATTGTTATTACATCATAAGAAATAATTAGCGGGAAATGGATTTGAACCATTGACCTTCGGGTTATGAGCCCGACGAGCTACCAGACTGCTCTACCCCGCGGTAGTACACTATATTATAACATAAATTACGTATTCTTAAAAAGAATTTAGAAATTTAGAAAATATATAATATAAAGCAAAGAATAGCTAAAAAACATGATATAATGCTTAAAATATTTTTGATCCTCTTAATTAAAGGTTCTACTTGATATAAACTAACTAAACGATCCTGAGTTAATACATCTGCTGATTTAACCCATAACTGTCCATCATACCATCCTGATTCTTCATAAAAAATACTTGCACTAGATAAACGCTTAAATATATATGACCAACCAAGATATAAACGTATCAACAAAATCTCTATAACAATGAAGGAAAATAATAAATTATAAAAAAATGTAATCAAAGATATTTTATTACCATGTAACATAAAAAGAATAAAAAGCAATCCAATTAGATTACTTATTATAAAAATAATTACTAAACTCCGAACAAATATATTAATACTAGCAGCAGAACAAGAAAATAAAGTTGACTGCTTAATTGCATTATATTCATTTAAAGGCTGTTGATCAAAGGGAACAGGACAAAAATTACGTTTTAATGACATATAAACATATAAAAAAATATCCCAATTTAGTATTGTATATCTAATTAATATTAATTATTCATACTAATAAGTAGTATATATGCGTAAAATAATCGTAAAACATAAAAATAAACTTGCAGAACTCCAAGTTAAAATTTCTAATATCGTTGAAGCTTCACTACTATTAGTAAATAACTTATTAGTTCCACTAAAAGTTCTTAAAGTATCGGTTTTTGGATTATTTATTAAAATTAGAACCACAAGTATTAAACTTAAAGTATACCATAGCCATTTCATAAATCTTGACTCCGTAAATTAACCGACATACAATTATAAGTATATGTTGATGTATCTTAGCAACTCAATTATTATTCACCTTGTATTTTTAATAATACAAAACCAAGTGCTAATCCAATAAGCACCATTATAGAACTTAAAAAAGCAGATTGTGTTATCTCGCTAGCCATTAATAACTCCTTGTATTATTGATAATAAACAAATACACTAAAATCCATTACGTCCCCAAACAACTAAAGCAATAGAAAATGTAAAAACAGCCATTAAAGATCCCCATCCTAAACTAAGAATATCCATTACTACTCCATAAAAATAAAATTATCAATCTAAATATATTTAAAATTATATATATGTACATATCATAGATGATCATTATCAATATCTTATCAAGTAAATATAATACTTATTATATATTATAGCTAATAATATAGAAAAGTTATCAATAAAATATGATGAAAATTTTTCTTATTATAATGACTTCCTCTTGAAAAAAATATAAAAAATTTATTTTGTGTTTAGAACAAGAAATCCTCACAAATCTAAATTATCTTTAGGAAATGAAATAACATATTTAGAAAATGTAGAATATATTAAACAACTCTCAAAGGTGTACCAAATCTTTACTTCTAATTTATCTATTGATTTGATTATTTAATGAATATTGAAGATAGGCAAAAAGGTTATTTAAAATTTGTGAAATTATCAAGTAGTCGTTCTTTTTCAAAATATAATACCAGTATTTTTCAGGATATTGATGTTGCTTATCAATGGGGATTACTTAAATTTAAAAAAACAAAGTCAATTATAAAATCTAAATCAAAAAGATCTAAAAAAACTGCTAAGCTTGAGCTTACTCAATCTACTAAATAAATTTTTATATTATTAATTTGTTTTACTTATTACATACAGGGTATAATTATATATTAATATTTTATTATGCCTCAAAAAAAAGATCTTTTAATTCATAGAGAATATCAAAAAAATTATGTTGCTAGAAAGATTGCTAATGGATTTAATTTACTCAATGTATGGGTATTAGCGGAAAAAGATCTTGTGAATGAACTAAAGTATGTTCTTACACATTCATCAACCGAAGACATTCAATCTTTTGTTAAAGAACAGCAATCGAAAAAACTTCAGTATCGTAATGGTCGAGTAGAACTAGTTTAAATGTTGGAACTCACATAGCTTTAGATTTTTTTTGCATGCTATACGTTTAAAAGTGTTTATATGTGTATGGTTAAATATATTTAAGGAAAATTATTATGGATGAAAAGGAAAAATATCTAAGAGCTAAAGCTAAAGCTAGATTAAGATACCTTGCTTTTTGTGAAAGACAAGCACAAGCTGGGCTAATGAAAATGCCTGTCATTTGGTTGCCATTAAATGAGGTTTCTATGAAACAATTCACTCAATTTTTAAAACAATGTTCATCAGAAAAGCTTTTATTGATAATGAGTCAATATCAAGTTAATGCTTGTCAGGAGGTTAATAAATTAAATGATAAGCCAATAGCTATTGATAAAAAAATAATTGTTGATAAAGACACTCTAATGTAACGCTTAAAAGCTTATTTAAAGCAAGGAGGTACCTCTAAAAATCTTAAACAATTATCGTTAAATTTAGCTCAAGAAGGATTTTTTACTCAAAGTATAAGGGATCAAAATTTAAAAGTTCCGTATTCAATAGGAAGTTTAAGTAGATATTTAAAAAAATTAAAAGAAGTAAGTTAACAAATTAAAGATCTCACACAATAAAAATAGTTAAAAAAGTGTGTTATTTCTAAGACGCTTACCTCTCAAAATGAGGCAATAAGCTCGCACCCCCTTCTTCTTATATTATCACGCTTATCTATACTTATTATTATTACTTAATTAATACATTTATAATATGTCTATTAATAATTACTTAGTTACTTTGTTAATATCTATTCCTTAGTTTTTTATAACCCTTTTACCAATTCTTTGTTCCCTACTTCATAGTATTCTTGTTCTCTTTTTGTGTTGGGAGATTGATTTTTGATGGTTTTTATTCGATTTTGGAGATTGGAGGTAAAGTAATGAATATTAAATCTGCTATTAAGTCTGGCTTACCTAAGGAAATTCGCAATTCTCAGCAATTTTGTCTTTGGAAATATGAAAATAGATTATCTGATCAAAAACCTGCAAAGATTCCTTATGTTTTAACAAACTCTCAATTTTGTAAATCTTATAATTTACAAAATTTGTCTAAAGGATTAATAGAAGATACTTCTCGATATTTTTCTTACGAAACAGCTCATGAATTGATAAAATATCACTCAGACTTCTTTCTAGGCCTCTATATAAACCCCCAAAATAAACGTGTTTGGGGCCATTCGTGAGGTTTTTGATCATTTCCCTTTCACATATATTGAAATTAGTCCTAGTAAAAAGGGACTACACTTAATTGGTTTAGGTAAATTTGTACATAATCGTAGCAAGAGTCAAGTGCGCTTGTCATGTCGAACATCAATAGAAACTTATGATGGTCGTGATAGAAGATTTTTTTCAATTACTGAAGATATTTTACATACTCATGAGAGTTAAAAGTTTAATAAAGTGAAGGTTATTGAATCTCTTCAGTGGCTTAAAGATACATATTTTTTTTACGAACAAAAATATAATAATAACGTTTATAATCAGAATATTGGTACAAATACAGATTTCTTTTCAAGCTTAGTTATAGAGAATAAATCTGAGTTGTTGAAAAAGGTTAAAGATCTACGTAATTTAATTGAGTCATCAACACTAAAGTCTTTCTGTATTAGTTTAAAATAAAAGCGAGAAAGTCAAAAAAGTATATCTGAACAAAATTATGAATGTATGCTATTTGTTTTAAGTTTTATTGATTCTTCTGAAAAGTTATTGCCTTCGCTTCTTCAGGAGATATCTATTCAAGATCGACCACGTAAAAAAGTTTTAAATAAACATGATTATATAAAAATAACAGCTAATAAGAACATTATTAATACTTTAAGCAGAGATCATATTGGAAGAAATTTGCTTAATTTAGCTAAAAGAGAAAATAAGTTTCATCCGAAATTGTCTGTTGTTAAAGAAAATGTTCTAAAAATGTGTGATGTACAAACCTTTTTTTTCTTAGATTCAGAAAAAAATTTATCTAAGAATTTAAATAGTAATTTATATTTCCAATTTGATAAAACTAATTATTAGAACAATTATTTATAAGTTATATCATCAATTGGTATACCTAATGCTTTTGATTTAGTTATTTTTCTTGAAATAAAATAATATATCAATCACGGCCTTATTCTTAAAATGAGTCTTTTCAAGTGAATATAAAAACAATTAGTTTAAGATTCAATAAGTATGATTCAGGTCCTCCAAAATTAGTAATTATTTATTGATAATCAAGAAATGTAAAATTTTTTCAAAAAACATATAAATAAAGATAGAGTTAAAGTTAAGATTAAATCAGTACTCAAAATATTGAATATACTCTTAAAATGATATTTATATTATCTATTATTTTTTTAAACTAAATATTATCAATGCAAAGTACATTAAATCCAGTTAAATCCAAAACGAAAGAAACATTATTAACACCTCGTTTTTATACTACAGACTTTAATGCTATGGCGAACTTAGATATCTCCAAAAATCAGCATGAGTTTGAAGCAATCTTAGACGAATTTAGAGCTGATTATAATAGACAACATTTTATCCGTGATGAAGAATTTAATCAAACATGGAGTCAAATTGATAAAAATACACGATCACTTTTTATAGAATTTTTAGAGCGTTCTTGTACAGCAGAATTTTCTGGCTTTTTATTATATAAAGAGCTTTCTAGACGCTTACAGCATACAAATCCAATTATTGCTGAATGTTTTTTATTAATGTCTCGAGATGAAGCTAGACACGCCGGTTTTTTAAATAAGGCTATGGGAGATTTTAATTTATCATTAGATTTAGGATTTTTAACAAAAACAAGAAAATATACATTTTTTTCTCCTAAGTTTATTTTTTATGCCACTTATTTATCAGAAAAAATAGGTTACTGGCGTTATATAACAATATATAGACATTTAGAACAAAATCCGCAACATCGTATATATCCTATTTTTCGTTTTTTTGAAAATTGGTGTCAAGATGAAAATAGACATGGAGATTTTTTTGCAGCTCTATTAAAATCGCAACCACAATATTTAAATAATTTTATTTCAAGACTTTGGTGTCGTTTTTTCTTATTAAGTGTTTTTGCAACAATGTATTTAAATGACTTTCAAAGATCTGATTTTTATCGAATTATTGGCCTTGATTCACGTCAATATGATATGCAAGTTATACGTAAAACAAATGAAAGTGCATCCAGAATATTTCCTGTAAGCTTGGATGTTGATAATCCCAAATTTTTTAAATATTTAGATAAATGTGCACAATATAATAGTCTCTTAATGCAAAACCAAAATAATAAAAGATCGTTTATAAATTATTGGAGTGATAGAATTCATCTATCCTTTTCGTTAATTATTAATTTATTTAATTTATTTTTAATGCCACCTATTATGTCGCAAAATATGACGAATGTAATTAAATAAAAACATTACTAATTAATCTAAGTCAATTAGATAATTTTAAGCGAGTGAAAGCACTCGCAATAGAATTTTTAAGTACCTAATTTTTCTTTTGCCTCATACATTAAATCCAAATCAATTAGATAAGTTTTTTTATTCATAGCAAATTTTTCTGTATTTCTTTTCACTTTACCTCTAATAAAACCAGGTATTTTTGATAATTCTTGTAAAGCCTGAGGAGACCAAACAATTTCACTATTAGAAGATAAAGTATTAGTTAAAATATCTGTAGTATCATGTCCACCAAATAAATCTAAAAGATGATCTTCCATACCTAAAGTAAAAGAATTGTATACAAGATCTGCTATTTGATTTGTTCCTTCAAAACCTACAAATGGCTTGTAACTGATTGGAAAATTTTGTATATGTACTGGAGATGATATAACACCACAAGGTATATTTAAACGTTTACCAATATGTCTTTCCATTTGAGTACCAAAAATTGCATTTGGATCTGTACGTGCTATCATATCACCAACAACATTATGATCATCTGTGATTAATACTTCAGAGCAAATATTTTGTACTTGTGAATGAAACCAATCTGCATCATTAACACAATAAGTGCCAGCCCATAATACTTTAATATGCATTTCTAAATGTAAAATCTTAGTCATAGCAACTGCATGACTTGCATCCCCAAAGACGATTGCAGTTTTGCCAGTAAGGTTTTGACAATCAATTGATCTTGAGAACCATGCTGCTTGAGAAATATATTTAATTTGGTTCTGTAAATAATTATCATAATTTCTTTGACAATTATAATTCTGTAAAATATTTTCAATAGCATTAATAAATTCCTTAAGATTAGTTAATCCCATAGGTATAGTATCAATAAAAGGCATATCAAATTCTTTCTGTAAAAATTTAGCTGTTAATAAGCCTGTTTCACGATATGGAACAAAATTGAACCAAGCCTTAGGCAAATTCTTCAAATCATTTACAGAAGCATTTTCTGGAATAATTTGATTAATTTGAATATCTAAATCTTGAAATAAACGTCTTAACTCTACTAAATCATGTTGGGAATGAAAACCTAAACTTAACATTCCAATAATATTAACAGATGGTTTATTACTTTTGGTTTTATTCAAAGTATTCTCATTAAGAGATCTTTTAATATAAAATGTAACTATTTGCTCTAGAGTTCTATCACTAGCTTGTAGTTCATTAAAGCGATAATGATTTACATCTGCTAAAATAATATCAGAATCTGTTTCAACTGATGCCCTACTAACAAAATTTTGTAAATCTTCTTGTAAAATACTTGATGTACAAGTTGGAGTTAAAACAACTAAATCGGGATTAGCTTCTTTATCTTTCCTTGTTATATTATAAATTACTTTTTCTTGTGATCCACGCGCTAATACATGTCGATCAACTATACTAGCTGTGACAGGAGTAAAATTTCTATCTCTTTCTAACATTGACCTCATTACATTGTTACCCTAAATAAAATATATTGATTCATATTTTATTCGGCTTCAAAACCGTACTTGAGACTTTCATTTCATACGGCTTTTCTTAAACTATAATTAAAATTTGAACTATGAACAAAATATTCATTAATAATATCCGAAATTAATTTAAAAATACTTAACCAAAATAATTTATATTATTGATTAAAATTCTAAGACCATGAACTATATTTATGTGATCTATCAATATTTACCTTATTTAGTCTGAAAAAGTTTTTTTGAATAATTTGAGTTGGGGATAAATTTATATATTTTTTCAGTAATTTAGCACGAATTTTTATATAAATTAAATAATTAATTAGTATAAAAACTCGAGTAGCTTTTGTAAGTCTAAAGTAAGTTATCCAAGATAATAAACAAGAATTTAATTCATCAACGAAAATCTGTATAGAAGAATAGATATGTTTTTTCAGTATTTTCTGTATTGTATTAAGTAAATCCTTTTGAACTTTTTGGCTAGGCTCAATAACAAATAAATTTTTAGCATAAATAAAACAATAATCTAAAAATACAAAACTATGTGATATTGAAGAAAAATATCTTAATTTCACGGACTTAGAATCAACTAAATAAAGATTTAAAATATTATTGTAGACCTGATATAATAATTGCTTATAAATATAACTATTACATATCATTAAGACTTCATTTGCATAAATGACTACTTTATAAGAAATAGATAATACCTTATTATAATTATAAAATCTTTTATAAAAATTATAAATATACATAACTTCTAAATTAAAATAGCAGTTAAATAATAGTAGCAAGCAAGATATAAATTGATTTTTAGAACTCTTACTAAACTTATATTGAAAATCTTGATGAATCATCTTTTTATAAAATGAGTTATCATTTATAATAACAACAATAGACCGAAAAATAATATTTGATATATATAAACGGGGAAGTAAGTTTCTGATACGACTTGATAAGAATATATCAGAGAAATTAATTCTGGTTACATAATATTGATCATAAGGATGATCCAGAAGATATTTTTCAATCAATGATATTATTTGTTGAGGTTCTTGTAAAATTATAAAACAATTAAAATTTGCAATATATGCTCTATACAATGGCTCTAATGCAAAAGTAAGCAAGGTTAAAATACTATTTTGTATTACAATTTTTTCTTTACTTAATAAATTTTTTTGATCAAATAAACAGATTGTTAATAAAACGGATATATCTTGATAATTCTTTTTTTGTATGAAGTAACAATGAGACAAATCATAAATGTAATTATCAATTTTCAGATTATTTTGTTGAATTTCTTTCTGAAGAGCCAATTTTTTACCTGCTAATGAAAATATAAGTTTATTTTGTAAAAACTTAACTTTTATATGGTTCTTATTTTTGGCTGCCTTGTATATTCTAGACTTTAATTCTCGCACATATATATATATTCTACTCCAATGAATAGAATTATATAATACTGTATCGACATCAATTTTAATGTCTCTACTCATAATAATTTTTATATTAGAAATATACAAAAAGTTTAAGTGTCTAAGTCAGCATATCTTAAAGATTAAATTTAAGCATTAGCTTTTTAAACAATCCTTTGATTTACATAATTCTAATTAATGTAATATCATTTACTTGTTCCATAAATAATTATCCAGAATTATTTTAGATATAAACAATACTCCATTTTATAATATGGTCATAACATATATTTATACCTCAATAAATATATCTGAAAAATATATATAATCAATATATAACTCTACTAATCGTATGAGTAATGAAGCTTAAATTTAATATATCATTATAATCTTATTTTTTTTCTTTTGCTTAAAAATTAATCGTAAAAACAATAAATACGATAATTAAGAAAAAATATTCAACCAGCTATTATAGCGATGGGAATTAAACCCATAATTATTTATAGTTATATACAATCAATTTATAATTAATATTGTATTAAACAAGTCACACAAAGTAATCATCTCCTAACGGAGCATGCATTATAGCATGCACATTTTTAAATGAGCTAGCAATTCTTAATGTTCCAATATGAGCAGGTCCAGCATACATCCAATAAGCCAATTTCATAGTATATAACCTATATTTTTATAATATATAATAGTAAAATAGTGATACATATTCTTTAAAAAATATAGTATCGTTTTTACTATTCTTAATATTTAAAGTATGCTAAAAAGTACATCAAAATAAAAAATAAGCTTTTTTACTTTAATAAATATGTTATTAAGTATCAAATTATAATGAATTTATAAACTTAAACTTTAATAAACTAAAAAACAGATGAGTAATACTATTAATTTAAATATGCCTTCACCTACATTTGGAGGTAGTACAGGAGGATGGCTAAGAGCAGCTGAAGTAGAAGAAAAATATGCTATTACATGGACAAGTTCTAAAGAACAAATATTTGAAATGCCAACTGGTGGTTCAGCTATTATGAGAGATGGAGAAAACTTATTATACTTAGCGAAAAAAGAACAGTGTCTTGCATTAAGTCGCCAGCTAAAAACAAAAAAAATATCTGACTTTAAAATATACAGAATTTTTCCAAATGGAGAAGTGCAATATTTACACCCTAAAGATGGGGTAGTACCAGAAAAAGTTAATGCAGGAAGAGAAGGTGTTAATAACATTAATCATTCAATTGGTAAGAATCTCAATCCTGTAGAAAAAAAATTTACTTCAGAAGGAACCTACGATTAAAATAAAAAAATAATTGTATATTAATAATATTTATGCTAAAGTAATATTCAATTATTACTAAAGCTTTAGTAGGAGAGGTGGTAGAGTTGGTTGATTGCGTCTGATTTGAAATCAGATGAACCGATGAGGTTCCGTGGGTTCGAATCCCACCCTCTCCGTTTTTAATTATAACTAATTTTGTTCTTTAACTGCTTTTTCAATAAAATCAATTGCTTGAGATAACGTTGTTATTTTTTCTGCATCTTCATCGGGAATTTCAATAGAAAATTCTTCTTCTATAGCCATTACTAATTCTACTGTATCTAATGAATCAGCACCCAAATCATTAGCAAAATTAGCTTCTTTAGTAACTTGAGTCTTGTCTACTCCTAATTGTTGTGCAACAATATCCTGCACTCTGTCAAAAATAGGTACTCCACTCATATATATATCCTGTAATTTAAAAAAAGAATTAATCTTTTTATCTTATATCTAATTGCCTGTATCTATATTCTCAAATATTATTTGTATATACAATGAATACTTATTATTAATTCGGATATATGCATAGCCTACGATATGGCTCTTCTCCAAAACTACGAGCTCGCAAATTATATAGCTTTACTACATCATGTTGAATTTTTCTAATATCTGCTAAAGATGACATAAGTTCTACAGATTCTTTTTTAGCGACAACTATTTTTTCTATTGCCCATTTAACTTCATACAAAGCAGATATTTGTTCATCTGTTTTATCTTTACATAAATCAAACCATTTGATAAAAGAAACAGCATGTATTTCTAACATTTTTTTTAATGCTCTAGTAATTTGAGGAACTGTACTACTATGAATAGTATAAATAGTAATACGTCTTGTTCTCGCTATTTGTCTTAATTTTGTATTTTGTTTCAAATTAGAACGTAATGCTAAAATCACATCTGCTTTACTAATTTCTCTACACAAAGATAAAGGAAACCGCATACCTTCAATAATACTATATATTTCTTGAAAATTTAAGCCATATGGATACAAATATAACCTTTGCTGATCTGGTACATTAAAAAGATTTTGATTTATCTGGGTATTAATTAATCTATTATTTGAAATTTGTTGATGAGAAATATGATTATCTTTTACAGTATCCTTAATATTATTAAAAATATGTTTCTTTTTAGCTTTATTTTGATTTGTATTGATTTCAGATACAATTTCTTCATAAAAAATATGAATTTTTCCATCAGTTGAAATTCTTCTTTGTACAAAAGATTGGTATCCCTGTAAAATCTGATCAACCGCATAATCAACTTGCTCATGTATAATCCAATCTTTACGCTCATGAATTTCTATTGCAATTTGAAAAGCAGACGAAGCTTTACGCTCCAAAATACTTTTCTGGGTTCCTCTTCTTTTAGCTTCATCATCACCAAGTGTAACATATTGAATACCTCCAACCAAATCTGATAATACTGGATTTTTAACAAGGCTTTCTAAATAATTACCATGAGCTGTGCCAACAAGTTGAACACCACGTTCAGCAATCGTTCTAGCAGCTAAAGATTCAAGCTCTGTACCTATCTCATCAATAATAATAACTTCTGGCATATGATTTTCTACCGCTTCTATCATAACTTGATGTTGTAACTCAGGACGCGCAACTTGCATTCTTCGAGCTCTGCCAATAGCAGGATGTGGAATATCTCCATCTCCAGCTATTTCATTTGATGTGTCAATGATAACTACCCTTTTTTCCATTTCATCTGCTAAAACTCTGGCAATTTCCCTAATAGCAGTCGTTTTTCCAACCCCAGGTTTTCCTAATAATAAAATTGATTGATTAGTTTCGAGTAAATCACGTATAATACTAATAGTTCCAAAAACAGCTCTACCAACACGACATGTTAAACCAATGATACTACCCTGTCTATTTCTTATAGAGCTAATACGATGTAATGTACGCTCTATTCCTGACCTATTATCACCACTAAAATTTCCTATTCTCTTAATAGAATAATCCAAATCATACCATGAAACTGTTTTATTTGATAAATATTCAGGACCAGATGGAAAACGAGCTTCAGGACGTCTACCTAAATCCATAACAACTTCTATTAAATTTTTTCGATTAACATGAACTTCTAAAGGATTCTTGATAAAATAAGGTAAAATTTCTAATAACTGATCTAAATCATCTGCAATTAACATAAGATTTTATATAATAATAAATCCTTAGGACTTTTATTTATAAGTTATTTAACAGTTAAAAAATAAATCAATCTGTTAATTTCTTATAATATACATCAATACTATATATCATATAATTTAAACTTATAATTAATTACTTTCAACTTAATACATAAATAAATCTATGTATCGCAAAGAATTTATAAATGTTATTGCTAAAGTTTATCAAAAACATACTTTATGTCCCTCTGAAATCATATATAATAATAATACGAAATGTATAATTAAAGGCTTTCGATATATAAATAAACAATATTATTCAGTTCCTTTAATTGAATTCGACGACAATACTCGTATGTGGGTTTTACCTCAAGAACTACAAATTGAAGAGATAGAAAAAAATTCAATGATAACTTAAATATACCAATATATCGTTATTATAATTTAGAAGATAAAGGAAAAAATAGTGCAATTCAATTTACAGGATCTAAAAGAATTATTATTATGTATAAAAACAAATGAACTACAATCTATAACAATAAAAAAAGATAAATTTGAACTGGTTATTAATCGTAAGCTATTAATAGCAAACTCAAATTATAATTATATAACTAATTTAAATTATATACCTTCAACAATTTCAAAGCCTTCATTAAAAGTCAATCCAATTACTGATAATAAAGAAAATATAGTTAAAGGTCTTAATATTGAAACACCAAATCAAGAAACAGAAATTTACTTTACAATTGTATCTCCTATGGTGGGAACTTTCTATAGATCTCCTTCACCTAGTGAACCTTATTTTGTCGAAGTAGACGACTATGTAAAAAATACTCAAACTGTTTGTATAGTAGAAGCTATGAAGTTAATGAATGAAATTGAAGCAGAAGTGAGTGGTCAAATTATTGAGATTTTAGTAAAAGATGGAGATATTGTAGATTGTGGACAACCTCTTATGAAAATCAAACAAAAATAACATAAAATTCAATAGAAGATTTTAACTATTGTTAAAAGATATCAGCTTACAAATTAGTTAAGTTTATAATAATAAAGTGAAAACTCACTTAAATAGTAAGTGAGCGTTTTAATGCCTTGTCTCAATAAATTAGAGAGGAGAATCTCGATGACACTTAGCTCACAAGAGCAAGAGGCAAAAAAAGTCCAAATCGTAGTAGACAAAGATCCGGTAAATACATCTTTTGAAAAATGGGCAAAACCTGGCCATTTTTCTAGGGCTTTGGCTAAAGGACCCAAAACAACAACTTGGATTTGGAATTTACATGCTGATGCTCACGATTTTGATAGTCATACTAGTTCATTAGAAGAAATTTCACGAAAAATTTTTAGTGCACACTTTGGACAATTATCTATAATTTTTCTTTGGCTAAGTGGGATGTATTTCCATGGAGCAAGATTTTCTAACTATGTAGCATGGTTAAATAATCCTACAGCTATTAAGCCTAGCGCACAAGTTGTTTGGCCAATTGTTGGTCAAGAAATCTTAAATGCAGATGTTGGTGGTGGTTTTCAAGGCGTACAAGTAACCTCTGGTTGGTTTCAATTATGGAGAGCTTGTGGAATTACTAATGAATCCGAATTATATGCAACAGCTATTGGCGGCCTAATTATGTCTGCACTAATGGTATTTGCTGGTTGGTTTCATTATCATAAAGCAGCACCAAAATTAGAATGGTTCCAAAACGTTGAATCGATGATGAATCATCATCTTGCTGGGTTATTAGGATTAGGATGCCTAGGATGGGCTGGACATCAAATTCATATTTCATTACCTATTAATAAATTATTAGATTCTGGTGTTTCACCTCAAGAAATTCCGTTACCCCATGAATTCTTAATAAATCAAACATTAATGGGACAACTTTATCCAAGCTTCAATAAAGGCATTTTACCATTCTTTACTCTTGATTGGAATGTTTATTCTGACTTTTTAACTTTTAAAGGTGGCTTAAATCCTGTAACTGGTGGATTATGGCTAAGTGATACAGCACACCATCATCTTGCATTAGCTGTTCTTTTCTTAATTGCTGGACATATGTACAGAACTAATTGGGGAATAGGACATAGTATGAAAGAAATTTTAGAAGCTCATAAAGGTCCTTTTACTGGTGAAGGACATAAAGGTTTATATGAAATCTTAACAACTTCATGGCATGCCCAATTGGCTATCAATTTAGCTATGATGGGTTCATTAAGTATAATTGTAGCACATCATATGTATGCGATGCCTCCATATCCTTTTATTGCAACAGATTATCCAACTCAATTGTCATTATTCACACATCACATGTGGATTGGTGGCTTCTGTATTGTAGGTGCAGGTGCCCACGCATCTATTTTTATGGTAAGAGATTATAATCCTGCACAAAACTATAATAACTTATTAGATAGAGTTATTCGTCATCGTGATGCGATAATATCTCACTTGAATTGGGTTTGTATATTTCTTGGCTTCCATTCATTTGGTTTATACATTCATAATGATACAATGCGTGCATTAGGAAGATCACAAGATATGTTCTCTGATACAGCAATTCAACTGCAGCCAATATTTGCACAATGGGTTCAAAATATACATACATTAGCTCCTGGTAACACAGCCCCAAATGCATTAACTACAGCTAGTTATGCATTTGGAGGAGATGTTATTGCTATCGGCAATAAAATAGCGATGATGCCTATACCATTAGGTACTGCTGATTTTATGGTACACCATATACATGCATTTACGATACATGTATCTGTATTAATTTTAGTTAAAGGTTTCCTATTTTCAAGAAATTCAAGATTAATACCAGATAAATCAAATTTAGGTTTTAGATTTCCATGTGATGGACCTGGACGTGGCGGCACATGTCAAGTATCAGGATGGGATCATGTATTTCTAGGACTTTTTTGGATGTATAATTGCTTATCCGTTGTTTTATTTCATTTTAGTTGGAAAATGCAATCAGATGTTTGGGGAAGTGTCTCCAAATCAGGAGCTATATCTCATATAACAGGTGGAAATTTTGCTCAAAGTTCCTTAACTATTAATGGTTGGCTAAGAGATTTTCTATGGGCTCAAGCATCACAAGTAATTCAATCATATGGATCTGCATTGTCTGCTTATGGATTAATATTCTTAGGTGCTCATTTTGTATGGGCTTTTAGTTTAATGTTTCTATTTAGTGGCAGAGGATATTGGCAAGAACTAATTGAATCTATTGTATGGGCACATAATAAAATTAAAGTTGCTCCAGCAATTCAACCAAGAGCTTTAAGTATTACACAAGGAAGAGCCGTTGGAGTAGCACATTATCTTTTAGGAGGTATTGGAACTACTTGGGCCTTTTTCTTAGCAAGAATTATTGCAGTCGGATAACACGAAATTAGGAAATATACACATGGCAACAAAATTCCCAAAATTCAGTCAAGCATTAGCACAAGACCCTACCACAAGAAGAATCTGGTATGGAATAGCCACTGCTCATGACTTTGAGACACATGATGGAATGACAGAAGAAAATCTATATCAAAAGATTTTTGCATCACATTTTGGACATTTATCAATTATTTTTTTATGGACTTCAGGCAATCTTTTTCATGTTGCTTGGCAAGGCAATTTTGAACAATGGATATTAAATCCATTAAAAACTAAACCTATTGCGCATGCAATATGGGATCCTCATTTTGGACAACCAGCTTTAAAAGCTTTTACTAAAGGTGGTGTATCATATCCTGTAGATATTACATATTCTGGCGTATATCACTGGTGGTACACTATTGGAATGAGAACAAACAATGATTTATATAGTGGATCGCTATTTTTATTAATATTATCAGCATTAATGCTGTTTGCTGGATGGCTTCACTTACAACCCAAATTTAAACCTGGATTAGCTTGGTTTAAAAATAATGAATCTCGCTTAAACCACCATTTATCAGGTTTATTTGGTTTAAGCTCTTTAGCTTGGACTGGTCACCTAGTTCATGTTGCTATACCAGAATCTAGAGGACAACATATCGGTTGGGATAACTTTACAACCATACTACCTCATCCAGCAGGCTTACAACCATTTTTTGTAGGTAATTGGGGAATATATGCTACACAACCTGATAATGCAACCCATATTTTTGGAACTAATGAAGGAGCTGGTACAGCAATATTAACATTTTTAGGTGGATTTCATCCACAAAGTCAATCATTATGGCTTACTGATATAGCACATCATCATCTTGCAATAGCCATTATCTTTATTGTTGCTGGACACATGTATAGAACTAACTGGGGAATAGGACACAATATTAAAGATATTCTAGAAGCACATACACCACCTAGTGGTAAGTTAGGAAAAGGTCATAAAGGATTATTTGAAACTATTACTAATTCATTACATATACAATTAGGATTAGCTTTAGCTTCTTTAGGAGTAATTACTTCATTAGTAGCACAACACATGTATGCTATGCCACCATATGCTTTTATGGCTAAAGACTTTACCACCCAAGCTGCCCTCTATACACATCACCAATATATTGCAGGGTTTTTAATGGTAGGTGCATTTGCACATGGGGCTATATTTTTTGTAAGAGATTATGATCCACAAAAAAATGCCGGTAATGTTTTAGCTCGAATGCTCGAGCATAAAGAAGCTATTATATCACATTTAAGCTGGGCTTCTTTATTTTTAGGATTTCATACATTAGGATTATACATACATAATGATACTGTAATTGCTTTTGGTGCGCCAGAAAAACAAATTTTAATTGAACCAGTTTTTGCACAATGGATTCAAGCAAGTTCTGGTAAAGCACTTTACGGATTTAATGTCTTATTATCTGCAAATAATAGTGTTGCTGTACAAGCTAGTAATAATATATGGTTACCAGGATGGTTAGAAGCTATAAACAGCGGAAAAAATTCACTATTTTTAACTGTTGGACCTGGCGATTTTCTTGTACATCACGCTATTGCCCTAGGATTACATACTACAGCTTTAATACTGGTTAAAGGTGCACTTGATGCAAGAGGCTCAAAATTAATGCCAGATAAAAAAGATTTTGGATATAGTTTTCCATGTGACGGACCTGGACGTGGAGGAACGTGTGATATCTCTGCATGGGATGCATTTTATTTATCAGTCTTTTGGATGCTAAATACAATAGGATGGGTAACATTTTATTGGCATTGGAAACATATTACAATATGGCAAGGAAATGTTAGTCAATTTAATGAATCTTCCACTTATTTAATGGGATGGCTAAGAGACTATTTATGGCTTAACTCTTCACCTTTAATTAATGGATATAATCCATATGGGATGAATAATTTATCAGTTTGGGCTTGGATGTTCCTATTTGGACATTTAGTCTGGGCTACAGGATTTATGTTCTTAATTTCTTGGCGTGGCTATTGGCAAGAATTAATTGAAACTCTTGCATGGGCTCATGAACGTACACCATTAGCAAATTTAATTCGCTGGAAAGATAAACCTGTTGCTTTATCAATTGTACAAGCTAGACTAGTTGGTTTAGCACACTTTTCAGTTGGCTATATATTGACATATGCTGCTTTTGTAATAGCTTCAACAGCAGGAAAATTTGGCTAATAATATATAAATTTATAATTAAATAAATACTAACAGCTGTTTTTATATTCATAAAAACAGCTGTTTTATCTCTTGAACTAGTAAACAAAATTAGATAAGATTAATAAAATAATCAAAATAATGAAGGATTTATAAAAAAATGGCCAAAAAAAGTATGATAGAAAGAGAAAAAAAGAGAATAAAACTTTTTACAAAATATGAAAAAAAACGTAAACAACTTAGAGAAAAAATTCAATCAATAGAATTATTCCAAGAAAAACTAGATATACAAAAAAAAATGCAAGAGTTACCAAGAAATAGTATGAAAACACGTTTAAGAAATCGTTGTTGGATTAGTGGAAGAAGTCGAGGATTTTACAGAGATTTTGGGTTATCAAGACATGCATTAAGGGAAATGGCACATGAATGTTTGCTACCTGGTGTTACTAAATCAAGTTGGTAAAAAAAGAGACAAAATATAATACTCTATAAATTAATATAGAGTATTAATAATATTATAATCTGTATATCAAATTAGCATTTTACAAACCAAATTGATTACCTCGACGATACTGTAAATAAGCCGCAACTAATAAGCCTGATATAGTAATTGGAATTAAACCTAACACAATTCCAGATAAAAGTGGTTCAACCATAGAAAACTCAATTTTGAAATATATTGTTCTGTTATTACACTTTACCTTACATTATTTGACATACTATTTTTGTAAGCCTTAAAGTCATTAATTATCTAAAACCAATAGCTGCCTGCCAAACAAAAGCTAATAACAGAAAAAATACAGGAATAACTGGCAAAATATCAACTAAAGGTCTAAATACTGAATAAGCCTCAGGAAGTTTAGCTACAATTAATGTAAGTTCCATTTTATTATACCTCAAAAATATTCAAATTATTTACTTCTATTAATTTACATTAAAGCTGACAATTTATTACATTTTCTTCTTAAATTTTTATGTAATTATTATGCATAAACAATATATCAAATATATAATTCACTAGAAATAAAAACTTATAGCAATAAATACTATAAATATTTTCTAAAATATAAAAAACTTGTACAATATAATCAAGTACATAAATTTAATGCGAAAGGAGATTGTATGAATATAATTATTCAATTGCTTGTCTTTTTATTAATTGCTTTATCGACAATATTAGTGGTTGGTATACCTGTGACATTAGCATCACCTGGACAATGGGAAAAATCTAAAAACTTAATATATACTGGGTCTGGATTATGGGCTGGACTTGTTATTATTACTGGTGTGGTTAACTCCTTTGTGATTTAAGCTATTAATAAAATTTTTTAAAGTTATAATTATATAAGAAAGATATTACTCTAATATATGATATAATTTATGCATATAATTATCATTACAAAACAACTTGACAATTATATGCATATTCTGAAATCATATTATCAATATTTAGCGGGTATAGCTCAGTGGTAGAGCGCAACCTTGCCAAGGTTGATGTCGCGCGTTCGAATCGCGTTACCCGCTTACTAATTTATTTCGATGAATCTGAAAAATCTGTGTCAATCACAGTCGTATTATCATTACTAGCTGGCGATGAATTGGCCGTAGGATTTGATTGAATTTTTTTACCAATATCCATCATTAAACTTTGTAATTCTTTTTGTAATCTAGAGATATTATCATAAGATTCATTTTCTATCGAATTCCTTAACTCTTTTATCTTTTCTTGTACTTTTTGCTTCATAGTATTATCTAACTTATCTCCTAAATCATCAACTTGGCGTTCTGACTGATAGCATAAGCTATCTGCTTGATTTTTTAAATCAATTTGTTCTCTTTTTAATTTGTCTGAATCTGCATTATTTTCTGCCTCTGCAACCATCTTATCAACTTCTTCTTTAGGCAAAGTTGATGCCCCAGTAATTGTAATAGATTGTTCTTTACCTGTTCCTTTATCAGTAGCTTTCACTGATAATATACCATTAGCATCAATATCAAATGCTACTTCAATTTGAGGCACTCCTCTTGGGGCTGGCATAATACCATCTAATCTAAATGTACCTAAACTCTTATTATCTTTAGTAAACTCTCGTTCTCCTTGTAAAACATGTATTTCAACATTAGGTTGATTATCCACTGCAGTTGAGAAGACTTCTGATTTTTTTGTTGGAATAGTTGTATTACGAGGTATAATTTTGGTCATCACACCACCTAAAGTTTCTACTCCTAATGATAAAGGAGTAACATCTAATAATAAAATATCTTTAACTTCTCCAGCCAATACTCCAGCTTGTACAGCTGCACCAATAGCAACTACTTCATCTGGATTTACACTTTGATTAGGCTCTTTACCAATAATTTTTTTTACAACTTCTTGTACCGCAGGTATTCTCGTAGATCCTCCCACTAATACAACTTCATTAATTTTACTTGTATCTAGCTGAGCATCTTTAAGAGCATTTTTGACTGGTATTTCACAACGTGTAATTAAATCGGCACATAAATCTTCAAATTTAGCTCTGGAAATACTACGTTCTAAATGTTTTGGACCCGTATTAGTAGCTGTAATAAAAGGTAAATTAATATCTGTTTGAGGTAAATTAGATAATTCAACTTTAGCTTTTTCAGCTGCTTCCATTAATCTTTGTAGTGCTTGACGATCCTCTCTTAAATTTATACCTTCTGCATTTTTAAATTCTTGAATTAACCAATCTACTATTTTGCGATCAAAATCATCTCCTCCTAAATGGGTATCTCCTGAAGTAGACAAAACTTCAAAAACACCATCACCAACTTCTAAAATCGAAACATCAAAGGTACCACCACCTAAATCAAAGACTAAAATAGTTTCATTATTCTGTTTATCCAGACCATATGATAAAGATGCAGCAGTAGGCTCATTTATAATTCTAAGAACATCTAAGCCTGCTATTCTACCCGCATCTTTTGTAGCTTGCCTTTGAGAATCATTAAAATAGGCTGGAACAGTTATAACAGCTTGTGTTACTGGCTGTCCTAAATATTTACTTGCATCTTCTGCTAATTTACGTAATACTTGTGCTGAAATTTCTTCAGGTGCAAATTCTTTATTTAAAGCTGGACACTGAATTTTGATAATATCTTGAGAAGTATTAATTTTATAAGATGACTGAGATAATTCCCTATCAACTTCTTCTTTTTTACGTCCTATAAAACGTTTCACTGAAGAAAAAGTATTATCTGGGTTAATAACAGCTTGACGCTTTGCAATTTGACCTACTAATTTATCTCCTGTTTTAGTATAAGCAACAACCGATGCTGTGGTTCGAAAACCTTCTGCATTTGGAATAACAGCTGGTTTTCCACCTTCCATAACAGCCACAACAGAGTTAGTAGTTCCTAAATCAATTCCCACAACTTTTGACATATAATTTCAATCCTTAAATAATAATAACTTACATAATAAAATGTTTTTAAGCTATAAAAAAATATCTTAATCCTTATTTTGAAACATTTAATATGAATTGAAAAGGTGTAATTACCGAACTTTTACAACGAAAAAGCACAAAACATAAGGACTTAGGCAATACTTGCAAGTCAGTATAGCAACTGTTACAATTTAATAGGAATAAAAATTAATAAATGAATCCCTAAATAAAAGTTGGTCTTTTTGTAATTATTGTTAGTAATATTTAAGGAAATACAAACTGTGTCTATTGGTCTTTTAGGAACTAAAATAGGAATGACGCAAATTTTTAAGAATAATGGATCTTGTATACCAGTTACAGTTTTAAGAAGTGGACCTTGTATAATAACTCAAATTAAGACTCAAGACTCTGATGGTTACAATGCCATTCAAATTGGTTATTCTCAAACAAATAGAAATCTTCTTACAAAAGCTCAACTAGGTCATTTAGATAAAATAGAAGCTCCAGCTTGTAAATATTTACATGAATATCATATAAATTCACCTGATGAATTTAATCTTGGACAAATCATTAGTGTTAATAATTTTAAAATAGGTCATAAAGTTAATGTGCAAGGAAATAGCATTGGTAAAGGTTTTTCAGGATATCAAAAAAGACATAATTTTAGTCGTGGACCGATGTCACATGGATGTAAAAACCATCGGCAACCTGGATCTATAGGAGCAGGTACTACTCCAGGAAGAGTATTTCCTGGCAAAAAAATGGCTGGAAGATTAGGTGGTAAAAAAACAACCATCAAAAATTTAGAAATAATTGATATTAATTCAGAACAACATTTTATGCTTATTAAAGGATCAGTCCCTGGTAAACCAGGGACTCTTCTTAGTATACAACCTTCTTAATCAAAACAATTATTAAAAAATTTTAATCAAATATGACAATAAACAAAACATTTATAGAGTATAAAATTAATAGTCCTAACTTAACTACACCTAAAAACTTATTAATATCTTTAAGAGTTAATAATAATAGTATGTATCTGATTCACCGTGCCTTTATAAATCAAATTACTAATAATCGACAAAGAAGTGCAAATACTAAAACAAGAAGTGAAATACGAGGTGGAGGTAAAAAACCATGGAAGCAAAAAGGAACAGGTAAAGCAAGAGCTGGATCAATACGCTCACCATTATGGAGAGGAGGAGGAGTAATTTTTGGCCCTAAACCCAAAGATAATAGAAAAAAAATTAACCAAAAAGAAAAAAAGATCGCAATTAATTCGTTACTTGTGAATAAAAAACCAATCACTTTAGCTGTAGATAATAATGTTTTCACAATAAAAGAACCAAAAACAAAACTTTTATCTCAAAAATTAAAAAGCTTGAATCTTGATATTAATCAAAAAATATTAATTATCACAGAAAGTAATAACCATAATTTATATCTTGCAACTCGCAATTTATCTAATGTAAAATTATTCAAAGCTGATCAAATTAATATAGCTTGTTTATTAAAAGCAGAGAAAATTATTATCACTGAAAATAGCTTATTAACTATAGCCGAGGTATACAATGTCTAAAAATAGAATTAAATTTTTGAGTGATATAATTGATAGACCTATCTTAACAGATAAAAGTACTCAATTGCTAGAAGAAAATCAATACTCTTTCAAAGTAAAAAAATATGCACAAAAACAAGATGTAAAAAAAGCTATCGAATACTTATTTAATGTAAAAGTTATTAATGTAAATATCATGAACCTACCCGTAAAAAAACGTTCAGTAGGAAAATTTACAGGAAAAAAAGCTATGTATAAAAAAGCAATTATTACAATACAAGATGGAAATAATATTAATTTATTTCCAGAAAGTTGATCTATTCAAATACTTAGCATTATATTGAATATACTACAGAAATTTAATTCAAGAAAATTATGGCTATCAGATTATACAGAGCATATACACCTGGTACACGCAATAGAACTGTATCTACATTTAATGATATTACAAAAAAGTCTCCTGAAAAAAAGTTAGTAATAAAAAAACAACAAAAAAAGGGACATAATAACCAAGGAAAAATAACATGCCGCCATAAAGGAGGAGGTCATAAAAAAAGATATCGTATCATCGATTTTAAACGAAATAAATTAAATATAAAAGCTAAAGTAGCTTCTATTGAATATGATCCTAACCGTAATGCAAGGATAGCTTTATTACATTATACAGATGGAGAAAAACGATATATTTTACATCCTCGATCTTTAAAAATTGGGTCTACTGTGATATCAGGACCTAATGTACCTATCGAAGTTGGTAATACATTACCACTAGCAAATATACCCTTAGGTACAGCTGTACACAATATTGAAATCACACCTGGAAAAGGAGGTCAAATAGTTAGATCAGCTGGTGCATATGCACAAATAGTAGCTAAAGATAGAAAATATGTGACTTTAAAATTACCATCCTGTGAAGTTCGTACAATCAATCAAAATTGCTATGCAAGTATAGGACAAATTGGAAATATAGACGCCAGTAATATTACAATTGGTAAGGCTGGTAGAAATCGTTGGTTAGGTAAAAAACCAAATGTAAGAGGTGTAGCAATGAATCCAGTAGACCATCCTCATGGTGGAGGAGAAGGCAGGTCTCCAATAGGTAAAACGCATCCTGTTACACCTTGGGGTAAACCAGCATTAGGTATAAAAACAAGAGATACAAAAAAATATAGTAATTACAGTATTTTACGACGTAGAAAATAAATTATTATAAAATTAATATTAATATGTCAAGATCATTAAAAAAAGGTCCTTTTATCAATATCAAACTATTTAATAAAATAGTTGAAATGAACAGACTTACTAAAAAACAAACTATTAAAACTTGGTCCAGAGCTTCTACTATTTTACCTAATATGGTAGGACATACTATTGCTGTATATAATGGCAAACAACATTTTCCCGTATTCATTTCTGACCAAATGGTAGGACATAAATTAGGGGAATTTGTTCCTACTAGAAATTTTAGAAGTCATATTAAAAGTGATAGAAAAACAAGGAAATAAAATATGACAGAAACTATAGAAAATATTACTGCAACTAGTAAATATTTGAGATTATCACCTTATAAAGTTAACCGTATTTTAAATCAAATTCGCGGTAAAACTTATCCTGAAGCTATGTTAATACTGCAATTTATGCCCTACCGTGGCTGTATAAATATAAGGAAAATATTAAATTCCGCTGCATGTAATGCACAACACAATTATGGTATGAATAAACAAAATCTAAAGATAAAACAAGCTTTTGTAAATAAAGGACCTAAGCTGAAAAGATTTCAACCAAGAGCACAAGGTAGAGCTTTTCCTATTCATAAACCTACGTGTCATGTAACAATATCTGTAATAAATTTAATTGCTCAATAAGAATAAATATTATGGGACAAAAAACTCATCCTCTCGGTTTTCGTATTGGAATTACTCAAAATCATCGGTCTGTATGGTTTGCTAATAATAAGTCATATCCAGTATATTTGCAGGAAGATTTTCAAATTAGGCAATATATTGAAAATAAATTACAAAATGCTAACATTGCTAAAATAGAAATCAATAGAAAAGTAGATCAAATAGAAATTCAAATTCATACTGCAAGACCAGGAATAGTATTAGGCAGATATGCAACAGGTATAGATATATTAAGAAACGAATTAACTAAAATATTAAACAAAAATACAAAAATTCGATTAGATGTTATTGAAATTATAGAACCTGATAAAGAAGCTAGACTGCTAGCAGATTTTATCTCACAACAACTTGAGAAACGTATTGCTTTTCGTCGTGCTGTACGACAAGCTGTTCAAAGAGCTCAAAGAGTAAATATAAAAGGTATAAAAATACAAGTTTCAGGAAGACTGAATGGTGCAGAAATAGCTCGTAGCGAATGGGTTAGAGAAGGCAGAGTTCCTTTACAAACATTAAGAGCTAATATTGATTATTCGTATAGAATAGCACAAACTACATATGGTGTTCTTGGAGTTAAAGTCTGGCTATTTAAAGGAGAATCTTTACCTGGCAACGATCAAATTAACTAATTTAAAGTAATAAATCAAAAGGTTAAGAAAACAAATGTTAAGCCCTAAAAGAACTAAATTTCGTAAACAACATAGAGGAAGAATGACAGGTAAGGCAACTAAAGGCAATACAATTGCTTTTGGAGATTATGCATTACAAGCTCTAGAGCCTGTATGGTTAACTTCTAGACAAATAGAAGCAACTAGAAGAACAATTACTCGTTACGTAAAAAGAGGTGGAAAACTTTGGATTAGAGTTTTTCCAGATAAACCAGTAACCGCAAGACCAGCTGAAACACGAATGGGATCTGGGAAAGGAGCTCCAGAATATTGGGTAGCTGTTATTAAACCGGGACATATACTATTTGAAATCACAGGAGTTCCAGAAAAAACAGCAAAAAATGCCATGAAATTAGCATCTTATAAATTACCAATTAAAACAAAATTTATCACTAAAAATATTAGTAATCTATGATTAAATTAACGTTAGCCGATATGCGTAAAATGACAAATCATGATATAGATACAGAAATTTTAAAAATTAAACAAGAATTATTTAATTTTCGGATGAAACTTACAACACGACAACAGGTTAAACCTCATCTTATAAAAAAATATAAAAGACAATTATCACAACTCATGACAATAAAACATGAACAATATTTTAATATAAATAATCAATAAAGAATGTAAATGTATAAGAATTCAATAAAATAAATCATATGACACTTAAAGAAAAAATAGGAATTGTTATTAGTAATAAAATGAGAAAAACAGCGGTTGTTGCTGTAAAAACAAAAATATCACATAAAAAATATGGCAAAATTTTATCTCGTACAAAAAAATACAAAGTTCATGATGAACATAATATATGTAGTATAGGTGATATTGTAAAAATAAAGGAAACGCGTCCTTTAAGTAAAACAAAATTTTGGACTTTAACTCAAAAAATAGAAGTATCAAATTAAATAAATATAATAAGTTTTATGATTCAAACACAAAGTTATTTAAATATAGCCGATAATAGTGGTGCAAGAAAAATTATGTGTATCAAAGTATTAGGTACAAGTAATCCCATATATGCAGGTATTGGAGATATTATTATAGGAGTAGTTAAAGATGCTATACCAAATATGAATATTAAACGGTCTGATATTGTACGTGCTGTAATTGTTAGAACAAAACATACATTACGTAGAAAAGATGGAATGAGTATTCGATTTGACGACAATGCAGCCGTAATTATTAATCAAGAAAATAACCCTAAAGGTACACGTGTATTTGGACCAATTGCACGTGAACTAAGAGATAAAAATTTTTCTAAAATTATTTCATTAGCACCGGAGGTCGTATAATGAGTAAAAAACTAAAAATACATGTAAAAAATGGAGATACGGTCAAAATTATTACTGGAGAATATAAAGGTAAAATAGGTACTATAATTAAAACAATACGTAAAAAAAATCAAGTTATAGTAAAAGATATTAATATGAAAGTAAAACATATTAGGCCTAGACAAGAAGGAGAAACAGGTAAAATAATAAGACAAGAAAGACCTATACATAGTTCTAATGTAATGCTTTATGATATAAATGAAAAAATAGCAAGTAGATATAAAAAAAATAAAGATGAGTTCGGTAAACTTAATCGAATCTTAATTAAATTAGAAAAAACCAAATAATAATCTATGAATATTTCTTTACAAACTATTTACCAAGACAAAATTATTCCTGATTTGAAACAACGCTTTCAATATAAAAATAGCCATGAAATACCAAAATTAGTAAAAATTACAATCAATCGTGGTCTTGGTGAAGCAAATCAAAACCCTAAAGCACTTGAAAATAGTATCAATGAATTCAAAATGATTACAGGACAAAAACCTATTATTACAAAATCCAAAAAAGCGATTGCTGGGTTTAAAATTCGAGAAAATATGCCAGTAGGTGTAACTGTAAATTTACGAAAACAAAAAATGTATGATTTTCTTAATAAATTAATTAATTTATCATTGCCAAGAATTCGAGACTTTCGTGGAATCAGCAAAAACCATTTTGATGGTAGAGGAAATTATAATTTAGGTGTAAGAGAACAACTAATTTTTCCAGAAATTGAATATGATCAAATTGATAAAATCAGAGGAATTGATATTACAATAGTAACTACTGCAAAAACAGATGAAGAAAGCTTTGCTTTATTACAAGGATTTGGAATGCCTTTTGAAACAGAATAAAAACTTTATTAAAGGGGGTAATATGGTTAATGATACGATTGCAGATATTTTAACAAGGATTCGTAATGCTAATTTAGCAAAACATCAAATTGTGCAAATTCCATCAACTAAAATTACTAAAAATATTATTAAAGTACTCAAAGAAGAAGGATTTATCGACTATTTCGAAGAAATCCATGAATCTTTGCAAGCATCTTTACTTATATCTTTAAAATATAAAGGGAAAAAAAAAGAATCTGTTATAACATCATTAAAAAGAGTAAGTAAACCTGGTCTACGAGTATATGCTAACCATAAAGAAATACCCAAAGTATTAGGAGGTCTTGGTATAGCTATTATTTCAACTTCTCGTGGTGTTATGACTGATCGAAGAGCTCGCCACTATGGATTAGGTGGTGAAGTTTTATGTTATATTTGGTAAATTATCTTAAAATGGAATACTTAATATGTCTCGTATAGGAAAACAACATATCATACTATCTGATCAAATCGATGTACACATAAAAGATCAGGTAATTACAATTAAAGGGCCAAAAGGAAGCTTATCACAGAACTTATCGGAGTTAGTCATAGTAACTCTTAGCAATGTAGAATCCAATAAAACTTTGTCTGTCTCTATTAAAGAAAAAAGTAAAAAAGCTCAACAAATTCATGGACTATCTAGAACACTAATCAACAATATGGTAATTGGAGTAAGTAATGGTTTCCGTAAAGACTTAGAAATAAGAGGTGTTGGTTACAGATCTCAATTAGACGGTAATAATTTAATTTTAAATGTAGGTTACAGTCATCCAGTTGTAATTAGTCCACCCAAAAATATCTCGATCCAAATAGAAAACAATACAAATATAATAGTCCAAGGAATTAACAAAGAAACAGTTGGATTAATTGCTGCAAAAATTCGTGATGTGCGACCACCAGAACCTTATAAAGGTAAGGGAATTAGATACAAAAATGAAACTGTTAAAAAGAAAATAGGAAAAGCTGGTAAATAAAATCATGCAAAAGAAACTTAAAGGAACTTTAGATAGACCAAGACTATATATATTTAAATCCAATAAACATATATATGCTCAAATAATTAATGATAATAATTCTAAAGTATTAACAACTAAATCAAGTATATCACCCGATATTAGAAATTATATCAAATCATCAAGTACTAAAGAAATTTCAGAACTTATAGGAACATCAATAGCAAAAGTATGTATTCAACAAAACATCAAAAAAGTTGTTTTTGATAGAGGTAAAAAAAAATATCATGGAAAAATTAAAGCTTTAGCGGATGCTATACGTAAAGAAGGTATTAATTTTTAACTAACATTATAAAATGATTAATAATAAAAAAAGAACTCCCAAAACTAAAGAACAAGAAAATCCATGGCAAGAAAGAGTTGTAGAAGTAAGGCGTGTAACAAAAGTTGTAAAAGGTGGCAAAAAACTTAGCTTTAGAGCAATCGTAGTTGTTGGTGATGAAAAGGGGCAAGTCGGAATAGGTGTAGGAAAAGGACAGGAGGTAATAGTAGCTGTCAAAAAAGCTGTCACAGATGCGAAAAAACATATCGTAAATGTGCCTATTACAAAATTCAATTCAATACCTCATCGCATACATGGAATATATGGTGCAGCTAAAGTTATTCTATTACCTTCTGCACAAGGCTCAGGTGTAATTGCTGGTGGATCAGTAAGAACTATTTTAGAACTGGCTGGAGTAAAAAATATTTTAGCTAAACAATTAGGATCATCAAATGCACTTAATAACGCAAAAGCTACGCTAAATGCACTATCGCACTTAAAAACAGTTAATCAGGTAGTTGAAGAGCGTAATATTTTGGTAGAAATGCTATACTCTCAATAAATACACATGTAATCAATGACGATATATTTTATTGCTATCAATGTCAATTAATTCAAAACTAGTAAAAAAAATTATTTTAACTTTACTATTATTAATTATAGCTCGTCTTGGTATTTTTATCCCAATACCTGGAATTGATCACGATGCTTTTTATAATCAAATTGGAAATAACGCTTTAGTAAATTTCTTAAATATTTTTTCTGGTGGCGGTTTTTCTACTATAGGATTGTTTGCACTAGGTATTGTTCCATATATTAATGCATCGTTAGTTATGCAATTATTAATAAAAAGTATACCTACTTTAGAAAAAATACAAAAAGAAGAAGGCGAAGCTGGACGACAACAAATTACACAAATTACAAGATATTTATCTTTAGGATGGGCAATTATACAAAGTATTGGTATATGTATATGGATTAAACCATATGTATTTGCTTGGGATATAATATTTATCCTAGATGTTGTTATAAGTCTCACAACAGGATCTATGATAATTATGTGGTTTTCTGAAGTCATTACAGAAAAAGGAATAGGAAATGGAGCATCTTTACTAATATTTCAAAACATTATTTCTGGTATACCACAAAACTTAAAAAGCTCTATTACAATTAATAATTACAGTATTATAAATAAAGGCATAATATTACTTCCCTTATTTATATTAATGCTAATAATTACAATATTAGTTCAAGAAGGTGTAAGAAAAATCACTATTGTCTCTGCTAGACAACTTACTAAAAGTAATCAAATTGATCCTCAAAGCTATTTACCTATTAAATTAAACCAAGGTGGTGTTATGCCTATTGTTTTTGCATCTGCATCGATTGCATTACCTAATTACATAGAAAGTAGTATTAATAATATTCAAATTCAAAAATTAATACATTACTTTACATCTAATAGTGCATTATACCTTACAACATATGGCTTATTAATCATTGGATTTAGTTATTTTTATTCTTCTATTATATTAAACACTGAAGATCTTTCTGATAACTTAAAAAAATTAGGTGCAAGTATACCAAATATAAGGCCAGGAGAAGATACCAAGCAATACTTAAAGAAAATTATTACTAAACTAACTTTTGTAGGATCTTTATTCTTATTTCTTGTTGCACTTGTACCATCAATAATAGCACAAATAACCCAAATTAATAGCTTTAAAGGTTTTGGCGCTACATCGCTACTGATTCTAGTAGGAGTAGCAATTGATACAGCTAAACAAATTCAAACATACATTATTTCAGAACAATATGAAAGTATGATGAAATAAATATAATATCCTTTAATTATTCAAAATAACTATGAAAGTAAGACCATCAGTAAAAAAAATGTGTGAAAAATGTAGAGTCATTCGTAGACATCGTAAAGTTATGGTAATATGCACTAATCCTAAACATAAACAAAGACAAGGTTAAGATAAAATTATTATTATTAACTACAATATTAAAATTGGAGATATAAGTGGCCAGAATAGCAGGAGTTGATCTTCCCAAAAATAAAAGAGTAGAAATTGCATTAACATATATATATGGAATAAACATTACAAGTGCAAAAAAAATTGTAAATGAGACAAAAATAGATAAAAATCGTAGAATCATCGATTTAAATGATGATGAGATTGTGAAACTAAGATCTATTTTAGATGAAAAATATCAAATAGAAGGAGATCTCAGAAGAATTGAGTCTATAAATATTAAAAGATTAATGGAAATTAATTGTTATAAAGGAAAAAGACATCGACTAGGCTTACCATTAAGAGGACAAAGAACAAGAACAAATGCTAGAACACGTAGAGGTTCAAAGAAAACAATGGCTAACAAAAAAAAAGCACCTAAAAAATAAATTTTAACTAACTGAAGAAAACACAATATATGGCCAGACAAATTAAAAAAAACACCAGTAATCGAAACAAAAAAAATATAACAAATGGAATAACACATATTAAATCAACATTTAATAATACCATTATTACAATAACCGATCTAAAAGGAAAAACAATAGCATGGTGTTCTTCAGGTGCTAGTGGCTTTAAAGGAGCTAAAAAAGGTACACCTTTTGCAGCTCAAACAGCAGCTGAAAAAGCTGCTAAAAATGCTATTGATCAAGGTATGAAACAAAGTGAAGTTATGATTAATGGACCAGGAGCTGGTCGAGAAACAGCCATTCGAGCTTTACAAGCTGCTGGGATTAATATAACACTAATAAAAGATATTACTCCTGTACCACATAACGGATGTAGACCACCAAAAAAACGTAGAGTTTAATAATTATAGAAAACGCAATTAGTATAGTATATTCGTTATATCTATCCTTAAGACAAGGAATGTTTGATACATGACTCATTTTCAAATTGAATGCATAGAGTCAAAAACAGAAGGAGCTCGTGAACAATACGGACGTTTCATTTTAGAACCTCTACAACAAGGACAAGGTATTACAGTTGGCAATGCTTTACGAAGAACCATACTAGCTGACCTATATGGAGCTGCTGTTGTTGCGGTAAGAATAGCTGGAATTAACCATGAATTTTCTACCATTGCCGGCGTAAGAGAAGATGTCTTAGAAATTTTACTGAATCTTAAAGAAGTTGTACTTAGAAGTTATACAGATCAACCTCAAATTGGCCGAGTACGTGTTCAGGGACCAGCAATAATCACTGCTGGCTTATTTGATATTCCAGATGAAATTGAAATTATTGATCCAAGGCAATATATTGCAACTATATGTAATAATACCATTTTTGAAATGGAATTTAGAATCGAACAAGGAAAAGGATATAGATTAATAGATAAAGGTATTGATGATAAAGCTGTAGATTTTTTACAAATAGATGCTGTTTTTATGCCAGCTAAAAAGTTTAATTATACTGTAGAAGAAATTAGATTAAATCCTAATACCATACAAGAGAAACTATCAATTGAACTATGGACAAATGGTAGTTTAACCCCTCAAGAGGCTTTAAGCCAAGGTGCCACAGTTTTAACAAATTTGTTTTATCCGCTAAGAAAAATTGATTTCAAGCCTGTAGAAGATACAAATATACAAGAACAGCAACAAATCAGTCTTGTATTAATTGAAGAATTACAGCTATCAGTAAGAGCCTATAATTGTTTAAAAAGAGCACATATTCATTCCATATCTGACTTACTAGATTATTCACAAGAAGAATTATTGGAAATAAAAAATTTCGGTCAAAAATCTGCTGAAGAAGTAATTGAAGCTTTACAAAAAAGACTTGGAATTACTCTTCCTAAAGAGAAAATAAACAATTAAGATTAAATAAATTAAAAAATGAATACAATTACTCAAAATAGACTAAATAATCAACAAACATGGTATATTATTGATGCTAAAAGTAAAAAACTAGGTCGATTAGCTACATTAATTAGTTATATACTAACAGGCAAAAATCAACCAATATATAATCCATCTAAAATTAGTAATAATTATATTATTGTAATAAATACAAAAGAAATCTCCATAAGTGGTCGTAAAAAACAACAAAAACGATATAAACGTCATAGTAGTAAACCAGGAAGTTTAAAAATAGAAACTCTAGAAAATTTACAACAACGTTTACCGAATCGTATAGTTCAACATTCTGTAAAAAATATGCTACCAAAAGGTAAACTAGGGCGTAAAATCTTGAAAAACTTAAAATTATATAGTGAAAATCAACATCCACATATAGCACAAAATCCAATTAAAATAGAAGTATAAAATTACTAAGATTATGAATATTACACCTTTACCAACAAAAGTAATATACAGTGGAACTGGAAGACGTAAAGCATCGATTGCAAGAGTCAGATTAATTCCTGGATCAGGTCAACTAGTGATCAATGGATTACCCGGCGAATCTTATTTACAATTTAGTCCAAATTATATTAGAACTACATACAGTCCTTTACAAACACTTGGTCTTAATAAAGAATATGACATCTTTGTTAATGCACAAGGAGGAGGATTGACTGGGCAAACTGATGCTATTCGTCTTGGGGTTGCCAGAGCATTATGTTGTATTAACCCAGAACATAGAATACCATTAAAAGCAGAAGGCCACTTAACACGTGACTCTCGAATTAAAGAACGAAAAAAATATGGTTTACGTAAAGCAAGAAAAGCACCACAATTTTCTAAACGATAATAATTAAAGCAAATAATAGTTTACATTTATATTATATATGGCTAAAAATAATATTCACCCCAAATGGTATCCTAATGCAAAAGTATATTGTGATGGTAAACATATTATGACTATTGGATCAACAAAACCTGAATTACATGTTGATATATGGTCTGGTAATCATCCTTTTTTTACAGGCTCACAAAGAATTATTGACACTGAAGGACGTGTAGAACGTTTTGTACGCAAATACAATTTTAAATCCGATGATAATAAAATTGAAAATTAATAAAATACTATAAGAATTTGACAGCTAATTCAACAAATCGATACAATATTAATGTACTTATTAATAATACTTAAATTTAACTTAATTAATGCCTACTATACAACAATTAGTTAGATCACCACGCTTTAAAATAGAACAAAAAACAAAATCTCCCGCTTTAAAAAGTTGTCCACAAAGAAGAGGAGTCTGCACAAGAGTATATACAACAACACCTAAAAAGCCTAATTCTGCTTTAAGAAAAGTAGCAAGAGTTAGATTAACTTCAGGATTTGAAGTGACAGCGTATATACCTGGAATTGGACATAACATTCAAGAACATTCTGTTGTTTTAATTCGAGGTGGACGTGTTAAAGATTTACCTGGTGTTAGATATCATATTGTAAGAGGAACACTAGATGCAGCGGGTGTAAAAGATCGACGTAAAAGCCGATCTAAATATGGAACCAAAAAACCAAAAGAATAACCTGTCTTTATATACATATTTATATTTTTAATTATCATGTCTCGTAGAAATACATCAAAAAAAAGAAATATTAAACCCGATCCTTTATATAATAGTAAACTTATAAGTATGTTAACAGCAAGAGTATTAAAAAATGGAAAAAAAAGCATCGCTCAAAAGATTATATATAATTCTCTAGCTATAATTCAAGAAAGATCAGAATCAGAACCATTACATATTCTAGAAAAAGCAATTAGGAATGCTACACCATTAGTCGAAGTAAAAGCAAGAAGAGTAGGGGGATCTACATATCAAGTACCTATTGAAGTACGGGCATATAGAGGAACAAATCTAGCACTAAGATGGATAACAAAATTTGCAAAAGAAAGATCAGGCAAAAATATGTCTACAAAGTTAGCCAATGAAATTATTGATGCGGCTAATGAAAATGGAAATTCTATCCGAAAAAGAGAAGAAACTCATCGAATGGCAGAAGCCAATAAAGCATTCGCTCATTATAGATATTAAATAATTATAAAAATTAACCGCTAAAAGTAATTTTTTTCATCTCTATATATTCAAACAATACAATATGGCAAGAACAAAATTTGAACGCAAGAAACCTCATGTAAATATTGGAACAATTGGTCACGTAGATCATGGTAAAACAACACTAACAGCTGCTATTTCAGCAACATTAGCTATATCTGGAACTACACAATCAAAAAAATTTGATGAGATCGACGCCGCACCTGAAGAAAAAGCAAGAGGAATAACAATTAATACTGCTCATGTAGAATATGAAACCGATAATCGTCATTATGCACATGTAGATTGTCCTGGACATGCAGATTATGTAAAAAATATGATTACTGGAGCTGCACAAATGGATGGTGCTATCTTAGTTGTATCAGCTGCTGATGGTCCTATGCCTCAAACAAGAGAACATATTTTACTAGCTAAACAAGTTGGTGTACCAAATATAGTTGTATTTTTAAATAAAGAAGATCAAGTTGATGATGAAGAATTATTAGAATTAGTTGAATTAGAAGTAAGAGAATTATTAGTTCAATATGACTTTCCTGGCGATGATATTCCTTTTGTTGCAGGATCAGCATTACTTGCTTTAGACTATGTTACAGAAAATCCGGATACCAAAAAAGGTGATGATGGATGGGTCGATAAAATTCATAATCTAATGGAATCTATTGATAAATACATTCCAACTCCAGAAAGAGATATTGATAAAACTTTCTTAATGGCTGTTGAAGATGTTTTCTCAATTACAGGAAGAGGCACCGTAGCAACAGGTAGAATTGAAAGAGGAGTAATTAAAGTTGGCGATAGTATTGAAATAGTAGGTATACGTGAAACACGTACTACAACTATTACAGGATTAGAAATGTTTCAAAAAACGTTAGATGAAGGTATGGCTGGAGATAACATTGGTATACTTCTGAGAGGAATACAAAAAAAAGATATTGAAAGAGGAATGGTATTAGCTAAGCCTGGAACAATAACTCCTCATACACAATTTGAAGCTGAAGTATACATATTAACACAAGAAGAAGGAGGAAGACATACTCCATTTTTCTGTGGATATCGACCACAATTTTATGTACGTACTACTGATGTGACAGGTACAATTACACAATTCACAGCTGATGATGGCTCAGCAGCTGAAATGGTAATGCCAGGTGATAGAATAAAAATGAGTGCAGAATTAATTAATCCCATAGCTATTGAGCAAGGAATGCGATTTGCAATAAGAGAAGGTGGTAGAACTGTAGGGGCTGGAGTAGTATCAAAAATATTAGAATAAGATCAAAATATATATAAACAAATGAATATAAATCATAATAGTATTCGAATTAAATTAAAAGGATATGACAAAAGCTTATTAAACATATCATGCAAAAATATTTTAGAAGCTGTTCAAAGAACTAATGCTATTTCTATTGGACCAATACCTTTACCTACAAAAAAAAGAATCTATTGTGTACTACGTTCTCCACATGTAGATAAAGATTCTAGAGAACATTTTGAACTAAAAATACATAAAAGAATGATTAATATTCATAAACCATCTTCCCAAACCATAGATGCTCTTATGAAACTCAATTTACCTGCTGGAGTAGATATAGAAGTAAAACTATAATTAATTAAAAAGTGTTTAATCAATAATAAAATTAGACACTTTTTAATTATTTAATTAATATAATAATCAAAATTTAATATAAACTTTCTTCTTTATGAGTTTCAATTGTGCAATCACTTTGTGGATAAGTAACACAAGTTAGAATAAAACCTGCCTTTTCTTGATCTTCATCTAAAAAAGATTGATCACTCTGATCAATCTCACCTTTGGCAAGAAGACCTGCACAAGTTGAACATGCACCAGCACGACATGAATAAGGTAGATCGATACCTTGTTCATCAGCTGCATCTAAAATATAAACATCTTCTTCACAACTAATCACAGTTTTCTCATCAGGCATAATTAATTCTACTTGATATTTTGTCATTTCATCCTCCATAATAATTCAATAGATCTAGGGTATTTATAAATCTTAAAGAATTTTAAAGACAATAACTGGAAAAAACTAGATAATTATATAATTTAGTTATTATTAATTAAATATGAAAATATTCTTTTTTTATAAGTTTACAATATTTACAATACCTTTTTAAGATTAACTATTTTCATTAATTATGGTTCAATTAAACACAAATTCTGTACTATATCCCAACTTAAAAATATATAAAAAAGATAAAGAGAACAAATACTACTTACAAGAAATTAATATTCTAACTAAAAGATTAATTATTCAAAATTGGCGAAGGCCATCTTTATTACTCACTAGTATTATACAACCACTTTTATGGTTACTAATGTTTAGTGCCTTATTTCAAAATGCAGAAATAGCACTATTTACATCAATTAGTGAATACAATGATTTTATTGGTAGTGGATTAATTGTGTTTACAGCTTTTACATCTTCATTAAATGCTGGGCTTCCATTAATGTTTGATCGTGAATTTGGTTTTTTTAATCGTTTATTAAGTGCTCCCTTATACTCAAGATACTCAATTATAATTTCTTCTTCTCTTAGTATTATAATTAGCATTGGAATTCAAGTCGCAAGTATTGTCTATATATGTTATTTAAAAGGTACTTTAATTTTTTCTATACATAATACAGGAATTATTATTTTAACTATTTTTCTTTTAAGTAATAGTATCATAAGTATTAGTTTAATTCTTGCCTTTATATTACCTGGACATATTGAATTACTAGCCTTTATTTTAGCAATCAATTTACCTCTCTTATTTTCTAGTACAGCTTTAGCTCCTTTAAGCTTTATGTCTTCATGGTTAAAGATATTAGCTAGTATAAATCCTTTAAGTTATGCTATTGAAATAATTCGCTATACACATTTAAATATTTCATGGTCATTGGAATCTAGTATACTAACAAGCTCTTTTGGTAGTATTAATATATTAAATATCACAACATTTATGATTACAATTAACTACTTATGCTTATTATGTATTTATAAACTTATTTGTAATAAATTTGAAGATTAATATAAAATAGAGATCTGGAAAAAAGAAGAATGTTATAATATACTTGTATCAATGAGACAATTATTGTATTACATTTGAGAATAATTAAATATTATTATAATAGCTAAAACAAATATAAGTAAGAAAGGAAAAAATTTAGAGATTAATATTGAGGAGGTATGAAGTTTTAATGGGATTACCATGGTATCGCGTTCATACAGTTGTTTTAAATGATCCAGGTCGATTAATTTCAGTACATTTAATGCATACTGCATTAGTTGCAGGATGGGCAGGATCAATGGCTTTATATGAGCTAGCTGTTTTTGATCCTTCAGATCCTGTCCTTAATCCAATGTGGCGTCAAGGAATGTTTGTAATGCCTTTTATGGCAAGATTAGGAGTTACTGATTCATGGGGTGGATGGAGTATAACAGGAGAAAGTGCATCAAACCCAGGTTTATGGAGCTTTGAAGGAGTTGCGATAACTCATATTATACTTTCTGGCCTACTATTTTTAGCATCAATATGGCATTGGGTATATTGGGATCTTGAACTTTTTAGAGATCCTAGAACAGGAGAACCTGCTTTAGATTTACCAAAAATTTTTGGCATTCATTTATTATTATCAAGTTTACTATGTTTTGGATTTGGAGCATTCCATACTACTGGTTTATTTGGGCCTGGTATCTGGATATCTGATGCATATGGTGTTACAGGAAAAGTACAACCTGTAGCACCTGCATGGGGACCAGATGGATTTAATCCTTTTAATCCTGGTGGTATTGCATCACATCATATTGCAGCTGGCACGGTTGGAATCTTAGCTGGTGTGTTTCATTTAACAGTTAGACCTCCACAAAGACTTTACAGAGCATTAAGAATGGGGAATATTGAAACTGTATTATCGAGCAGTATTTCAGCTGTATTTTTTAGTGCGTTTATAACTTGTGGTACGATGTGGTATGGATCAGCTACTACTCCAATAGAACTCTTTGGACCTACAAGATATCAATGGGATAGTGGATATTTTCAACAAGAAATAGAAAGAAGAGTAGAAAATTCTATAAATGAAGGAGCTAGTCCTGTAGAAGCATGGTCAAGAATACCAGATAAATTAGCTTTTTATGATTATATTGGAAATAACCCTGCGAAAGGTGGTCTTTTCCGCTCTGGACCTATGGATAAAGGAGATGGTATTGCAGAAGCATGGTTAGGACATCCCATATTTCAAGATCGAGATGGTAGAGAACTAACAGTAAGAAGAATGCCTGCTTTCTTTGAAACATTTCCAGTAATTTTAGTAGATAAAGATGGTATTATCAGAGCAGATATACCATTTCGTAGAGCTGAATCTAAATATAGTATAGAACAAGTTGGTGTAACTGTAAATTTTTATGGCGGCAAACTAAATGGTAAAGTATTCACAGATGCTCCTAGTGTGAAAAAATATGCTCGCAAAGCTCAATTAGGTGAAGTATTTGAATTTGATCGCACTACTTTAGAATCCGATGGTGTTTTTAGAAGCAGTCCTAGAGGATGGTTTACTTTTGGTCACGCTAATTTTGCCCTAATTTTCTTTTTTGGTCATTTATGGCATGGATCTAGAACAATTTTTAGAGATGTATTTGCTGGAATTGGAGCAGAAGTAACAGAACAAGTAGAGTTTGGTGCTTTCCAAAAATTAGGAGACAGAAGTAGTAAAAGACAAGGAGCTGTTTAATTTATTTTCCATCTATTAATTCATAATAATTGATAAATACAATATTTACTTAGGAGATAAAAATAATATGGAAGCTCTTGTATATGTATTTTTATTAACCGGAACTTTAATGGTTATTTTCTTTGCTATCTTTTTTCGTGATCCCCCAAGAATAGCAAAATAATAATCAAGAGCAAACACAAATTAATATTATAAATAAAAAAACAACTCTCTATAGTTCATTGAGAGTTGTATTAAAATCAATAAATATTTACTCTTCATGTTCTTCAAAAGGATCTCTTAGTTCCTTTGCAGAAGGACCAAAAGCTGTATAAATAGAATAACCCGTGATACCCAAAAGTAAACTAGAGATAAAAATACTTAAAATGGTTGCTATTTCCATAAATCAAAAATCAATACAATTATACTTAACTAAGTTGGCTAATTTGCCTACTGTAGATTATAACAAAAAATAATAAAAAAATATTATGGCACTAAGAACTAGATTAGGAGAAATTTTACGACCATTAAACTCAGAATATGGTAAAGTAGCACCTGGATGGGGAACCACGCCTATTATGGCTGTTTTTATGCTACTTTTCTTTTTATTTTTATTAATTATATTACAAATATATAATTCTTCACTTGTTTTAGAAAACGTTGATGTAGATTGGGCAACATTAGGTAACTAAGATCGTATTATAAAATACATCAAGCATAATATTAAATCATCTTGCTTGATGTGATTATATTTTAATCAGCTAATATCAATTCATCTTCAGCAAAATTATTAGTGTTAATACCACTATAAGTTTCTTTCTGAAACCTTACTAATACAGGATATTTAATTCCACCACTATCTACTTTTACAACAGTACCTAAATCTTGATACCAATAAGATTCTTTTCGTACAACTTTAACTAAATCACCTTTTTTTAACATAATAATATTATCACCTATTCAAAAAATCAAAGTTATTAATCATAATACGTAATATCTATTTCTTAAGATTTATATCATAACTTTTGTAAAATTCTTAGTATTATACATACAAAGATAAAAACTAAATATTAAATTAATTGCCTAAAATAGAATAGAGCTGTTACATTCTTTAAAGAATAGAATAAATTCTTGTAATAGAGGTATTAATCAATGAAATTATCATGGAAAACTATTTTATTATGGTCTTTACCATTTATAGTAATTATCTTTTTTTTATGGCAAGGTTTTTTAACTCCTACAGCTACTGATATTGAAAGTAATATTGCTAACTCACGAATGACTTATGGACGTTTTTTAGAATATCTAGATATGGGATGGATCAAACGTGTAGATATGTATGATAATGGTCATACAGCAATTGTAGAAGCCTTAGGTCCTGAACTAGGAAATCGGGTACAAAAAATTCGTGTCGAATTACCAGCAAATGCACCTGAATTAATAACTAAATTACGTAAAGCACAAATTGATATTGATGCTCATCCTCCTAAAAATAATAGTGCAATATGGAACTTAATTGGAAGTTTATTTTTTCCAATATTATTTATTGGAGGACTTGCTTTATTATTTAGAAGATCAAATAATACATCCGGTGGTCCAGGACAAGCTATGTCATTTGGTAAATCTAAAGCATTATTTCAGATGGAAGCTAAAACAGGTGTTGTATTTGATGATGTAGCAGGCGTAGATGAAGCAAAAGAAGAATTTCAAGAAGTTGTAACTTTTTTAAAAGAGCCTGATTCTTTTACCGCAGTAGGGGCAAAAATTCCTAAAGGAGTTCTATTAGTTGGTCCTCCTGGGACAGGAAAAACTTTGTTAGCTAAAGCTATTGCAGGCGAAGCAAATGTTCCTTTTTTCAGTATTTCTGGCTCTGAATTTGTAGAAATGTTTGTAGGAGTTGGAGCTTCTCGAGTAAGAGACTTATTTAAAAAAGCTAAAGAAAATGCACCATGCATAGTATTTATAGATGAGATAGATGCTGTTGGAAGACAAAGAGGAACTGGAATTGGTGGTGGAAATGACGAAAGAGAACAAACATTAAATCAGCTATTAACCGAGATGGATGGCTTTGAAGGTAATACTGGTATTATTGTAATAGCTGCTACCAACCGTGCTGATATTCTAGATTCTGCATTACTAAGGCCTGGACGTTTTGATAGACAAGTAACAGTTGATGTTCCCGATTTAAATGGTCGTCTATCGATTTTAAAAGTACATGCTAAAAATAAAAAAATTAGTGATGATGTATCTATTACAACAATAGCACGTAGAACACCCGGTTTTTCTGGAGCAGATCTTGCAAATTTACTAAATGAAGCAGCTATTTTAACAGCTAGAAAGCATAAAAATGCTATCACTATGTCAGAATTAGATACATCAATTGATAGAGTGGTAGCAGGTATGGAAGGTACACCTTTAGTTAATAGTAAAAGTCAACGCTTAATTGCATACCATGAAATTGGTCACGCTATTGTAGGAACTTTATTAAAAGATCATGATCCTGTTCAAAAAGTCACCCTAATTCCTCGTGGCCAAGCTAAAGGACTTACATGGTTTGTACCAAATGATGATCAATCACTTATTTCTCGAGCACAAATAATTGCAAGAATAATGGGTGCCTTAGGTGGGAGAGCAGCTGAAGAAATTGTATTTGGTAATACAGAAGTAACAACTGGAGCAAGTAATGACTTACAGCAAGTTACATCTATGGCAAGACAAATGGTAACCCGATTTGGAATGTCAGATATTGGACCTCTATCTTTAGAAAATGAAAATAGTAATCCATTTTTAGGAAGAGGCATGAATTCCAATAGCGAATATTCAGATGAAATAGCTATAAAAATAGATAAGCAGGTTCAAGCTATAGTAAAAAAATGTCACCAAGATGTTCTTCAAATCATAGAAGATAACCGTGTAGTTATTGATCATTTAGTTGATATTTTAATCGAACATGAAACAATAGATGGTCATATGCTAAATAAAATAATATCCGATTATACTGAAGTACCTAATAAAAATAAATATGTAAAACAACTTGCATAAATCAGAATATAAACGAGACTGACGGGACTCGAACCCGCAACTTCCGCCGTGACAGGGCGGTGCTCTAACCAATTGAACTACAGTCCCATTAAATAAAACTATTAGGAGAGAGAGGGATTCGAACCCTCGGTACATTATAATAACTGTACAACAGATTAGCAATCTACCGCTTTCGACCACTCAGCCACCTCTCCAACTATGATTAGAATCATAACATATGATTAAAAAAAATCCTAGGGGAAATAATGATTATATAAATTAAATATAATGGCTCAAGCGGGATTTGAACCTGCGACCTTGGGCTTATGAGTCCCCTGCTCTAACCAACTGAGCTATTGAGCCTCCTTAAGTTATATTTGTCATCAGCTTAACATAAAGATTTAAATAAAAACAAGATTAAATTGTAATTGAAGTTCCAAAATTATTATCAATTAATAAAGAAATTAATATGCTATTTGGTACTCGACCATCAATAATTTTGACACAATTTACACCTTCCGATAAAGCTTTTATGCAGCTTTCAACTTTTGGCAACATACCACCTTGAATAACTTTATTATTAATTAATTCTAAAACTTTATCTTTTTTAAGATGATTAATAATACTAGATAAATCTTTTGGATCTAATAAAATACCTGGTGTATCAGTAAGCATAATTAACATTTCTGCATTTAATGCACGTGCAATTTCTCCTGCAACAGTATCTGCATTAATATTATATGATAGTCCTGTTATACTAGAAGCTACAGGCGAAATAATGGGTGTGTAATTATTTCTAATTAATAAATTAATTAATTCAATATTAATAAACTGAACTTGTCCCACCCTACTATTCGAATTTGGCTCCAGAGGATTAGCAATAATTAAATTAGCATCTTTTCCTGATAAACCAATCGCTTTACAGTTATGTTTATTAAGCAAAGTAACTAAGTTTTTATTTACTTTTCCAACTAAAACCATTTCCACAATTTCCATAGTATCTGGATCAGTTATTCGTAATCCATTATGAAACTTAGGTTCAATTTGAGATTTTTCTAACCAATAATTAATAATTGGACCTCCACCATGTACAATTATTATATTAATTCCAAACTTAATTAATAAAGTAATATTTTCAACTACTTGTTGAGTTAATTGTGGATCTTTCATGGCTGAACCACCATATTTTATAACAATTGTTTTATTTTTTATCTTAAGTATAAAAGGTAAAATTTGATTTAATAATTTTATATGAGTTGAATCATTCATAAGAGTTATGTATTGATAAAATATAAGAATTTACAATGCTTATTTTATATGCAATTATATAATTGTTATATTATTTATAACAAGTCAATACTAAAAATATAGCATTATTCAATCTACAAAATATTTATACATATATGTATATTTTTTGGCAAAATATTAGTAAATTTCCTACTTTTCTTATATCAGTTTTTACGGGGTTTTTCTTGACAGCTCTTTACCCAATTTTTCAGTTATTAAAGAGCCAAAACTTGATTTATATTTTTTTGGTTTTTATTATAGTTTTTTTATTATATATTACTTTAAAATCAATGTTAGGATATGCATAAAAATCTTGTTTTAAAACAGATAAAAATAAACCAAAAGTCAAATAATTAAAACAAAATCGGACATATATAATATTATCTATATACCTAAGTATTGTAGTTATATCAAATTTATACTTATACTATATTTAATTAGTTCAATAAATCTAATATGAATAATATCAATTCAGAACAATATCAAACAGGTGCTTTTGCTTTAATTGATAGCTTAGTTAGGCATAACGTAAGTCATATCTTTGGTTATCCAGGTGGTGCAATTTTACCTATTTATGATGAATTATATAAATGGGAGAAAAAAGGATTAATTAAACATATTTTAGGACGTCATGAACAAGGATCAGCCCATGCTGCAGATGCATATGCAAGATGTAGTGGTAAAATTGGAGTATGTTTTGCTACATCAGGTCCAGGAGCTACAAATTTAGTAACTGGCATAGCTAATGCACAAATGGATTCTGTTCCTATGGTAGTAATTACAGGACAGGTTGCAAAACCATTTATTGGAACAGATGCTTTTCAGGAAGTTGATATTTTTGGTATTACTTTGCCTATTGTTAAACACTCGTATGTTGTAAGAGATCCAAGAGATATGAGTAAAATTATAGCAGAAGCATTTTATCTTGCAATTCATGGTAGGCCTGGACCGGTACTTATTGATGTACCAAAAGATGTTGGCTTAGATAAGTTTATCTATAAACCTATTAACCCAGGTCAAATTAATCTTCCTGGTTACAGACCGATAATTCAATCTCATAACACACAATTATTAAAAACATTAGAATTAATAAAAGAAGCTAGGCAGCCTTTACTATATATTGGAGGAGGATCTATTATTGCTAATGCACATGAATGTATTATAGAATTAGCTGAAACATGTCAAATTCCAATTACAACAACATTAATGGGTAAAGGAATTATTGATGAAAAGCATGAACTATCATTGGGCATGCTTGGAATGCATGGAACAGCATATGCAAATTTTGCAGTTAGTGAATGTGACTTGCTAATAGCATTAGGGGCAAGATTTGATGATAGAGTTACAGGTAAATTAGATGAATTTGCCTGTAATGCTCAAGTAATTCATATAGATATAGATCCAGCTGAAATTGGTAAAAATCGTATTCCTCAGATAGCTATTGTTGGTGATATAACAGATTGTATTGAAGAACTTATTAGTCTTATAAAATCACAAAAAGTATTTCAAAATACTTATACATATTCATGGAAAGAAAGAATAAATAAGTGGAAGCAACAATATCCTTTACTTGTTCCTAAGCATATTTCAAAAGTATCTCCGCAAGAAGTTTTGACTGTTTTAAATCAGTATACTCGTCAAGCTTATTATACAACAGATGTTGGTCAGCATCAAATGTGGGCTGCACAATTTTTAAATGTTTTACCAAGACATTGGATGTCTAGTGCTGGATTAGGAACAATGGGCTATGGTTTACCAGCTGCGATTGGAGCACAAATTGCATTTCCAAATGATCAAGTAATTTGTATTAGTGGTGATTCAAGTTTTCAAATGAATCTTCAAGAATTAGGTACAATAGCCCAATATAAATTACCAATTAAAATCCTAGTAATTAATAACAAATGGCAAGGAATGGTTAGACAATGGCAACAGGCTTTTTATGGAGAACGCTATTCTCATTCAAATATGTCATTAGGTGCACCGAATCTTGTTGATTTAGCTAATGCGTATGGAATTAAAGGTATAAGTATTTCAAAACGCCATGAAATGTTTAATGCTTTGGAGGAGTTTATTATGTGTAATGAACCTATTATATTGGATTGTCAAGTTGTAGAAGATGAAAATTGTTATCCTATGGTTGCTCCAGGAAAAAGCAATGCTCAAATGATAGGTATACAAAAGCCAGTAAGAAAAAATATAGCCGTTAAATCTTATAACTCATCAAACTAAAGCCCAAAGCGCAAGCCCTTGATGAGAATTGAACTCATGACTTTCTCCTTACCAAGGAGATACTCTTCCACTGAGTTACAAGGGCTGTTCGTTTAATATTAATATTTATGGGCCGGGTTGGATTTGAACCAACGTAGGCAAAGCCAACGGATTTACAGTCCGTCCCCATTAACCACTCGGGCACCGACCCTTTATTATTCATTGTACAATCCTATCATATATGTATTAAAAATACAATGTAAGTCACTAATATTTTTAATTTGTTTTAATGCATATGGACATAACTGGATTTGAACCAGTGACAATTACGATGTCAACGTAATACTCTACCAATCTGAGTTATATGTCCCAACTGACTAATTCCATGGCTTAATATCAATTAAACTCATAGAATTAAAACTTTTATTTTATTCGAATCTTTGTTTTAATCTTGTTGCTTTACCAGATCTATATCTTAAATAATATAATTTTGCTCTTCTTACTTTGGATCGACGAGTAATTGTAATACTTTTTATTAATGGTGAATTTAATAGATATAATCTTTCAACTCCAATTCCTTGCATAATTTTACGTATTGTAATTGTTGTATTAATCAATGCATTATGTTTTGCAATTACTACACCTTCTGCATATTGTATACGTTCTTTATTGCCTTCTTTGATTAATAATCCCATCCGTAAACTATCTCCTATTTGTATTTCTGGAATGTTTTTTTGTAAATATTGAGACTCTATTTCTTTTATTAAATTGTGTTTTTTTTGTACAATAAAGTTCATTTTTGTTATTTCTAAGATTATTTGTAGATAGTATAAGTTATACACATCAAAACAATTAGAGTCAACTACTCATTAATTGTCTTCTGTTCAATACTTTTATTTTTTTCAAAAATTATAGATTTCAAGAATTTTTTGGATAACTGAAGTTTATTTGTTAAGTTATTGTAAAAAATGTGCTACTATTAATTACTATCAAAGGTATTAGTTTTTATCGTATTTTATTCTCATGTTTGAAAGGTTTACTGAAAAAGCAATTAAAGTCATTATGTTAGCCCAAGAAGAGGCAAGACGTTTAGGACATAATTTTGTTGGAACAGAGCAAATTTTACTTGGTTTAATTGGAGAGGGGACAGGTATTGCAGCTCAGGTTTTGAAATCGATGAATGTAAATTTGAAAGATGCTCGAATTGAAGTTGAAAAAATTATCGGGAGAGGATCAGGTTTTGTTGCTGTTGAGATTCCTTTTACTCCAAGAGCTAAGCGTGTTTTAGAGTTATCTTTAGAAGAAGCAAGACAATTAGGTCATAATTATATTGGCACAGAACACTTATTAATGGGTTTAGTTAGAGAAGGAGAGGGTGTAGCTGCTAGGGTTTTAGAAAATTTAGCAGTAGACGTATCTTCAATTAGAACTGAAGTTATTCAAATGTTGGGTGATAATGCAGAAGCAAATGCTAATGGAAGTAATAATGCTCAAACACGTAGTAAAACTCCAACATTAGAAGAATTTGGTTCAAATCTAACAGAATTAGCTATTGAAGGTGTATTAGATCCTGTAGTGGGGAGGCAAAAAGAAATAGAGCGTGTGATTCAAATTTTAGGTCGAAGAACTAAAAATAATCCTGTGCTAATTGGTGAGCCTGGAGTTGGTAAAACAGCTTTAGCAGAAGGATTAGCACAAAGAATCGCTAATCGTGATGTACCTTCTATTTTAGAAGATAAGTTAGTTATTACTTTAGATGTTGGGTTATTAGTTGCAGGTACAAAGTATAGAGGTGAATTTGAAGAAAGACTTAAGCGAATTATGGATGAAATTAAGTCTGCAAATAATGTAATTCTTGTAATTGATGAAGTTCATACACTAATTGGTGCGGGCGCAGCAGAAGGAGCAATTGATGCAGCAAATCTATTGAAACCAGCTTTAGCAAGGGGAGATTTACAATGTATAGGTGCAACCACTTTGGAAGAGTATAGAAAACATATTGAAAAAGATGCTGCTTTAGAGCGTAGGTTTCAGCCTGTAATGGTTGGAGAGCCTAGTGTGGAAGAAACTATTGAAATTTTATTTGGATTACGTGATAGATATGAGAAACATCATCAGTTAAAAATGTCAGATAGCGCTTTAGCTGCGGCTGCTAAGTATGCTAATCAGTATATCTCAGATCGTTTTTTACCAGATAAAGCTATTGATTTAATTGATGAAGCTGGTTCGAGAGTAAGATTGTTAAATTCTCAGTTACCACCAGCTGCAAGGGAATTGGATAAAGAATTGCGCACGGTTTTAAAAACAAAAGATGAAGCAATCAGGGCTCAGAAATATGAAAAAGCTGAGCAGTATAGAACGCGTGAAATGGAAATTAAGGCTCAAATAGCAGCTATTGCTCAAAGTAAGAAAACAGAACCTGAATTAAATTTAGAAGATCCTGTAGTTACAGAAGAAGATATTGCTGAAATTGTAGCATTTTGGACAGGTATACCTGTTACTAAGCTGACAAAGAGTGAGTCTGAAAAATTGTTACATATGGAAGAAACATTGCATGGTCGTATAGTTGGTCAAGATGAAGCTGTTGTAGCAGTTTCGCGAGCAATTAGAAGAGCACGTGTAGGATTAAAAAATCCAGGAAGACCTATTGCAAGTTTTATTTTTTCTGGACCTACTGGTGTAGGTAAAACAGAATTGACAAAAGCATTAGCTTCATATTTTTTTGGTGCTGAGGAAGCAATGGTACGTTTGGATATGTCTGAATATATGGAGCGTCATACGGTTTCAAAATTGATAGGTTCACCTCCTGGTTATGTTGGTTATAGTGAAGGAGGATATTTAACTGAAGCTGTTAGAAAACGTCCTTATACTGTAATTCTATTTGATGAGATTGAAAAAGCTCATCCGGATATATTTAATTTGTTGTTACAAATCTTGGAAGACGGTAGACTAACAGATGCAAAAGGAAGAACAATTGATTTTAAAAATACACTCTTGATTATGACATCTAATATTGGATCTAAAGTAATTGAGAAGGGTGGAGGTAGTTTAGGTTTTGAATTAGGAGAATCTCAAGTTGAGTCACAATACAATAGAATTCGGACATTAGTAAATGAAGAATTGAAACAATATTTTCGCCCAGAGTTTTTAAATCGTCTAGATGAAATTATTGTATTCCGTCAGTTAACTAAAGACGAGGTTAGAGAAATTGCTGATATTATGTTAAAGGAAGTTTTTGATAGAATAAAGCAGCAAGAAATTCAATTAGATGTAACAGAAAGGTTTAAAAATAGGCTGGTTGATGAAGGATATAATCCTAGTTATGGTGCACGTCCTTTACGTCGTGCAGTAATGCGTTTACTTGAAGATAGTTTGGCTGAGGAAGTTCTATCAGAAAAAATTAAAGCTGGAGATAGTGCAGTTGTTGATGTTACAGATGAAGGTGAAGTTACTGTATTATTAGGTGAAAAATTAGAATTATTATCTTCTTAAGTTTTAAGAATACATTCGTCTATAAAGTAAATCTGTACTAAATCTGAACTTTTTATGTATTTTCTATACTATAGTCAGATTTAGTATTATTATTGTATTAAATTAATATTGATGATTTATTAATGCCAAGAACCAGATTTGAACTGGTGACACGAGGATTTTCAGTCCACTGCTCTACCAACTGAGCTATCTCGGCTTCTACTTAATCTTAACATATATCTTCGAGTTTAAGTCATTTTTCAATTCAATTAGTTGGTAAATGTAGAAAGATTTGGATTAAATTTTAGCTCTGCAACACCAGTCGGTCCATTTCTATGTTTTGCAATAATAATTTCTGTTAAATTTAAATTAACTGTATTTCGATTGTAATATGCTTCCCTGTAAAGCATTAATACTAAGTCAGCATCTTGTTCTATTGAATTATGTGTTATTATATTTTGATTACAATAAAAAGTTTTTGTTGTGTTTATTTTTATATCATAGACATTCATTTTTTTATGTAGGCTTTCAATTTTATTAAGTAAAGAAAAATAAGTGCAATATATGGTTGAATATAATATTAATGTATTGCTATATTTTAATTTATTAATAGCAAGCCATTGATTATTTATTAATATTTGATGATTGTGTGTTGTATTGATTATTGTATTATTAATATTATTGATATTATATGTATATTTTTTTAATTTGATTTTTAATAATTTTTGTGGATTTATAAAACTTGTATATTTAATTTTATCTTGTGTGTTTTGATAATTGTAAATTATTTTTGTATTAAAATGAATACACCCACTTTCTCTTAAGTCAGATAGTAATGGTTTTTTATTTAGTCTGTTTTCAACATTTCGATTGAGTTGAGATAGTATAATTATTGGTAAATTTAGCTCCTTCGCTAAAATTTTTAAACTTCTAGTGATAATTGATAATTCTTCTGAACGATTAGATTTTAGTGATTTATCTATTTGGATTAATTGTAAATAATCTATAATAATTATGCTTATATCAGGACATTCATACTTAAGAATTTTGGTTTTTAATATTAAATAAGATAATGAAACATTTGATGTATCATCAATATAAAACATTCCTTGAATTAGTTTATTTGCTGCTTTTTGTAAATTAATCCAATCTTTATTATTGATATTACCGAGTTTTAGTTTATTAGAAGGAATATTAGATAATATAGATAGTAATTTATATAAAATTTGTTCTCTTGACATTTCTAAGCTAAAAATACAAATTCCTTTATTGTTTTGTTTAAGTAAATTTAAAGCAATGTTTAGACTAAAAGATGTTTTACCCATAGACGGTCTTCCAGCAATTACAATTAAATCACTTTGTTGAAATCCATTAATAAGACTATCTAAGTTGTAAAATCCAGAGCTGATTGTTGTGGGTTTTTGAGAAGAATGATGATTTTTTATTTTAAATAAAATATTTGTTAAGCTGTTACTTATATTTTTGTAGTCATCAGTTACTATTAATTCTTTCATTTTATCTATGTACTTGTCTATTTTAAAAAAAATAGTTGAGTATCCTAAGTTGGGAATATATGCTAAGCGAATAATATCGTATCCATATTGAATTAAAATTCTTCTTAAATATCTATCTTGTAATAATTTAATATAGTGTTCAACTAAAATATTTTTGTAAAGGTTAGATGAAAAAATTTGTCCATATCTTAGTAAGTCTAAAATTTTTTGTATACCTCCAATTTTATTAAGTAAATTAAGTTCCCATAAATTATTAATTAAAATAATTGGATCTATGTATTTGTCTTTCGTATATATGTCTATTATTGTTCGATAAATTAATTGATGTATTTCGAGTGAAAAAGAATCAACAACGAGTCTTTCTATACTTGTTTTAATTATCTCTTGATTAGTTAATATGCCGCCTAGAATAATTTCTTCTGCTAGGCCATGTTGTGGTGGAAATTGTTCATGGTATTTAATAAGAGCATTTTGATTAAACATAACAGCGACAATGCTAATATTTTAGATTAAAAAAATAAAAATTATGATAGCTTATATTGTTTCAGGTAAAATTTGTAATTTAATCTGCACGTTAAAGTTTTTAATAATTTCTAAATCAATTATATGTATACCAGTTTTTTTTAAATCAGGTAGTTTTATTTGAGATTTATTTAATTCAATACCAGTGTTATTTCGAATAGTTTCTATAATATCTTTTTCTGTAATACTTCCAAAAATAATGTTGTTTTTACTGATCTTCCTTTTGATTGTGAATTTATTAATTGATTTTAGATAATTTTGGATTTTTTTTGCTTCATTTTGTTGAATATTGAATTCTTTTATTTGTTTTTGTTTTAAATATTCTAAATAATTTATTTTAGCTGAGTGAATAGGTACAGCAATTTCATTGCGAAATAAATAGTTTCTAGCATAACCTTTAGCTACTTCAATAATGTCTCCTTTTGCACCTAAATGTTTAAAATTTTTATTTAGAATAACATTAATTTTTTTATTTGCCATATAATTATTTTTTTACCTTAATATTCTTATATATTGTATCTAGGAATTCTAGAATATGTTATGTATAATATTATTCTATTAATATTATACTGAAGGAAAGGTGGCCGAGTGGTTTAAGGCGCAGCATTGGAAATGCTGTTTAATATTTATATTAACGAGGGTTCGAATCCCTCTCTTTCCGTTTATTAATATCATGGTATTAAATAATTTTTTAGGTTAACATATTTATCTAGATTTAGGGTAGTATTATTTCTAAAATGTTATGCATTAAATTAGCTTTATTTAATATTGCAGATGCTATTTGAGATTTAGATATGGAATTACAGTAAATTATAATGAGTTTTTCTTTTGATCTTTTTCTTAAAATTTTTATATTTTCCTTTGATTGTAATTTTCTTAAAGGTATATTAATTGCATTTTTTATATGATTATTTTGATATTCATAAGGTGTACGTATATCAATAATGTATAAGTTTTCTAATTCATTGATTATTTTATGTTTAAAATTGATAATATTTAATAATAGATTTTTTCTATTTGATTGAAAAAGTTTATAATTTTTTACTGATGATTTTACACTTTTGAAATATCTATTTCTTAATTTAAGAGTTTTAAAAGACATATGAAGTGCATTATATGCTAATAAATAACCATTTAATGTATTCCCGATTCCAATTATTATTTTAATTGTTTCAGTGGCTTGTATTATTCCTATGAGCCCAGGAAGCACTCCTATTACGCCATTATTATTACAAGTGTTTTCATTTAATCTATTTTTTTTTATTGGATAAATATCATTGTAATTGGGCCCACCCTGGTAATTAAAGACACTTACTTGTCCTTCAAACTCTGAGATAGCTCCATAAATATGAATTTTATGTAACTTTTTACAAACTTCACTAATAATATCTCTTGTTTCAAAGTTATCACAACTATCTATAATTATATTATATTCTTTTACTAGCTTGTATGCATTGTATTTGTTGAATTTAGTATTATATGTGGTCACTGTACATAATGGATTTATTGCTTTAATATTACTTTGAGCTGCACTAACTTTATTTTCTCCTATATTTTTATTTTGGTAGATAATTTGTCTTTGTAAATTAGAAATTTCAACTTGATCATTATCAATAAGTCCTATATATCCAATTCCTGCAGAAACTAAGTAAAGTAAAGCAGGTGATGCTAGTCCTCCTAAGCCAATAAATAGAATACGAGCATTTTTTAATCGCTGTTGGCCTTCTTTTTGAATTTGCGGTAAAATAATATGTCTAGCATAAAGTTTATATTCATATTTACTTAATAAATTTTGGGAAATGTTTAACATACAAACTTGATTTTATTTATCGTTTATTATATATACTAAGTATAGTATTTTATTTTTTATAGAAAGAAGCGCTCTTAGTTCAGATGGTAGAACGTAGGTTTCCAAAACCTGATGTCGAGGGTTCAAGTCCTTCAGGGCGTGTTTTATTTATTGTCTAATCATAAAATCATATTTGGTTATGTATAAATCTATATTTGTCTAATGGATTATATTGTTCTTTGATAAATAAATAGGTAAACTAAGAGATTATCTATGATTAATATTTTAATAATTAAATTACAAATCTAAATCTTTCATAGATTAATTATATGAATATTTTCCACTTATTTTTATATATATATGGCTAAAAAAGTTACTGCTATTGTTAAATTAGCTTTAAATGCTGGTAAGGCAACACCTGCTCCTCCTATTGGTCCTGCATTAGGTCAACATGGAGTAAATATTGTAATGTTTTGTAAGGATTACAATGCAAAGACGGCTGATAAACAAGGTTTAGTTATACCTGTTGAGATAACTATTTATGAAGATCGTAGTTTTTCATTTGTATTAAAAACACCACCTGCTTCTGTCTTATTAGCAAAAGCAGCGGGTGTTACTAAAGGTTCATCTGAACCGAATCTTCAACCGGTTGGTTCTATTACTAGTGAGCAATTACTTGAGATTGCAAATACTAAATTACAAGATTTAAATACTCAAGATATTGATCAAGCAGTTAAAATTATTGCTGGTACTGCAAAGAATATGGGTATTCTTATTGAATAATAGGTAGGAGGAAAATTCTTCAATATGAGTCAAACGAAGATATCACGTCGTTTTAAAAGCTTATTAGATATGATAGATAATGAAAAGCAGTATAATTTATATGAAGCTGTAAAACTATTAAAGTTTACATCCAAGGCAAAATTTATAGAAACAGCAGAGGTTCATTTTCTTCTTGGATTAGATCCAAAATATGCAGATCAGCAATTACGTTCTACTGTTATTTTACCTAAAGGCACAGGAAAATCTGTAAGAGTAGCTGTTATTGCAAAGGGAGAAAAATTGTCTGAAGCTTTATCAGCAGGTGCAGATTTAGCTGGTGAAGAAGATCTGATTGAAAAAATTTTACAGGGACATATTAATTTTGATAAATTAATTGCTACGCCTGATGTAATGCCAATGATTGCTAGATTAGGTCGTATATTGGGTCCTCGTGGATTAATGCCTTCACCAAAGGCAGGAACAGTTACTATAGATGTTGCAAATGCCATTAAAGAATTTAAATTAGGTAAATTAGAATATCGTATTGATAAAACAGGTATAGTTCATATGCCGTTTGGAAAAATAAATTTTTCTATAGAAGATCTTGCAGATAATTTAATTACTATAAAAGATTCTTTAGATCGTAATCGTCCATCAGGTTCAAAAGGTAAGTATTGGAAAACATGTCATATTTGTAGTACAATGGGCCCATCTATAGAAGTTGAGATCAATACTATAAAAAAATTTGAATCTTAATAGAATTAAAGTTAATACTTGATATTGTCTTTATTTTAATATTATAGTGTATTTTATTTTATTTATGAGTTCTAAAATATTTAAGTTATATAATGAATAGTAAAATTTCTAGCATAATTGAAGAATTAAAATCCTTAACTCTTTTAGAGGCAGCAGAATTAGTTAAAGAAATTGAGGCTGTTTTTGATGTAGATGCGTCTCAAGCTTCAAGCGCTGGTGTTGTTATGATGCCTGGTACACAGACTAATGGCAATGTCAGTGATGTAGAAGAAAAAACAGAATATGATGTAATGTTATCTGAAGTGCCAGCACCGAAAAAAATAGCTATCTTAAAAGTTGTTAGGTCATTAACAGGATTGGGTTTAAAAGAAGCAAAAGATTTAGTTGAATCAGCTCCAAAAATTTTAAAAGAAGCAATTTCAAAAGAAGATGCTGATCAAATGAGAGTAAAATTAGAAGAAGCAGGTGCAAAAGTAGATATTAAATAATTATAATTGTGATTGATTTGATTTACAATCCAATAGTGATGTCACTATTGGATTTGCAAGGTTTTTAAATTTTAAAAATGATTGTTTTCTTGTTAAAATAAGCCTAAAGTGATGGCTTTAGATAATGGCATTGTAGCTCCAATGCCCAGCCAAATACTAATAAATGTACCTATTAGAAATACTGTAGTAGCTATTGGACGTCTAAAAGGATTTTGAAATTTATTAATACTTTCAATAAAAGGTACAGTAATTAAACCAGCTGGTACAGCTGCCATCGATAAAACGCCAATAAGTTTATTAGGAATAACTCGTAATAGATTAAACGTTGGAAAGAAATACCATTCGGGTAAAATTTCTAGTGGAGTTGCAAAAGGATCAGCTTTTTCTCCTAATGCAGAGGGTTCTAAGATCGCCAAGCCAACTATACAAGCAATAGTACCTAATATTACTGTTGGAAACATATAAAGTAGATCATTAGGCCATGCAGGTTCACCATAGTAGTGATGTCCCATACCTTTTGCTAGTTTTGCTCTTAGATTTGGATCAGTTAAGTCAGGTTTTTTTATAATAGACATGATAATTTTTAATTTTATTTTATAATTTTAATAGCTCAATTGATGTTATAAAGGTCCAGAAATTCCTTGTTTTCTTATCATTAAAAAGTGCATTAACATGAAAACAGCTGTTAAAAGAGGTAATACAAAAGTATGTAAGCTATAAAATCTTGTTAAGGTACCTTGACCAACACTTACACCACCTCTTAATAGTTCGACTATAGTGCCTCCTACTACTGGTATAGCTTCAGGTACTCCTGTTACAATTTTTACAGCCCAATATCCAATTTGGTCCCATGGTAATGAGTAGCCTGTTACTCCAAAAGATACTGTCAGTACAGCAAGAATTACACCCGTAACCCATGTTAATTCTCTTGGTTTTTTAAATCCACCTGTAAGATATACTCGATATACATGTAAATTTAACATTAAGACCATCATACTTGCTGACCATCTATGAATTGATCTAATCAGCCATCCATAGTTTACGTCAGTCATGATATATTCAACAGATGAAAAAGCTTCTGCAACTGTAGGTCTATAATAAAAAGTCATCGCAAAACCACTAGCTACTTGAATTAAAAAAGAGGTAAATACAATCCCTCCAATACAGTAAAAGATATTGACATGTGGTGGTACATATTTGCTTGTAATATCATCTGCTATAGCTTGAATTTCTAGTCTTTCTTCAAACCAATCATAAATTTTTCCCATAAATCTTCTATCACGGATAATTATAAAGACTTTACGTATAGACTGTTTGTTTGATATCCTTAATTTATTATAGCATATTTTTGGTAACTTTTTAATTATTCTATGCTAAGTTAGTTACTGTTTCTTTGTTGATAATAACTTAAAGTAATTAAATCATGAATAATGATATGTTGTTTTTTGTATGTTATTATTTTAAAGTGTTCTAATTCTTTAATAAGTTTACTAATTGTATTTTTATTTGCTCCAATGATTGATCCTATTGTGTTATATGAAAGTGATATATTGATTAGAATATAAGTTTTTTTATACTGTCCAAAAAATTCACTCAAATTAATTAATAAATGAATTAATCTTTGTCTAATGTTTTTATGAATTAAAATCTCTATCATATGATAGTAAGATAATATTTGTTTATTTTCATTAGGTATAATATTTTTAATCTTTTGAATTTCTTTATTGGGAAAACTAAGAAGATATGTAGTTGTAAGAGCTTGAATTTGATAAAAATAGTTTACTTGGTTTTCTTTATTAAAAGGTGTATTAATGATTTGATATTGATCTATAATACATATGCTAAATTTTTCTTTGTTAGTAAAAATTTTGCTGATTACAACAATACCTTCAATAATAATATATGTGCTGTAAGTTTCTCTATGTACAATAAGTTTATCTTCTGTATTTAGTTTATATGTATATGCTACAATATTGGAATAAGTTAAGTTACTGCTAGAAGGCATTATATTTATAATTTAAAGAAATGTTCTTGTATCAATATGTGTTATAAAGTATTATTAGTTGATGATGATGTAAGTTTAACATCTTCGATAGCATTATATTTATTAAATGAAGGATTCAATGTTAAAGTATCAAATGATGTTTCAAAAGCATTAATACTGTTAAAAAATTTTTTACCTGATATAGTGATTTCTGATATAGTAATGCCAAAGCAAAATGGTTATGATTTACTTGAATTAATGCAAGATAATTCTGAAATGGCAAAGATCCCTGTAATTTTTTTAACTGCTAAAGGTATGACTCAAGATAGAATTCGTGGTTATGATATGGGTTGTTATGGTTATCTTACCAAACCATTTGATCCAGCAGAATTATTGTCTATTATAAAAAATATCTTAATTCATGTATCAAATTCAAAAATTAAAAAAGTTACATATCAGCAATTCAATCAAGATAATTATACTGGTTACATTAATGGATCAATAAATTTTACGGAAAGGGAAAAAACAGTTTTAAAATATGTTTTGCAGGGGATGACTAATAAAGAGATAGCTAATAAGCTAAATTTGACAGTTCGTAATGTTGAAAAATATGTAAGTCGTTTACTATCAAAAACTGGTACACGTAATAGGACTCATTTATCTCAATATTTTTATCGTATTACTAAGTCCATAAATCAGGGCGAATGACGGGAGTCGAACCCGCGCATGATGGAGTCACAATCCATTGCCTTAACCACTTGGCTACACCCGCCATATTTTTTATATTTATTTTAGTATTTTTTCGTTAATAAAGTCTACTTTAGTATATACATATTAATTATTATTCTTTGTAATCAAATGCAAAATCAATATTTCAGTATACAAGTGAATGGTGAACCATTTTATTGTTCTGAGCAAATGTCAATAGAAGAGATTTTGATATATTTAAATATAAGTATAGAATTAAATTTAGTTGAGTATAATCAAGAAATTATACCAAATGATCAATTATCAGATATATTCGTTAAAAAAAATGATAAGCTAGAAATAATTACAATTGTTGGAGGTGGTTAATAAATTAATTTTTGATGTTTGTCATACTTATAGAAATGCGTCCTTGCTTTATATCAAGATGTCTAATTTGTATTGGAAGTTCTTTGCCAACTTCAAAAATATTATCTGTATTATTATTGTAGTAAGAGCTAATTTCTGATTTATGCATTAAAGCTGGTATGTTGTATATATTAAAAAAAATACCGAAATCCGTAAGTTTGATTATTTTTGAAATAATAATAGATCCTACTTTAAGATTGTATTTGTCAATTATATTAGTAATTACTGCACATCTATTACTCAGTACTAATTGATTATTATATTCATTGGCAATTAAAAATTTACATGAAATAAATGTATTATATAATTGATTTTTTGATTTGCCATAACAAATGTGAGAATTAGGGATAAATCCTTGAATATCTTCTATTTCAATTAATATTCCACCTTTATTTACTCCTTTTACATAAGCTTTGACAATTATATCTTCTTCTTTCATTTGTTTTATTCTATCCCATGCACGTATATATTTTAATCTTTTTAGTGATAGAATTAATTGATTGGTCTCAATATCATTCACAAGAATAAAAAATTCACGCGTGTCGTGGATGTTAATATTAGGATCATTTTTGTTACTCAATAATATTTCTGCTTTTGGTAAATATGCTGCTTTATTGTTACCAATATCTACTAAGTAACCTTCATGTTCTTGACTGAAGATAGTTCCTGCAATGATATCGTTAGTTTTAAAATTGTAATTGTATTTATCTAATACTTTAGTAAATTTTTTTTCTGTAAAAAACATTAAATATTTCCTTTTTTTTACTTTTTTGATAATATATATTTATCTATAGAGTAGGCGTAGGTAGTTACAAATTATTAAAAATTTGAGGAAAGTCCGGAATCCATATAGAAAATAGATGCTGAATAAATTTCAGTGTAAGTAATTACGAGGAAAGTGCCACAGAAATAAACCGCTTATTTGTTTAAGTAAGGGTGCAATGGTGTATTAAAAGTGCACCAGAAGTATTTTTAAGATACTTGCTAGGTAAACCCCATTTAGGAGCAAAGTGATTTTTGAAAAAATAACTATATTTTTCATTTTTAGTTACCGCAATAAGTCTTATTAATTATTTTGTATGTTACTACAGATAAATAACTACCCTTTTGTTATTGCTTTATTGATAAAAAATGAAAGAACAAAATCCGGCTTATGACTTACTCTATAGATTAAATTTTTGTTTAATGTATTTTTTTATATAGTTTTTTATCTCTAATTCTAATCTGTCAACAGCATCTGTTTGTAAAGTACTATTATTTGCTCTGTATATGATTCTTATTGCGATTTTATTTGTTTCTGAATTATTTGTATAAACGTCAAATAAATAAATTGATTCAATGATTGGATTATGAATTGTTTGTAATAAGCTATGAATATCTTGAAATGAAATCTTGTTTGTTACATTAAATGATATATCGCGAATGATAGAAGGGTATTTTGAGTATTCTTTAAAAGTAATTGTAGCAAGATGTACAACTATAATAGGATCAATTGCAATTTCAAATCCGTAAATTTTTGCATATGTATTCTCTAGTAATGAACTCATTTGTATTTCGCCAAATATACCTATCGGTTTTTTGTTTATATATAGATAAGCAGTATATTTAGGATGTAAATATTTTTTAAGTCTATTATAGATGTAAAAATTTTCTTTTGGTTTATCCCATTTTATATTTAGATTTAATCTTGTAAATAATTCTTCTATTTCCCCTTTTGCTTGAAACCAGCTTAAGTTTTGTGGCTTACTTTGCCATTCATTTCTAAGGTATTTTTCTCCACCAATAATACCACTCATATGATGTGATTCTTGATATAATTCATTCTTCATTTGAAAAATTCGACTGATCTCAAATATATTAAATCCTGGAGAATCATTTTTTTTGTTTTTAATATAAGCATTTAAAAGAGATGACAATAAATTGTTTCTTAAATGATTATGTTCACTGGTTAAAGGATTATAAATTTGTATACCTTTCTTTGATTGATCATAAATAGAATAATGCATTGTTTCACTTAATCCTAAAGATCTTAATATTGATTTAATATGCTCGATTCTATATTTATTAATTCTTTTAAGTCCTATTTGATTATTTTTGGGTATTTTATCTATAAAGTAATCAAATCCATAAATTCTACTTATTTCTTCAATAATGTCAATTTCTCGGTAAACATCATAGACTCTATTTTCTGGTATTTCGATATAATAATTTTTATTCTGGTAATTATTATATTTTAGAAAATATAATTGAGTTAATATTCTTGAAATTCTTTGGGGTTTTAAATAACCTTGCATAATATTATTTTTGTTTGTACAAGGTCCTAGAAGATTGTTTATATTTTTATCGCTAGTTAAGATAGACTTAAATTGTTTTTTATTGTGGGACAGCAAGTGTATATTGATAATATTTGTTTTACATAAATATGAGATTAATATAATGGCTTCATTATATGCTTCTAGTAAATTATATCTATAAATTTGATTTTCATGTTTAGATTTTACGTTTATCTTTGTCTTTATATTATTTATTTCTAGTATTTCAGTTTTTATTATGATATTTTTTAAGTTTGTATTTTTAATTTTAAGTTGATCCCATAATTTCTTATATCTGTAATTTTTTAAATAATCTATGAATTCTGATTCATTCATTGTATCAGGTTGTTTATTTTGATTGTGTATCTTATTGCAACCCCAAATTTCAATTTCTTGAGACCATTTAATTTTTATAAAATTAATAATATCTAGTACATTATTGTAACTATTAATATTGTAAAGTTTTAATTTGTCTTTTAACCATTCTGGTGATTCCTCAATAGTAATTTCTGCGGAAAAACCATACATGATAGTATCATAAATTGAATTGTTACTAAGATTTTTTCGATATATTTTTAAGTGATTTTGTGTCTTATAAAAGTTTATTTTGTGAGAAATTATACTTGATACTTCTTTTATCATTCCAGTTATATTTGTTGTATCTAATCGATTAGAAGTGTTGCTGATTTCTATGATTTTATCTCCATTATCTTTTTTATTTATGTTTTCAATTTCAAAGCCAGCAAGATTTAATTTGTTATTTAGAACATTAAAGGTTATTTTATTTAAAGATAATAACTCTGTTAGCCATTGCCAAGAAATGTTAATCATGGTTTGTAATAATAAAAAATATCTTATGCTATAACTATATAATCAATTGTTTGATATGTTTGTATTTTATTCTTTTGCTTTCGTGAAAGATAGACTATTTTCATTTGCATATCTCTCCATAAAGCGCATAAAACGATCCCAATTTTCTGGATTTTTAATAATGTAAACAGATTCTATTGCTTGTGGTTTTCCATTTATAAATTTAGCATTAACATCTCTTGTCATTAATTCACCTTCTTCATCAACTAAATACATTCCAGTAATATCACCTTCTTTTTCCATACTGATATCAAGTATACTAGGCTTAGTAAAACGAAAAGTTGCTGTTCCAGTACTTCCATCTCGTGATCTTGTTAATTTTACATCTGGAACAACAGTTTCATTGATTCCTTTTATAAATTGAATGACAGCCATTAGTTAATTCCTTATTAAATAAAAATACTATACCTTTATATTACCCTGTTTTTATTAAAATTGTTGAATATTCTGGGGTGGGAGGATTCGAACCTGCGAATAGCGGAGTCAAAGTCCGCTGCCTTACCACTTGGCGACACCCCAATCATCTTGTTTGTATTATCAGATTATTTTTATAACATGTCAACTAAGTCTAAGAGCCTTGTGTTATTTCAATATTTGGTTGTTTTGAGAAACTAAATTGTTTTGATATATTTTGTAGTAATTTATCTATTTCTTGCCAATGATATATTGTTTGTCGAAATTCTTTTAACCATTTTATTGTTATTAAGTTATGGTTTACTTCATTGTCTCCTATTATTATACAAATTATTGCGTTTTTACGATTTGCTTTTTGTATTTGTTTTTTTAAACTACTACAATTAAAATCTATTTCATATTTAAGTTGATATTTATGAAGTAGAGGAATAATTTTTAAACTATATGTTAAACTTGTATCATTTTGAGGTGCTATATATATGCAAATGTCTTGATTGGATAATTTGATTTTATTTTTCATTATTAAAAGTAATCTTTCAATACCAATTCCCCAGCCAACTGATGCGATAGGTTTACCACCAATTTGTTGCGTAAGTTCATCATAGCGTCCACCACCACATATTGTATCTTGTGTCCCTAATTCTTCTGTTTTGATTTCAAAAACAGTATCATTATAATAATCTAAACCTCTTACTAAGTTATGATTTATTATAAAGTTTATGTCTAGATTTTTTAAATTTTCTTGAATAAGTTCAAAACGTTTCATTGATTTTATTTCTAAAAATTCATATAATGAAGGCGCATTTTGTAGTATATTTTGTGTATTTTGATTTTTAGAGTCTAATATTTTGATAGGATTAGTTTTTATTTTGATTTTTGAATCGTTATCAAGATCATTATAGTAATGGTTTAAATATTCAGTTAATTTTTGTTCATATTTTAATCTAGCACTTAAATTGCCAATAGAATTTATTTCTAATCGGTAAGTATCGCATGAAAGTTTTTTTAATAGATTAGTAGCAAGATAAATTATTTCAGCATCAACACTAGGATTATCATGTCCATAATATTCTAATCCAAGTTGGTGAAATTGTCTTTGTCTGCCATATTGAGGTCTTTCATATCTAAACATAGGTCCAAAATACCATAATTTTTGTGATATTTGTTTTTCACACAGTTTATGTTGAATAATTGCTCTTGCTATGCTTGCTGTTCCCTCAGGTCTTAGACTAATTGATCTGTTATTGTTATCAATAAAACTGTACATTTCTTTGTTTATTATATCTGTATTTAGACCAATGCTGCGTTGAAACAATAATGTATCTTCTAACATTGGAGTACGAATTTCTTGATAATTAGCTATATTAAATGTTGTTAATGCTACATTATATATGTATTGCCAATATTTTATATCTTCAGGCAAAATATCGTGCATACCTCGAAGCGATTGCATTAAGTATTCCTCTTTTTTCTTTAATGGTTAAAATTAAAGTTGTGTTATTTGGGTAGTTTAATGTAACTTTATACGGGCAAGGAGGGATTCGAACCCCCGACACCGTGGTTCGTAGCCACGTGCTCTGATCCACTGAGCTACAAGCCCCAAAAAAAATTATACCATTTTTTTTATGATTAGTCATTTTAATTGTATTACCTTAGATTATAGGCATTTTTTAATAGTTGTGATATATTTTCTTTTGTTATAAAATTGTTCATTTAAGTTGCAATAGTAATATTGTATATGCTTTTTCTTTAACTACTATCATTTTATAAATTACGCATGAGTAAACAAATCTTATATCAAGATAATGCACGAAAAGCCTTAGAAAAAGGTATGGATATTTTAGCTGAAGCAGTTTCTGTGACATTAGGTCCTAAAGGTAGAAATGTGGTGTTAGAAAGAAAATTTGGAGCACCGCAAATTATTAATGATGGTGTTACGATTGCAAAAGAAATAGAGCTGGAAGATCATTTAGAAAATACAGGTGTTGCTTTAATTAGACAAGCAGCTTCTAAAACTAATGATGTAGCAGGTGATGGTACTACTACAGCAACTGTTTTAGCTCATTGTATGGTTAAGCAAGGACTTAGAAATGTAACAGCAGGTTCAAATCCCATGGAAATTAAAAAGGGCATTGAAAAAGCGACACAATTTATAGTTAGTAAAATTGCGCAATATTCTCGGCCTGTGACAAAAACAATTGATATTACTCAAGTAGCTTCAATTTCAGCAGGTAACGATTTAAGTATAGGACAAATGATTTCACAGGCTATTGAAAAAGTTGGGCGAGAAGGTATTATTTCTCTTGAAGAAGGTAAGTCTACTTCAACAGAATTAGAAATTACAGAGGGAATGAGGTTTGATAAAGGTTTTATTTCCCCTTATTTTATATCTGATCCGTCACGAATGGAAATTAATCAAGATAATCCTTATATATTATTAACTGATAAAAAAATTACTCTAGTACAGCAAGAACTTGTTCCTTTACTAGAACAAGTTGCAAAAACTTCTCGTCCTCTTTTAATTATTTGTGAAAATATTGAAAAAGAAGCTTTAGCTACATTGATTGTAAATAAATTGAGAGGAATTATTAATGTAGTAGCTGTTAGAGCTCCTGGTTTTGGTGATCGTAGGAAATTTATGCTTGAAGATATTAGTATTTTAACTGGTGGTACTGTAATATCAGAAGATCTAGGCTTAGGATTGGATAATGTTACTTTAGAGCAACTAGGACAAGCTCGTCGTATTACTGTAACTAAAGATTCAACAACAATAATTGCTGAAGGTTATGAAGATAATTTAAAAGCAAGGTGTGAACAAATAAAAAGACAGTTAGAGGTTAGTACAAATACCTATGAAAAAGAAAAATTACAAGAAAGATTAGCTAAATTATCAGGTGGTGTTGCTATAATTAAAGTCGGTGCAGCTACTGAAACTGAAATGAAAGATCGTAAGTTGCGCTTGGAAGATGCAATTAATGCAACTCGTGCAGCGATAGAGGAAGGTATTGTGCCAGGAGGAGGATCTTCTTTTATTCATTTATCATCTGAGTTATCTAAATGGGCACTTATTAATTTGAAAGCTGATCAATTTATTGGTGCTTCTATTGTTTCAAAAGCTTTATTTGCCCCTTTACAAAGAATTGTAGAAAATGCAGGCATAAATGGTGCGGTAATTGCTGAAAAAGTTTTTCAAAGTGATATAGAAATAGGTTATAATGTTAATACCGGTCAACTAGTTGATATGTTTCAAGAAGGAATTATTGATCCGGCTAAAGTTACTCGATCTGCATTGCAAAATGCAGCATCAATAGCATCTATGATATTAACTACTGATTGTATTATTGTAGATGATTTAGAGGTTTTAGAAACGACAATTTCATAAACCTTTTTATTTATCGTGAATAGTATGCAATATTCCAAAAGTTAGATTACTATTGTACATATAAATTTGGTTTAAAAGGTATATATTTAATAAGCTAATCTCTATAATATATCTATTATTTAAATATTTTAAATTGCCTACTAGATAAGGATTAAGTAATTTTCTATAATTAATAATGAATCTTTTAATATAATTTTGAGTTTTTTTTGAACATTTTTTTAGATTGTTGTGGTTTTGTGTAATATCTCGTAGTATATCTATTATATTAGTTTGTATATGCTGCTTAGATATTACTTTATCTATTACTTGTATAACTTTTAAATATTGATAATTAGTATGTTTCTTGTAAGAGATTTGGTATCTCATATAGTTATTTGCTCTTAATAGAAACATTTCTTGTAAATCTAATTCATTGGATGTTAAGGTAATTTCATCTAAAGCATGTATATCTAATGCATTAAGTGTAATTATTATAATATCAAAGGAGTGAGCTATAAAATAGTGTTGACTCATTGGGCTTTTATTAATATTATAATTCTATATCTTAGTGGTTACTAGAAAAAGAAAAGTGGGGAAATTTTATTTGAGCTTTGCTCATGGAATTGTTTTTCCCTTCTTCTTGCCAATAATTAATAATTTCTGTAGCTTGGTTTAGTAAATGAACTCTATCAGTATCTGAAATCCATGGCTTAGATTCTAATTCGGATTTTAAATGTTCCCATGCATCATTACGAGGCCAAAAAAAGTATGATGTTAGAGGACTACTTCCATTACCTACAATTTGATCTACTGCAAGAGCAATATTATTATCTAGCCATAAGATTTTTAAAGTAAACTTAGTCAATTGAAAAACTCCTTTGAGAAATATGTATAATAGAAAATTCAGTATTAATTATTAGTTTGTAATACTTTATTGTAAATAACATTTACCGTTTTTGTTATTTGAGCACCATTTAATGTGTAATAGTTAACTTTTTCAATATTTATTGTTGTTTCTTTTGTAATTGGATTATAAAATCCTATTTCTTCTATTGGTTGACCATCTCTTCTTTTTCTGCTATCTATAACAATTATTCGATAGCACGGTTGTTTTTTTCTACCGTATCTTTTAAGTCTAATTTTTAGCATAATTTAATAATTTCTATAACATATGAATATAAGATACTCTAAGTTATTTGTTAAATAGTTTCAAGTCTAATATTGTTAAATATTACCATTAAGCATTGCAAAAAAATAATTCCTAGCATTGGCGAAATATCCATTCCAAAAATCATAGGTATAGTACCACGAAAAAGTCTTAAATAAGGATCGGTAAGTCGATTTAGAGAGCAAAATGGTTCAGTGTACCAATTTACAGTTGGAAACCATGCTAATGATAGTTTTAGTAGTAAAAGTATTAAATAAATTTCTGAAAAGCTAGCGATTGAAGTAAATATGAGATTACACGAATTAGTAAGAATGTTCATAAATTAATGTATTTAAATGATAATAATTAGATAATTTTATCTTATGTTAATTATCGTTGATAAGTTTAGTCGTGTAAATATGAAGTTGAGGATATATTTTGCTTAGTTTTTGTATTTCTTTTGCTGAAGTAATAGTTGCACATATTTGTATATTTTTAGTATCTTTATGCTTTTTAGAAATATAATTTAGAATTGTAGTTATTTTTTTGGCTTCTAGATATTCTTCTAATATTAAAAGATTTTTATTTATATTTTCATAATTTTTTTTTATATGTGGACTTGTCATATCGATTATTTGTTGATCTGAGCATAATATTATGGGATATATTAATACATTTGGAATGAAGTATTCTAAATGATGTTTGAATAATTGGTATAAATTAAAATCAGGACATATTATATTGATGGGGCTATTACATACAAAGTGTATATCATGTATATAATCTAAGTTTTTTATATATAAATTTTGAATTTTTATAGCTTTTCTCATTGCTTCGTATACTAAAGATATACCTATCTTATGTCTTATTTCATTTTTAATGCTCTGACTTTCTATATCTAAGTTATTTAATGTACTTGTCCAATTTAATACTAAGGGATGTTTAACTGTATAAATATTGAATGCCATTATTTGATAAAAAATTTAGTTATTGAATATCTTAATATTAATAGGTATTAACTTTATTAATCAATTCTGTTCTTTATTAATTATATCCTTTATAGAATAAATAGAATGGGAAATTTATATATGAAAACTCCTACTTTATTATAAAAAGTAGGAGCAGTAAAATTATATTGATGTCTAAATTATATTTAGATTTAATCTAAAGGCCTCATTGATAGCACAGCTTCATTTTCTCTATTGATACCTTTTTCAAAACCAGCAGCAGCAGCACGTGCTCTACCAGCATGCCAAAGATGTCCAATAAATAAGAAGAATCCAAGGAAAAAATGTGAAGTTGTCAGCCAACTACGTGGTGAAACATAATTAACAGAATTAATTTCTGTAGCAACTCCACCCACTGAATTTAGGGATCCTAATGGTGCATGAGTCATATATTCCGCAGCACGTCTTTCTTGCCAAGGTTGTATATCATTTTTTACTTTATTTAAATCAAGACCATTTGGTCCTCTTAATGGTTCAACCCAAGGAGCTCTTAAGTCCCAAAATCTCATTGTTTCTCCACCAAATATAATTTCTCCACTTGGTGAGCGCATTAGATATTTTCCTAAACCTGTTGGTCCTTGTGCAGATGCTACATTTGCACCTAATCTTTGATCTCGAACTAAGAAAGTGAATGCTTGAGCTTGTGATGCTTCAGGACCAGTAGGACCATAAAATTCACTTGGATATGCCGTATTATTATACCATACAAAATTAGATGCTGTTAAGCCCATTATAGATAATGCTCCAAGACTGTATGATAAATAGGCCTCTCCTGACCATACAAATGCACGTCTTGCCCAAGCAAAAGGTTTAGTTAGAATGTGCCAAATACCGCCTGAAATACAAATAACTCCTAACCATACATGGCCACCAACTAAGTCCTCCATGTTATCAACACTAACTATCCATCCATCTCCTCCAAATGGTGATTTGAATACATAGCCAAAAATTATTAATGGATTTAATGTTGGATTGTTTATAACACGTACATCTCCACCACCTGGCGCCCATGTATCATAGACTCCACCTATAAAAAGAGCTTTGATAACAAGAAGAAAAGATCCAATCCCAAGTAGTATTAAATGTATGCCTAGAATTGTGGTCATTTTATTTTTATCCCTCCAATCATAACCAAAGAAAGGAAAGGATTCTTCTAATGTATCAGGTCCGATAAGTGAATGGTATAATCCTCCAAAGCCTAGAACGGCAGATGAAATTAAATGTAGTACACCCACTACAAAGTAAGGATATATATTAGTTATTTCACCACCTGGTCCAACACCCCATCCCAAGGTTGCTAAATGTGGTATTAAAATAAATCCTTGTTCATATAAAGGTTTTTCTGGTATAAAATGTGCCACTTCAAATAATGTCATAGCACCTGTCCAAAATACCATTACACCAGCATGTGCAACATGTGCACCTAACAATTTTCCTGAAACATTGATTAGTCTTGCATTTCCAGACCACCAAGCAAAACCTGTAGATTCAATATCTCTTCCACCTACATTAGTAGTATTATTAAAGGGCGTTTCCACGTGGTAAAACCTCCTCAGGGAATATAAAGTTTTCATGAGGTTGATCTTGTGCAGCCATCCATGAACGAATACCTTCATTTAATAAAATGTTTTTGGTATAGAATGTTTCAAATTCTGGATCTTCTGCTGCACGAAGTTCTTGAGATACAAAGTCGTAAGCTCTTAAATTTAATGCTAATCCTACTATTCCAAATGCACTTGTCCACATACCAGTCACAGGTACGAAAAGCATAAAGAAATGTAGCCATCTTTTATTTGAAAAAGCTACACCAAAAATTTGAGACCAGAATCTGTTAGCTGTTACCATTGAATAGGTTTCTTCTGATTGTGTTGGTGTAAATGCTCTAAAAGTATCAGCTGCATCACCATCTTCAAATATAGTATTTTGAACAGTGGCTCCATGTATTGCACATAATAAAGCACCACCTAAAATACCAGCTACTCCCATCATATGAAAAGGATTCAAAGTCCAGTTATGAAATCCCTGAAGAAATAGTAAAAATCTAAAAATAGCAGCTACACCAAAACTTGGTGCAAAGAACCAACTAGCTTGGCCTAGTGGGTACATTAAAAAAACAGATACGAAAACTGCGATAGGTCCTGAAAATGCAATTGCATTATAAGGCCTTATGCCAACTAATCGTGCAATTTCAAACTGTCTTAAGCAAAAACCTATTAAGCCAAATGATCCATGAAGTGCAATGAATGACCAGAGGCCTCCAATTTGACACCATCTAGTAAAGTCACCTTGTGCTTCAGGACCCCATAGTAAAAGCAATGAATGTCCCATACTATTAGCGGGAGTAGAAACAGCTGCTGTTAAAAAGTTACAACCTTCTAAGTAGGAACTTGCTAAGCCATGTGTATACCATGATGTTACAAAAGTTGTTCCTGTTAACCAGCCACCAAGTGATAAGTATGAACATGGAAATAGAAGTAATCCAGACCAACCTACAAATACAAATCTATCTCTTTTTACCCAGTCATCAATAAGATCAAACCAGCCTCGGCTTTTTTCTTGTCCAATTGCTATGGTCATAAGTCAACTCTCCAGAGCAAATTATATAAGTAAATAGTTTATTCTGTTTACAAGTATTTACTTGTCTTTTCAGTTGATAGTATTATAAAATAAATAGACTAAAAATTTCACTATTATTTAATAATAGCTCTCTAAGTTGATTTGTAGACATTGATTATTATTATTTATTTATCTCTGTAATTCTTTGAAATAAATATCCAGTACCCCTTGCTGTTAAAATAAGATCAGGATTACTTGGATCGTCTTCTAGTTTTGCACGTAATCTTGAGATATGTACATCAACTACTCTTGTATCAACATGTCTTTCTGGTGTATACCCCCAAACATCTTGTAATATTGAAGATCTTGAAAAGGGATCACCTGCGCGACTTACTAGTAGTTCAAGTAAACTAAATTCCATACCTGTTAATCTAACTCGTTCGTTATTTTTATAAACTTGTCGTTTATTTGTATCTACTTTTAAAAATCCGATATGTATAATTCCAGAACTAGGAATTGATGGGTTAAGTGTGATTTTATCTACTCGTCTTAAAACAGATCTAATTCTTGCTTCTAATTCTTTTGGAGAAAATGGTTTTACTACGTAGTCATCAGCACCTAATTCTAATCCTGTTATTCGATCAGATACATCACCTAGAGCAGTTAACATTATTATTGGAACATCTGATTCTTTTCTTAATTCTTGACATACTCCATATCCATCTAATTTAGGCATCATAACATCTAAAATCACTAGGCTAGGATATTCTTTTCGAAATATCATCAATGCCTCTTCTCCATCTGATGCACTAATTACATCATATCCAATCATTGATAATCTTGTTTCTAAAATTCGTCTTATACTTGTTTCATCATCTACAACAAGTATTTTTTCTTTTTGATTATCCAATTTATAAACAACTCCTTGTTTATCATTTTAATAAATACAGGTTTGTAGTTTTTTGTATTCAATTTTTAATATTTGAATGATTTATATGCAGTCTTAGTCTTATATTTTTAAGTGTTTTGTATATTTAAAAACAAATAAAATTTTAAGTTTATAAAATATTATATTATATTTATTGTGATAAAGAATTGTCTAATTAAAGTCTGTTTTTTAGCTATTTTATGATTGTTTTAAAAGCTATTTTTTATGTATTTTACATAATTTTTAATTTCAATAGTTTTTATCAAGATCATGGATGTTATTTTGTATTTAGGGGTTGACAATATGTATATGTAAAGAGTACACTATTTCTATCTTGTCGTTCAATCAATGAATTGAATCATAAATAATATTCTGGAA